CCCCTGGTCCAAATACCTATAAAGAAATATTTCATGTACAGAGGAGGGTGGTATGTGTCGTTAATTAGTGGGGTGTTATCTCTAAGGGTCTCTCCCGGTTGGTTCTAAGGCTTTATTCCACCGGAGGAAGTCTTCCTTAGGGGTAATAATGGTATGCTCCGTCAGGGTAGGGAGGTTTAGGTATGTAAAATATAATGGGGAGCCTCACTTTGTTGGCGTAACACTAGGCCTATAGGAGTCTTAGAACCGCATATCTTAAAAGGTGATGTAGATGCGTTATTTGACTATTACGGAGGTAAATTTGGGGAGAGTAACCCCTACTTCTCTGTTCAGTTAAAGTTGCAACTAAGTAACGGCCATATAAAAAATCTAGGTAGCGCCCAAATTACTGATATTAATGGGAAGGCGGCTCTAATGGGACGTTTCAACCAGATTTTCCTGCTTGAGAACCTCCCTTCGGTGGGAAAGTATGTCTGAAGATGATAAGGATATTTATGACCCTATTACCGGTAATCCTAAAGCTGGAGCTATATTTTACTTTAAACCTATGACAGCTGATGGGGGTTTTGAACAAACTAAATACGAGGACCATCCCGAATTGGTTCAAGGGAGCCCCTTCTTACATGCTTAGGAAAAACCCCCAGTTTTACCTATGGATAAAGAGGGGGATGCTGTAGCACCTTTCAATTATAAAAGTTTTGAATTACCTAAACATATGAATTTAGAGGAATGGCCAGGTATCATGATCGATCCAGAGGGGAAACATGCTCGAATGACTATCGATATGTCGAGACCCGATTTAGAATATATCCTTGATCTTTACATTGATATAAAGGAAGATCATAACACTCTTACAGCTAAGAATGATACAACCACTCTATGAGAAGTTACAGATAAGTACACGAACGGTCCATTGGATTCTAAGGCCTTCATAAGAACAGTAGTACGTAATAATCAGAAACAAATTTACGAGTATAAGGATGGGCGTATTGTATTGTATCAAAAATGGAGCGGCCGATAAACCTCTTCCATACATCCAAAAGCGTAAACCTGATCTATACTTCTCCAAAGGTAAAGTAATGACTATGGATATTGAAACTAGACGTCTTAGAAGACAAGATGTAGACCTCGTACCCACATGTTTAGGTTTATATGACGATAAAGGGAGCCGATAAACTAAGCTACATATTCAAAGAAGAGGACTCTAGAAAGGAGATGTCTAAAGCTCTTAAAATGCTGATGTTAAAGAAATATGATGGTAAAGTAATATACATGCATAATGGATCGAAATTTGATTTCACCTTCATTTTAGACGCTTTAGCTGACTTAGGTAAAGTTGATATATTAATGAGAAAGGATAATAAAATATTACAAGTTAAGTGGACCTTTAACACTATAAACCCAATTACGGAGAAGCCACACTCTAAACCAAGCAAAATAATCTTCTATGATTCATTTCACATCTTAGACGCGAGTTTAGCGCGTTTAGCTCAGACATTCAAAGTCGATCATCAGAAAGATATATTTGCCCATGATTGATGTAATAGTGGACTGTTTGACCCTAATTACGTAGGTCCCGTCCCAGCTTTCCAATACTTCAACGTTCCTCGCCATGTATACGATAAATACTGTCTGGACCGTGGAGGTATATGAGACTATAAAGAAGAATTAAGACAGTACTGTCTTAATGACTGTATTTGTCTACGGGAAATTATCATCCATTTCGGAAACTTAACTTTTAATACGCATAAAGTTGATATCACTAAGCGTCCTACAATATCATCTATGACGTATCAAGCCTTAAGAGTAAATGCTCTCCCTGAAGATAAGATTGTAGTTCTTAATGGAGTGGCGATGAATACCGTTAAGCAAGCTTATTATGGTGGTATATCAGAAGCATACATCCCTCAAGGTCGTGTAATCAAATCTTTTGATGTAAACTCTCTTTACCCTTCAGTTATGCGTGATGAATATATGCCTGTTGGACAACCTTGATACTTTACTGGTGATCCTATTAACTTAGGAAGGGAGGATATGTTATTCGGATTCTGAAAATGTAAAGTCTGGAGTCCGAAAGGGGAGCTACTCTGTCCACCCATGGTCCACAGAATCATGACTGAACTTGGTATGAGAAGTCTAACTCCACTTGGTAACTGAGAGGCCACTTACTTTAGCCCATATATTCTATATATGCAGTATAAATATGGTTATAGATTTGAAGTATTAGGAGGAATTGCCTTTCAGAAGGAGAAAATATTCGCCTCTTACATCGATCCTATTTACGCCTCTAAAGCCAGTCGTTCATCTGATGACCCTATGAGATATGTAGACAAAGCTTTCCTTAATAACTTATACGGGAGATTCGGCCTAATCCCCACTAATGAGAAAACTAGAATCGTATCACCTCTTGAAAGGGGGGCGGTCGAATATAATAGCTAATAACTCAAACTGTAAAGTCAATCTACTTCAAAGTGGGAGAGTACTGATTACCTATACACCTGGTACTAATCCTGATAGTTTCGCAAAAGCAGACGTAAATATTGCAATCTCAGCTGCTATATCTTCCTATGCTCTTATGCGAATGAGCGATGTAATGGTTAAACATCAACACCAACTTGCCGCTATAGACACTGATGGTATCAAAGTTATGGAAAATATTGACCCTGAACTTATAGACCCTAAGGCTCTAGGTAAATATAAACATGAGTATACACTTAAATATGGCTACTTCCCTATGAGTAAAGTTTATGGTGGTGAACCACTTCTAAGTGAAACCCGTAAACGGTAAAAACTTCATCTCTAAAATGAGAGGAGTATCAGCATCTCTTCACCCTTGATATGGCGGCAAAAATGATATTAAACCGCTTCAATGATATAAATATATTTCAAGAAAGATGACACAGAGAGATAGCTAATAGTACTATCATGATTAAAGAACACCCCTTCTCACTACGCCTTTCTGCAGTCAAGAGAGATCTTATATTTAACGAACTTGGAGACCTTATAGCTACACGTCCTCGCCTAGTTATAGACGGTCTATTAATCAAAAGAGACGCTATTATAAGATATTCCCTCCCTAACCCTATACTAAACTTTATCCTTCTACCCTCAAGTACCATTTTAAGCTGTCTTCCACTACCCCCTAGTATTATTACTCTACTAATTTGACCTATCCCTGATATATTATACATGCCTGATCCTGTTTTAAAAGCATTACCCCCTGTAATATATTCACCTGCACCTTACCAACCTGCCTTACCAAATCCTATTCTTAACTACCCTGCCCTACCTGCCCCGGCTACTTTGATTCTCAATCCTATCAACACCTTTACCCATAATTTCGCTAAAGGTATTTTCCAAAATCTGAGGACATCCACACAAACATCGAAACATTTTATTCATCCTTCCGTCAGGCAGCTTTAACCATAGGTTGTAATGTTAGTAGTATATCACGTTACCTCAAAAGGCCGAATCCTAAACCAGTTAAAGGAAAATTCATCCTACGACTACCCTAAACTTTAGAATTCTATTAGACCCTCTAATAACAAACCTTTATATCCAATATTATCACTCTCCCCCTTAACCCCTATTCGATAAAGTAACAGCAACTACTTGGCCCATTTCCTTCTACATATGAAGAGATACATATCCACACACGCCAATTGAGAACATACATTCTTAGCACTCCACCTGCTAATTATCGGATTACTTTTCTATAATCCTCTACTTATACAAGTTTTTATTTCTATTTTAAATACGATTAGTACATCATCCCTTATAAACTAGACACGAAGTTACTCCATTATTGATATAAGAGAGAGAGAGAGAGAGAGCCTAACTTTTCTACCTACCAACCTACTACAAGAGAGTAGGTCATAGGTGAGGGCCGTTATGACCTACTCTATTTCCCACTTAATAGACCGAGTCGGACAAAGTCGCCAATTAGAGAATTACCACCCAAACAACCCACGATTAGTAACATAAGCATGATCTTTTATAGATGAATCAGAAGATTTATTATTATTCCTTGCCCCATGATAGCTAGAGAAGCTCCTTCTATTTTGACTTAAGTTATAGATGTAGAACCTTTAGGGATAATGTCTTCGGGTGGGTATAATAAGCGTGATTGGGTAGAAAGGTTTACCCCTTTGAACAATTCTTCTAGGGATTTATTATTTAACACAGGTAATGATAATATAGTTTGTTTTAACTTTGAAGATATCATACTCATACCTTTAGATTCTGATACAGTGTATAGACTTGTCTCTACCAAAAATCTAGTGTATAGTACAGTCTGAGTTTTCCGGCTTATGAAATGTTTAGGAACCTGGAACTTTAAGGTCTTAGATCTTCCCCTACCTTCTGTAACTTTTTCAACGACTTCGAGAATAAATTTGTTGAAAGGTTTGTAGTTGTCTGTACCCGCATGTATCATGAAATGCGAGAATTCTCTACCGTCAAAGAATTGCTTTGCCGAAAATAGATTGAGGGTTTTGACTATGACTCCCGAGACGGAAGATGAAGAATGTACCGTCAGCTGTAGTAGAATATACTAACCCCCTCTCATGTTCTAATATTAGTTGGGTAAATCTATAATCAAACTTATTTTTAGTTAACTCCACGATTTCTTCCGATGTGGAAGCGTTTCTTACCACTCCATCGGAATATTCAAGCATTATTTCCTAACCTGTGTAAGGAGGGTTTTTCCAATGTTGGGTATTTAACACATTGTAAATAAGGATCAAATCTTTTACTCACAGGTATGTGGTAATTCTCAGCTATTACATTTATAGTTTCCCAACTGGACAGGGGACAATTGCTCATTCATTTGTGTAACAGGTGAAACAGAATTATTATTATTAGCATCTAAAACTAAATTAGCTCGTCCTTCAGTTCACAGATTTCTTTGTCTTAGAGTTAGTAAAGCTGAAGGAGAAGGACCAGCTACTTTTCTAAATTCATCCTTTTTAATACGATCTAGAGCAAGCATCTGATTATAATATTTTCTTGCATGACCTTTTGAAGGAATACATCTAGAATTTGTAGGAATGTTTCAATTTCACATAGGAAAATTTATTTTTGACTCCAAATATCAACTAGTAACTTAAAATGCTGCGCCCCCTACAAAATAGTTTAACCACAATATGTGATTGTCACCCCCCCCCCCCTCCCTACGGGATTGTTAACGAAGTGTATGTAACAAATTAATAAGTTATAATAAGGATTGAATATTGTTTACGACTTGCCTCCGGTTATAACTCTGGAGGCGCTCTGCAGAGGTTCGTGTTATCCGGTTGGCTATAAATGAGAAAGCTTGCAAAACACACTAACGAAGATGAACTTAGAAGTGTACACACACACCCACACTAACCTAGAAGTGTACTTCTTAGTGTGTGTATTTGAGAAAACCGCTTTCAGGAAGAGTGGCCCCATACATACTTACGGTTGGCCCCCAACTTACATATAATTAGTCAATCCTACATACTTTTGGCAGCGGAGCTTGGCCTGCCCCCCCCCCCAATTACGTTCCTAGGAGAAGTCACTTCTCCGAAGAGTCCAATACAGGGTTGTGCCCACCTGGAGGAGGGAATTTATGTACAGCGGAGCTTCCCTAATTTATGTAAGGAGGGCAGAGCGCTTCGGAGGAGGGATTTATGTAAGCCCTCTCCAAAGCGCTCTTTGGCCGGTGGGTCTTACATTCTTAGGGCCCCCCTTACATAAATTGTAGTGGGCAGCTTAATGTAAGCCCCCCCACTAACGGAGTGTATATTGCCCTATTGGGGGGGGGGGGGGGTCAATGGTGCCCCTCTAGAGGTGAACACAAACTCTTCGGAGTATCTTTGGGCCCCATCCAGGTGGGGATTTATGTAACCGAAGAGTTTGTGTTCGACCGAAGGGTCCCCATACGTTCCTAGGAGGTGTCCCCCCCCCCCCTAATTTATGTAAGCCCCGGAGAAGGCTCTTACATACTTACGGCAATATTGGGGCTTATGTAAGCCTTAACATACTTGCGGAGACCCTCCCCAATTTCAAGATAGGGGCCCCTTACATTTTATTAGGGCGCCAATAGGAGCAGCTTCGCTAGAACACAAATCTTGAGGGGGTTCTTACGTATATAAATCCCTCCTTACATAAATTAGGGATAACCCCCCCCCCCCCCGAAGTATCGCAATGTTGCCCCCCCCCCATACATTCTTACGGGGGTATATTTGTACAATGGTGGGGATTTATGTAAGGACCAATTGGGGCTAATTTATGTAAGAAGGGTCCTTACATGCCAATATTGGGGGGGGGAACCCACTCTACACTCTGTTAGGGCCCACTCTAAGAGTGCCCAATAGGGGCGGAACCTGATTTATGTACAGCGGAGCCCGTATTGGGGCCCCACCTGGACGGAGGGTCTCCTAATTTATGTAACCCCTATTGGGACATACTCTGTTGGGAACACTCCGTTAGGGGCAATATAAACAACAAATAAGGGGCACCCTTCTTACATAAATTAGAGCTTTACATTCTTAGGGGGCAAATCTCCGAAGAGGCGGGGCCCCAGAGCTTTTATGTAACCCCTTCCATACTTATGAGTGGGGCAAGGCTCCGCCTGCTCAATAAGAGTCTTGTACCCCCCCTACATACTTAGGGACAGGTATTTTATTTAACCCCTAGCACTCTCTCCGAAGAGTGGGGGTAGGGCACCTGCCCCCCGGTTTTTTGCACTCTCTCCGAAGGCACTATTCGGACAGGGGAGTTTGTGTTCACAACCCCATTGGCCCTCAATTGTGGATACCAATACTGGGTTAGAGCAACCACTTTTGTCTAAAGGAGAGTAGCTTTCAATAAAGGACCCAAGGAGCGCTCTCTTAGGGGAATACCCAAAGAGCGCTTGGGGATAATTGGAGAATGTATCCCCTAAGAATGTAATATTGGACAAAAGCTGCTGCGTATTTTTATTTACCCCTTTGGCAGGGAAGCTGCGTACCTTTTATTTACCCAAGGAACAGCAGCTTCCCTGCCAATGGGGACCATGTATTTTGAAGAGGGCCTCTCCATAGGAGTGTATCCACATAAATTATAGGACGCTTGCAAGCTAGCTTGCTTGCAGCCTTTTTTTTTGCACCACCATTGCCATTTGGGCTCCATACATTTTATTACGGGGAAGAGCGCCCTTATGGAAAAGTTACCTGCCTATTTTGTGTAGCGAAGCTCAACTTCATAATTTATGTAAGAAGAGCCTTCTCCAGGTGGGGAGCTGCACCTCCCTAAGAATGGACACCCTTCGGTGAAGAATTCAATCCCCGAAGAGAGAGTGCCCCCCTAATTATATGTAAGGTGGGGTTACACAAGTTAGGGATACATTCTAGTCCCCAACAAAGTAGTCCCCACCTACATTCTTGCTTAAGGTCCCACCTGGACGGAGGGTGCTAAAAACACCATACATTCTTAGGACAAAAGGCCCACTTTGTTTGCCCTTAGGAGTGTATTGCCAATAGGGGCCCTACATACTAGCGGGAATAACTCCGAAGAGTGGCCTAGGTAAGGTGCTTATTTAAGGTGGGACAAACGTACGTCTTCTTACGGGGGGACAAGACTCTTCGGTTACATAAATCCCTCCCTGGGACAATAGCTGCCCTATCTTGGCTTTGGGGGGGACAATAGCTGCCCTATCTTGGCTTTGGGACCCACATACTTACGAAAAGCATAGGATATTGCCTCAAGCTATTCTCAAAGAAATTAAAGGTAATAAAGGTTATCACAGGCCACTTCGATTGCGGTTTACCTTAGAGTAGGAGTCTAGAATGATGATGTTCAAACTTTGACATTAAAGCTTCCGTTTTTAGTACGGTGATTAAAATATGCTTTGTTGATATTAGCCCTTTGTCAACCTCTTAATAGACCTACTGAAAGACCTAAAGTTGAAGATTCAAGATTTTTTAGACCTCCTACTTGTCCACCTTTAGTCACGGCTTTAGCTGCTGTTGCACGTCTGGTTAATCTTCCGGCAATTTGAATTTTTACCCCCGTTAATACTTTATGTTTAGTAGACATTATAACTTCATTTCTCTGATCAATTAATGTTTTTTCCTGACTATCATTGACAACCGGAGGTGTGTTTGTAACACCAATATTGGAGATTCCTAAACTTTCTACATTTAGAGTTGAAATGTTATTGTATAATGCAGAATATTTTTTTAAGAAATTTTCTTTTGTAAAGTAATAAAGTTTTTTATTAACTTTTGGAGTTTTTACTCTCTTTAATGCATTTCTTATTGTTCTTAATGGGCTTCTAATTCCTTGGTTTAATTCAAGTGCTAAACGCTCGGCTAAAATTTTAGCATTTAGTTCCATTTTATGAAGTCGAATAACTTTAAGTTCTACTTCTTTATTGTAATATTTGGCCAAGTGTTCAACTAAATTTAAGTTTTCTTCTTCATCTTCATCTTCGGTATGAAGATCTTTGTAAAGTTCTTCATAGAGCAATTTTAAATTTTTTTCTAAAAATTTAACTCGTTGGGATATTGATTTAGATTCTTTCATTAGCCCCAATTCTTGGCAAATACTTAATTCTCGTCAGGAGTGCCTTTTTTTTTTCCCCAATTGGAGGATTGCACTATAAACGTATACTACTATAACAACTTTAGAATTAGTATGCTTTAACTCAAGCTTACTAATGTTCATTCTTTGAACACTAAATTTTATTCTTTTTCAAGCTCAGCGTTTCAATTGACTAATTGATAATCCACTTTTTAAAGGATTATTATTGGGTCCTACTTGTCCACCGAAGGGTTGTGACAAACGCGGCCCCCAAAATACTCATGCATTAAAATAACTTTTTATTAATTTTATTACAATTTTATCTATTGCTGAGAATAATATTGTTCTTTTTGAATTATAAGCATATACACTATTATTCCATTCTCTTACTGAAGCGGGGTTATGTCTTTTTTCAAAATTGGGGGTAGCGCAAGCGAAGCTACTGCCCAAGTTACGATATCCCAAATTGTGACTCCGGCTTTTTAACAGATTGGGAGCACCCCTTCGGTCCCCAATAAATTTGCCTCTCCCGGAGGGAATGGAACCCTTCGGTGTGCAGGGTTTTTTTGTATATTCATTATAAAGGGACGCACCCTCATAAATTGAGTTATTGGAACCTCAAGTTAAAGATGAGGATTTAGTTCTCAAAGGTAGCATAAAAAAATCTGGTCTTCTCATAGCAATTTTTATATCTATATACTCATTTTACCTATTGTACAGTTAAAACTCGAAGAGTATTGTCCCCCAAAACTACTTTAAAGTTAGTAATTAATTATTTTGTAAGGATCCCCTACTCCGAAGAGTTTGTGTTCAAGCAACGCTGCTCCTAGGGGTGACAAGTTATACACATCTGTAACCCCTCCTAACCGCTCTGAAGAGTGGGTTCCAACTACACTCTGTTAGTGAGGGCCAATAGGGCCAATAGGGCGTAATTTATGTAAGCCGCTCTTCATACATACTTAGGGAGTCCCTTCCTGGGAATTTATGTAGGCAAATCGCGTATTTATTTTCCTAAGATACATTCTTAGAGGGGACAATCCACCTGCCTGTCCGAAGGGTTTGTGTTCATAATACTTTAAGAAGGGCAGGCTTCGCCTACCCCGTAAGAATGTTGGACACCCAAAGAACTTGGGTCCGAAGCATTTCGCCAAGTGGGGCAAGCTCACCGGAGGGTGCTAATTTATGTAACCGAAGAGTCTTGTCCCAACCGAAGGTGCCCCCCCCCCCAAACCCCCCCTCCTACGGGATTGTTAATTTATGTAAGAAGGGCAAGGCTCCGCCTGCTAATTTATGTAACGAAGAGGGGTAGCGGAGCTGCCCCACACATACTTGCTTAAGGGTCAAGCTCCCCAAGCTAAATTTGGCACCCTGCTCCGAAGAGGGGGAGCTACTCCGCAAGTATGTGTGGGGATTTATGTATGCTAGGGTACCCTCTCCATACATACTTAGTCGGTGACAAGCACAATAAAATCATTGACCCCGAAGATACATTCTTAGGGGGTTGCTTTGCACTCTGCCAGGACAGGGGAGTGCCACCTTTAAATTATTGGGCGCGAAGCTGCTTAATTGGGCCCCCAAGTCGTTTTCCACTAATAATATGTAAGGGCAATCTTATTGAATTCTTAAATACAAAATGTAACGTTACTATAACTATAACTATAACTCCCGTTTTGGTATGGCAAGCAATTGATTGCACACTATTACACGGGACTCATTAAGATCTGAGATTATTTCATCCCAATGGCCAATTCTATTGAGGCCCATTGGCGATTATTATGCACCTACACTATGTAATTTAGATTAGAATATTTCCAAGGGAGCCGGGATATTGGGGGGGACCACCCCCCCCCCCCCTTGATTGGCCCCCCCCCCTAACCCAGTATTGGTATCCAGGTGACATACTTACGAGGTCGCTTGTCTTGTCATCATATATTTAAGGTTAAATATTTTTAGCAAGGCAGGTTACGTTTTAAACACACCGAAGGGCTCCTTCCATACTTTTATGTTGGCCCCCTAAGAATGTATTTGGCAGGCCCTATTGGCCTACCCACCGCAAGGGCTTACTTTGTGTGGGAATCACATTCTTGGGGCCCCGAAGAGTGGGCCCCCCCCCCCCCTTGAGAGCGGTTTTGTGTGCACCTCCCACAATTGCCCACTCAAAAGTATGGACCCAAGGAGGGCCCTCAAAGTCTAACCCCGAAGGTATCCCTAACCACTCTTTGGCCGAAGAGTTTGTGTTCATAATACTTTAAGAAGGGTCCCCTAACGGGAAGAGTGGGTTCCCCCCCCCCCCCTAGGCCACTCTTCGGAGTATGAAACCCTTCGGTGGGTCCTAAGTATGTATGATAGCGGACAAGTGCCCACTCTGGGAGATGAACATAAACCCACTCTTCGGTTCCCACCTTAAATAAGCGCTAGAGCGGCTTTTGTGGGCAAAGGCTAATTTATGTAAGAAGGGTTCCATACTTTCGAGAGAGTGCCCGTAATTTATGTAAGGGCCCGATACATTCTTAGGCAAAATCCTTCGGTGACCCACTCCGTCCTCCTTAGCAATGTTGTTGTTCTAAATGGAGCCTCCAAGAAGGGTTTCACTAACTTGTGTAAGCCCCCCCCCCCACTCTATAGGGGTGAGCTTTTAATACATCCACTCCCTCTGGGAATGATACATTCTTACGTTGTCCAACAAAAGCTGCGGAGTGGCTTCCACTACTTTATTCTCAGCAAAGCAGTGTTGCAATAACTGAAGGCCCTAATATATGTAAGCCCGATGGGCAACCCTTTCAGTGGGCGCAAAGCTTTTATGTTAGCCGCTCTTCTCCGCGGAGTGGGGTCAATCCGGAGGGAATTCATGTAAGCCCTAATATATGTAAGGAGGGATTTATGTCCACCTGGAGAAGGGACTCTTCTTACATAAATTATGCGCCTCGGAAGAGTGGAAATTTATGTAACCCCTTGGGGGGTAGCGGAGCTGCACAACAAAGTGGTTGCCCAATAGGGCTATTGGTACCCCAGATGCCCAAAGAGTGGGGCCTGTCCCATACTTTCGAGTGCAATACTCTGTTAGGGGCCCCTGCGACGCGTTTATTTATCGGGATTGGTTAAGCGGGATTGTTAACTACACTCCCATGTGTATGTCTTCAAATAACGTTAATGTTAGACAAACGCTACTTGGGTCCGACCACCCCCCTTTTTTATGTTAATTAATAAATCTAGTAAACATAAACATAAAAACACACTCAAACCTGGAGAAGTGTACACACTGTTCGGCTCCAAAAGTATGTAATTGTCAACCACAATCTCCAATTGGGCGGAAGAGTCTTGCCCACCTTAAATCCGCTTTCAGGAAGAGTATTGTCCCCCCCCCCCTACATACTTACAGGAGTGTATCCCCAACTTACATTTAATTAGTGATACATTCTTAGGACAGGGGGTAGGCGGAGCCTGCACTTTGATGTAAGCCCAGGCAGGCTCTCCATACATACTTAGCCGGTGGGGATTCTTACACAATCCCCGTAAGAATGTATGGGGGGACAAGATACTTCGGGGGGAGTAGGGGACCAACCTAAGAGAGCGCCCTATTGGTGCCCTGTTGGACCCTTCTCCGCAAGTATGTGTGGGGGTTTTATTAATTGCCACAGAGCGCTTTGGCAGGTGACAAGTCCCTTCGGTGGGATAAATTTTATTAGGCTCACACCGGAGGTATTGAGGAATTCAATATAATTGTAACCAAAGGTTGGACAAACACTTCGTTTGTCACAGGACCCCTATAAGCTTTGCGTGAAACATAACTCCACCGAAGGGTGTCCGCACTCTCGAGTGGGCGCTCCCAATATTGTGGGTTAATCGATTATGGGTGATGGGACTTGAACCCACATGGCTTGAAGCCCCAGTATCCTAAGTACTGGATGTAAACCAATTCCATCGCACCCATTCTCCCCCCCCCCTGTAATGAAATGTATCTTAGCTTTGTCATGGATACACTTCGGGAGTGCTCCCCCCTCCCCTAACCCTTCGGGGTGACCCGAAGTGGGGAATACCTTGCGGACCCGAAGAGTCTTGTCCCAACCGAAGGTGCCCCCCCCCAAACCCCCCCCCCCTCCTACGGGATTGTTAATTTATGTAAGAAGGGGTTTTAATTATTGGCAGGCGGAGCCTACCCCCATACATACTTTCTGAGGGGTAGGCGGAGCCTGCACCTCCGTAAGAATGTATGGGCACCCCTAAGAATGTATGCTTTGCGTGGAATACTCCGAAGAGTTTGTGTTCGACCCCATACATTCTTAGGGGTGCCCAAAGAGCGCTTAGAGCGCTTTGGGGGGGGGTGAGCTTTTAATAAAATAAAATAAATCACGCCAAAGGGGCTACACCTGGAGCGAGGCCCTTACATATAATTAGGGGCGCAGCTTATGTAAGCCCTAATTTATGTAAGGAGGGCAGAGCCGCTTCTTACATAAATTATGAAGGCTCTTACATACTTACGGGCCCTATTGGCCTATAGGGCCCCTTACATTTTATTAGCAGGCGGAGCCTACCCGCCAATAGGAGCAGCTTCGCTAGAACACAAATCTTGAGGGGGAGCCCCTTCTCCAGGTGGACCTTAAGCAAGTATGTGTGGAACACCCAGTGTTTGGGCCCTAAAGCACTCTTTGTATGCATTGCCGAATTCAATTAAATTAGTGGGGACAAGCGTCCCAATGAACACAAAACTGGATTGAACTTTGCGCTCCGAGTGGCTAAGAATGTATGTTGGGACTATATAAATAGATTTAGTATATTTATTGCTCAAAATAAGACTTGAACTTACAACCTAAGCATCTTCAATGCTCCGCTCGACCAATTGAGCTTCTTGAGCTTTGTCCTTAAATGGACACACAACCCCTCCGGTATGTATTTACCCCCCCCCCTTTCGGACAGGGGAGGGGCCTACTCTACAATCATCAAAATATTTATCCGTAGCGGAGCGTCCCTAATTTATGTAAGCCTTAACATACTTGCCCAATTGGCAATGCCTGGTCTTACATAACTTACGGGGCCTCACCACTCCGCGAGAAGAGCGGTGTTTGGCCGCTTAATGTAAGCCCCCCCCCCCTCAAGAGTGCCTTGGGAGAAGGCTCTTACATACTTACGGGGGCGCCGCTTATGTAAGCGCCCCTTGGATTGCAATTGACCCCCCCCGTTTTATGTAACCCCAGGGAGGGAACACATTCTTGCCCGTAAGTATGTATGAGGGACAATCGGAGCGCAAAGCACTCTTTGTGTCCTGCCCTGTTGGGGTCAATTATCGAGGGCAGCTCCGCTTTACATAAATTAGGGGGGCAGTCTTTATGTCCACCTGGAGAAGGCACTCTTCGCCATCTTACATAAATTAGGATTGCGAAGAGTCTTGTCCCCCCCAAACGGAGTGTAACACCCCCCCCCCCTGCCTTCGGGATTGTATGGGAGCTTATGTTCGCTTGTCCGCTATCCACAAAAATCGATCGATCGCTAAGGATTCTTGGGTCCTCAACAAGGTGAGGCCAATAAGCTAGGTGTGTGTGTGTGTGCGTGCGGCAAGGATACCTAACTGTTAGTGGAGAAATCAGGACTCGAACCTGAAAATACAATACGCAAAATTGTAGTTTTACCAATTAGACTATTTCCCCAAATGGAGTTCTTTCACAACCGGAGGTCAATGGGAGTGCAAAAGGATGACCATACATACTTTTGCAATACAGGGGGCAAGCTCCGCTGCTAATTTATGTAAGAGCCTCACTCTTCGGGTCCAGGTGAGGCTTACATAAATTAGTGGTTGACAAAGTTCTTCGAGATTCGAGACGAAGTTAGTAACATTTATGTTTTGCAGATTTGCATAATAATTCTATTCCCTCCGGAGAGGGTTGCTACACACACACTCACTTTATTCACTTTACTTACGGCAATATTGGGGTCTTCAAAGTGTATTGCCCAATTGGAGTTTGTGTTCGACCCCATACATTCTTACCGGCAGGCGGAGCCTACCCCCCCCCCCCCCAGCAAAGCATTACACTCTGTTAGGGGACAATACTCCCCCTTCACCAAAGGTACGGCAATCTCTTCGGAGGGAGTCCCTTCGGTGGGTATAAAAGCTCATCGAGGGTATTGAGCATTTTTATCCTCCGGGAGATCCTGCAAGGGACAAGACACTTCGTTAGAGATGGTCCCCCTAAATACTTTTTCAATAAGTACAAAATCAGCAGCGGAGCTATCCCTCCCCCTTCTCTAATTAAGACGAAGTAGCACCTCTGGTTTAGAGAGCTAAGGGATTCACTTTGAATGTATCGTTAGTGGAGTATCCTAGTTAAAAATGACTAACCTCTGATTTCGCCAAGTTTGACAAATATATCCGAGGAACGACTTGAACGTTCACGACTTTACATCAGCAAGGCTTAAATTAAGGGGAAGGGGTAATGGCCAACCGCTCCTTCCATCGCGATTAGTAGTAAATGACAGCCAAGCATATAAATACATACACTTATCTCATTTCCCTTTACAAGTCCCCTTATTTTGCGGCCGAAAGGACACGTAGTCGGATCATTCTTATAGTGGCACCAAGAGAGATAAAAACCCCTCCGGTGAGTATTAAACACTATTTAGTATCAGTATCAGTATCAGTATCAGGAGCAGGATTCTTAGCTAATAATTTTAGTTTAGCCTTTTTATAAGCTTCACTATTAATTATTTCTGTATGGGATACATCTGCTCTATGAACAAGAAAACCTCTACCTAAATAGAAACCAATAGTACCTAAAATACGAGCTACGTAACTGGGGTGAACATCAATAAACTCTGCAGCTTTTCGAATAGAAGTAAACGAAGATGTCACTCCTGTACTCTCCTCTATGACCAAAGTAGCTTGTGCTGTGGGACTAGACTCAGCGCAATTTTTTTTTGCCTCATCAGTGTGGTTAAGATTTAGCACCCTGCGGGTAGTGAATTTCTCATCTTCTCTTTAGTATCTTCACTGTGGTTAAAGCCCAGAAAAGATCCAGCTATTTTTAAAATATTGTAGGTAGGCTTTAAAAAATCAATATAATGTTGTTCTCTCTCTCTAAGTATTTTAGGGTCGCAGTATTCTAAAATATCTAATTGGAACCCTGAGTATCCGTACTTAGATAATGCTCTATAAATACGGCTATTGTTACTCTTCATCTCTCTTTGCACATAGGAGAACTTAAAATAATCACCGAATCGTCTTCCTAGATTAGCACTACTACCAACATAAGTGTCTCCAGTTGATTTATTAACAAACATGTAAATACCCGACTTCTTTTTATTATCCTTTAAGATTTCGGGTTTCATTGTATCAACATTTGAATAAGTAACTACTGGTATTGGCACTTCATTTGGAGTCATTGTAGAGTAAATACGGATACGCGGACTATTTGCAGTGTTTATACGCCCTGCTAGCGTTGTTGTAGTTGAATTTATAAATAGATTTTTCCGCAGTAAATGTTGGGATTTTTTTTAATATAATTAATTCCTCTTGATACTGAGACAGAGCAAACAATACTAAATATAATACGATAGAAGCTACTTAGCCATATAATATACTCTTTAATCCACATATTGCTAGATTCGTTAGATCTAAAATCAACTGTGGAGGCTTCCAAGGAGAGGTAGGTTCTCAACTACGATCTGTGTGTCTGCACAGCCCACATACACTCTGCCGCATATTATATATTTTAAACCGTTTACAGATGGTATTGATGTTGTTTTGTCATACTTATGCGTAAAATAAGCACACAAATATCGCGAAAATATTCCTGAATGAAATATCTCGCCTAAGCAAAAACCAAAAGGCGGGTAAAAAGAACTAGATAGCGAGAATATAGAAGATAACCTGGATTATCTTAATTCGTCATCTGTGGGCTGTAATATCATATTAGTACATATTTAAGTGCGTGTATCCTTCATAATCGCGGGCAAGGAAATTCACGAGGTTCCCTTAGACTTATAGCGAAAGTTATGTATTACAACCAGACAATATTACTTGTAATTAATAAGCAAGCAGTCAATAATATTGTCGACCACCCCCGTAATTATTTTTCAAGAGTTTAATTACTTCTACCTGAGGAACGACTTGAACGCTCATGAGTGTGACTCAGAAAATTTTAAGTTTTCCCTGTATACCAATTCCAGCACTCAGGTTTATGTTGAAGATAATAATTAGGCATAAGTTACCATTTATTGGTTTATGTTATTATACTTCCTATTAGTACTAATATTAATATTTAAGTAGACACGCTAATCTTGGATGATATAAGAGGGCTATTCGGCACACGGAGGGGAGTCTATCTACCAATTCCAGCACTCGATTTTGCTATGTCTACCAATTTATTTTCAATAGATGCCTATAATTCCCTCTCCCGGAGGGCAATGAATGTATGGGCCCACTAAGTATGTATCTGAAAAACTTCTCCCCTGTCCGGTACTCCTCCGAAGAGATTGCCCTACTTACCATTTAATTAATGCCCAACAGGGGGCGTAATTTATGTAAGAAGAGGGGGGATTGATGTACTGCGGTGCCCCTATTCCCCACCTTTGACTAAGTATGTATCATTAGGAGGGTGTACACTCCGTTTGGGGTTAATGCTTTAGCTACAGCGCTCCACGCTCCAATGTTAGGAAACTCATAAGTACTTTTTCCCAGAGGGAGTGGACGTATCCACTCATATCAGAATGGATGTATAAATAATTAAGAGTTAACTAAGGCCAGAATGATTTGAACACTCATCTCAGCTATCATGAGCAGCTTGCTTTACCAATTAAGCTATGGCCTTTAGGTCCCGATATCAATATTAACCACTCTTCACCCTAAGAATGTAATTGGGGATTGGTTAGCGGAGCGTATCCAATGAGGGTAGCGGACAAGCGACCGTAACTAGAAAATTTATTGAGAGGGCCTATCCAGTATTGGCCCCTTTGTAAGACCACCTGGACGGAGGGTCTCCAGGTTGGGTACACCCTAAGAAGGCGAAAGCTTGTCCCACCGGATACGCTCCGCTAGGGGAATACATTTTATTGACCCCTAGGAACGTATGGGGGTAATAATACATTTGCCAATAGGGGGCTTATATATTAAAAAAAAACGAACATAGGATTTGCACTTATATCTACCGGGCATGAGCCGATTGTGTTACTATTACACCAATTCGTTTTTCGCAAAAACCCCTGCACTTGCCGAAGAAAGGTATCCCCCTCAAGAGTGCCTTCTCCAGGTGCAGGCCCTAAGAATGTATGGCCTTCAAAATTCCTTCGCTGGAGGGTTGCCCCACCTTAAACAATGGTCCCCAATAGCGGAGAGAGCCTGCCCTCACCAATAGGGTGATTCCTAAGTATGTAAGGACCCAAGCACCCCTAGGAACGTATAGGGTTCTTACATGCGGAGTGAGGAATTTATGTAAGCCCACCGGACAGGGGCCTCAAGAGTGCGGATACTAAGAGTGCATTAGGGAGGGTCTTACATAAATTAGGATTAAATGTAAGCCCTCTCCATACATACTTAGTCGTCCAGGTGGACCTTAAAGATATTGATTTGGAAATTTGCTAGGCGGCCTTCAATATTGTATGCGAAGCTTTTCTCTTTAGAAGTGTATCTTTTTCAAGCCGCTCTCTCTACACAGAGTGGTAGTATTGCTATCCAGAGGGAGTGAATGTATCCCTAGGAACGTATGGGGCAACCACTTTAAGCGTTTTTTTTTCACATACGTACCTAGAAGGTGCGTCATAAAATTAGTGGGTTCAATACTTCGGTACTCCCGATGATAAAACCCACCGGAGGCTCTTACATAAATTAGGTCAGGCTCTCCCTATTGGTAGCGGACAAGCGACCAATTGGCCCCTCCGAAAGGGTCCCGAAGAGTTTGTGTTCGACCCCATACATTCTTAGCACGCCCCTATTGGGCGCGAAGCTTTTTAGGTCCTCACCCGGACAGGGCACATTTAATTACGGCCCACTTCTCACCAAAGGTACTCCTCACCCGTAGGGTTAGGGAGACACACTCCGTTCTTCCTCCGAAGAGTCTTGTCCCACCTGGAGAAGCTTGGGTCCTCACCCAGAGGGTAGGGGACCTTTTATGACAATCCTTACATACTTGCGGTCTCTAATTTATGTAAGGAGGGCCTAATTTATGTTCGCGTCGATTGCCTTACATACTTAGGAGTGGGGCTTCTACGATTGTTAACTTTAGATTGGCATACATTCTTTTAGGCGTAATCTACAAGCTCAAGGGGAATTCGAATCCCCGCCTTTAACGATGAAAACGTTATGTCTTAACCACTTGACTATTGAGCCACGAATAATAAATTGCCCACCGAAGGCTCTTCGGACACAAAGAGTGCTTTGCGCTCCGTGGTTCCCCCCCCCCATTTGCCAACTACACTCTGTTAGTGGGGGCCAATCACTTCGTTATAAAGATTCTTGTCCCACCTGGAGAAGGCACTCTTCCGAAGGTGCCCACTACAATTTATGTAAGGGCAAGCTCACCGGAGGGTGCTAATTTATGTAACCCCCTTCCATACTTATGAGTGGGGGGAGAGCGCCCTATAATTTATGTAGGACCCCAACTGGGGTCGAACACAAACTCTTCGGGTACCTTTAAATTATTGGGCAGCGCAGGCTACCCCCTTGACAAGCTGAGGGGTAGCCCCCCCCCCCACCTGCCTAAGAGAGCGCCAATTGGGGCCTCCGTAAGCACTCTTATTGTCCACCGAAGGATACATTTGCAAACCCTTCGGTGGGACAATACTCTTCCCCGAAGTGCATAATTTATGTAAGAAGAGCCTTCGGTGGGACACCCTGTTGGAGCGTTTATTGGACAAATTCCTTCGGTGGACTATAGCCCAGTGTAAGAATTGCACTTACTTCTACTGATTACAAAACGGTTGTAATACTGAATATACTAACCGGGCTCTAAGGACAATCACTAAAACGACTTGTGCCCCTACTTACATTCTTAGTGATACATTCATTGCCCAACAAAGTGTGTCCGGGAGTAGGCTCCGCCTGCCGAAGTGCATAATTTATGTAAGAACCCTTCGGTGGGCCGCTCTCCTAGAGCGATTTTGTGTGACCCCTGGACTCTATAATTTATGTAAGAAGGCTCTTCGCCTTCTCCAGGTGGAGCTTCGCGGAGTGGGGAGTATTATAACCCGAAGAGTGGGTATAATATGTAAACATGTAAACATGTAAACATGTAAACGATAAGTGTACTATCCTGTTTCTAATAAAATTAGTACTTTGTGCCTAAAAATCTTAAAATTCTTACAGTCAAAGCCTATGATAGATTCATCTTGGATGAATCTAAACGTAGTAGTCTACTACGTATTTTGAAGAGTATCTTAAAGTTAGTTTCGAGCGTAGATGCTTTCTGCTCTTATCTTTTACAAACATAGCTTTCCTGCCCTGCCTATGCTATTATTTTGCTAAAGTGATAGCAACATCCCTATGTTATTCTTAATATTGGGGTTCATAAACAACAGGTAAACCAGAGGTTTATATACCCTACTCCTTTCGTACGAAGGGGCTATCCTTATTTTACTCTAATTTCCTCTAGAAGATAGAAACCATACTGTCTCACGACGTATTTACTTTTTTGTTATCGTAGAGTTCTTTATCTTCAGAGCTGTCAATTGAGGCTCTGATCCCATCACAGTAAAAGTTAAAGGTTAGTCCGCCTTATTACCGGTGAAACTACTTCAATGACTCGCGCCATTGAACAGACTATGTCATAACTAATTATTAATTACCTAATTTATACTGCATACTAGCGTGCATATGGGGACCTATTAGCTCCCTTACTTTATCTAACTCTGATCTACTAATTGTAACCATGTATTGATCATTACGGTCATGAGTAGCCTTAGCTACAATACCCATAAGAGTTATAGCTTTAGCTAATCTTTCCACATCTTGCTTTATGAAACCGTTAGAGTAAATACGAATAATGTTATCTCCCTTCTTTAAGTTCCCATCCCCCATAATGAGATGCGCTAAAACAACAGGAGTCATTAAACTACATATATTTTCGGGCACTCTCTTTACAAATCTACGGGTTACTTCATCAAATTTATAAAATAATTGATGATAGTATGTGAACACAGGTAACATTGCCGTTTTAAACCTAACTGTCATATAAGACTTCATTTTTTGTTCTCTACTTCTACATGTGTAATACCAGAGTCTGTCATAGGCTCGAATAATCCGTATAAATGGTTTAAATAAGGTAAAGTATTAATTCCTAATATAACACTAAGGCGAGCTCCCCCTGTTTTTGCAGGTCTCTCAATACTACCATCACTTAAAAGTAATCCTATAATTACTTGATGTAAGTGTGAAGGCAGTATGCTAAGTAGACGGGATTCACGTTTAACAGTATCTAATTTCGCAACGGGAGTCCTATTTATAAATCTTTTAAGACTATACTCAGACATATCTGTAGATGCAAATTGTTTTAATAATTCTGTCATTTTATTCATTTTATATTTTAAATTTATATATTGCTTATTTAGGTTTACACTAAGACTATTTCACCAAGAAGGTAATTATGCACCTACGTATTGTAATTATAATTAGTCCCGGGCGCTCGTGGAAGGATTATTGTTAGTGTACTCACCTTCTAGTCGTTGGACGTTCTTCTCCTACATGTTATTAACATTCACTAGAAAAAGCTTCGCTGCAAATGGCCTTAAGGCTTGCTCAAGACTTTCTTGCAATTCACCCGGTTATCATCCGATGCCCCGCCCTTATCCCCTTAAGCCTATTGGGCTTGGTAGGAGGTAGGAGGGGGTAGATGGGGCTAGTATTTTAACCCAGCTCGTGTAGCGCATTAAACGACGAACAGCCGTACCCTTGAAAATTCCTGCGTTTTTCTGGATGCGCTAAGCCGACATCGAGGTGCCAAACTGCGCACTCAATTTGTACTCTCTGGCGCAATTAGCCTGTTCAGTTTTGTTACCGCAAGAGCATTTAATCTCTCACATCCATCTCTCACGAGATGGCTCAGACTATGTCATCGTCTTACAATATTTAGTCGGATTGATGCATATTAAGGTAATTTATATCTCATTTCAGGTAAAATATATGGGTCAATTAAAGATAAAAACAACGGAAAGCTAGATGATTTGATTACTATAACCTTTTTTCCTTTATTACTTCGAATTTCACATTCAAAATTAAATTTCTCACTTAATTGTTCTGCCATAACTTGAACTTCTTTAGCTTCAAAACTCTGAGTATTTAATACAACTCCCTTATTTTTAGAGTTTTTATTATAATCTAGTTTACCTCCATCATCCATAAATCAATAAGCTAACCCTCTCGGAGTTAAATGATTCTTAATTAAATCCTGAGAAATGATTTTCTTTTTATTTATGAACAATTCAGCTAGACTATTAAAAGCCTCATGGCTTATAGTTTGGAACCCTCAGTTTATAACCTCGTTACCTTTAGGACTAATTCTAGTCTTTTTATGCGGCTCCGTTAAAACTCATTCATCCATTAAACCATAAACATGATCTAAATATGCTTTACTTCTCGCCCCTCACTCAAATTTCATTCTGTATGTTTTACCACCATTTTGAGTTTGTAGGCTTGCATCACCTAACATTAATCCTATAGCTGCTTCTCACTGTGTTTGAGATAATTTAACTAAGGATTCTTTATATTGTCTTAATTTTTTACTATTGGGACCTAACCCTTTTAATTCGTTTTTGTTCATAATATCTTTTCTATATAATATATAAATGTACATCTTAACCGGCGGCAAGGCAGATCCTTACACATGTAACCTCTAGTTATTTGTAACTCCAATACCATCGTAATGGAAAATAAAACCAATATCCATAAAACCAACATCCTAAAATATTCATCCAGCCCCTAAGTATGTATGGCGACCTTGCTAATGAAGGGGGGGTTTGGATTGGCCTTTTAGGTAGATAAAAAAATTTACCCCCGAGCGATATCGGGTGAAACAGTAAGAATAAAAACCAATTAAGGGCGCTGTGCCCATAGTAAATAAGATAAAAAGACGCCGGGCGCTCGTGGAAGGATTATTGTTTGTACTACTCACCTTCTAGTCGTTAAACGTTCTTATTCAATATAGTCCCCCGGAAACTTTTATGTTCATCTCCCCGGAGTTATCAACTACAGTACCTGAATAAGCTTCGCATCAAGTAAACGCCAATTAAGACGCTGTTCTCGAAATTCACCCAGTTATATTACCAATGCTTTTCAACACTGGAGGACTAACATTCTAATTAATCCCTAGCGTAGCTTTATTCATTAATCCAAGACCTTTCCTTCTAGCACCTTGTGATCATATGCCCCGCTTACGCGACTGTTAGACGCGTAGGTCAGACAGTAAAGCAAGATTAAGCCATTAAACTTGATAAGTAAAAATAAACATCACTTTTTTTTCATTAAGCAACTAAAAAGATATTACAAGGGTAGAGCTATTCCCCCCCTTGTTAATAAATTTTATTACATCTATTTTCCATATAGTTAAAATCCTACTTACAAACTTATTAAATATCTAACTTAATAGATAAGTACTTGGTAAAATTTATATTACCTCCGAGTACCGGAGGTAATATAAAAATTTTAAAAAACCAGGGGGGCATACACTTTATCATTTTGTAAACAAACTGATTTATGTAAGCCCCACCTGCAGTAACCCCTGCGGGAATTAAATTAAAATACTGTAATTAAAATACAAAATAATGTAAAATACAAAATAATGTATTTTAATTATGCCTTACACTTAAGGCGATTTTACAAAATAATTTTGGATACACCCAGTTACTCTTTATGGGATCTGTGCCCCGCATAAACTGCCACCTAGTCATTTTCCTCAATATGTCTTGTATTCATTGATTGCTAAAAACCTACTTAACATACGCTGGCCGGGAGTTTCTCTAATAACATGAATTTACCGATTAAAAGCGGTTTTTGTAAAACTACTTACAGTAAATTTCAGCATCATTGTTTATCAGAGACGGGGGCGTTACCCCCCCATCTATACGATAGACTTAAGTAAAGGAGTTTCAATTTTATCTTACCGATTACCTTATACACTACAACTTGTCCGATCATATGCAATAACTAGCAACAGTAAAGCTGCAAAGGGTCTTCTCGTCTGACTAGAGGTAAGCAGCATCTTCACTGCTATTTCAATTTCACTGAGCCAATCATAGAGACAGCTGTTGTATCGTTCAGTCATTCATGCAAGACCGCATTTAACGGCCAAGGTATTCCGCTACCTTAGGACCCTCATAGGTAAGGCCGCCATTAATCGGGGGTTCCTTCAAAGTTTAGTTTATCTTAGTCAACTAAAAATCTCCGTTAACCAGCCGACATCGGGCAGAGATCACACTCAATACTTTGATTTTTATCTTTTGCAAAGTGCTTTGTTTTAATTAAACAGTCGTACAACACGATTCTATGCTTCCTTTTCTTTACCTGATATTAATCAGGAGGAACGGCACTCCTTCTCCCGAAGTTACGGTAGTTAATTTGCCGAGTTCCTTAATGATTGTTCACTCAAACGCCTTCGTATTCTCTACTTGCTTACCTGCGATGGTGTCTAGGTACGGTTCTTTTGTTTATTGGTTTTCCAGAACTTTTGTCACTTAACAAAAGTTGTTCTATAAACAAGATTTTCTCATCGTTCAGTCCTCCTTTGGGCAAAGCATAACTTAGAGGCCGTTACTTTTATTAATACCATAAGCTTAAGGCGAGGTAAACCTTTACTGTTACCTTTATCGTTACTCATATCAGCATTGTCACTAGGGTTGTATTTGTTCTTTCTTGAAAAGAAAAATTCATATATATACCCTAAGTTCCGCTACCCAATAAATAAAAAAACATAACTTTTTTATTTATTGACAAGGTTTCGGTATATTATTTTAGATCCGTTATATTTTAAATGCCTTTTTCAAAGTAACTAAGAGATAATCCTAGTTACTATAAACCAGTGCGCTGTTACGCGGTCTTCAAAAAATGGCCGCTTCTAAGCCTATTTCCTGGTCGAATTAGAGAAAAGACTACCTTTATTTCACTTAATAATAATTTTGGAACCTTACTATAACACTTGTTCTGGGCTGTTTCCCTTTTGACATACTACCTTAGCATACTATGTCTGATTATTTAACATTCATCATTACCATTCCGAGTCCAATTTCCCCCCAGTAAAATCTTCACGATCCCCCGATATATACAAATTTGGTTTATAACCAAAGTTGTCTGAGATCACAGTTCTGTACCTGCTATGATGTTAATTAAATTACCTACTTAGATAGGTTTCGCGGAAAACCAGCTATTTCCTAGTCAGATTTGTCTTTCACATACATACCACAATTCATCGGATATTTTTGCAACAATAAACCGTTCGGGCTTTTATAACCCTGATCATGGTAAGATCACTAGGCTTCGGGTCTAATATTAGATATTCACTCATTATATGATAATCGCTTTATCTAGGGCAAATTGTGCACACCTTACATCTAATATTAACTTGCTGACCCACTTGAGATAGGTAGGTCCTCTCGGACTTTCCCCCTCTAAGAACCGTGCATGCGACTTTCACCGCACACGGCTCAAGCAGTTATTCTCAGTTCGCTTTCTATGGCACGTCGTTGGCCAATCGTTCCGCGTTCCTAGCTATTGCTCCTTCGAGATAGAAATATTGTTTATATGGAAGTAAAATCCCCTACCGGGATCCTACTTTGTGTTTTCGCTCGCCTCCTTTCCATCATCCGGAAGATAATACTTGAGAACACGTGGGCCTTTACCCGTAGGTATTAGCTTGTCCACTATTTGTTCTGGTATTGCCTCCGTATCAGGTTTTGAGTGAGTTACTTTCTGATGACAGATTTGGTGAAGTGGTTGAATGTTTTTCATGTCATAAATACCACCGGATTTCCGTGGAATAATGTGGTGTAATTCTACGGGTTCTCCATTATGTAAAGATTCTCCACAACCGGGACACAGTTGTTTGAACTTTCTATAGATGGCAGCTCTAAACTTGGCATATATCAAGGTCTCCCTCCGCTTCATGAAGTACTCATAATCTTCGGATAAGTACGGATTTCGGTCAAGCTTTAAGGGCTTTGGCGCCGTTATCGGTGTTTCTCCTATGTTAACTATCAGTGCCTTCGGAGAGGACCCTCAATTCCATTTCCGAGTTTCGGTACTGTACAGATACTTATTAATGGCTTCAAATCTTGATCCCTTATGTCTTCTTGTCCATGATACCATCAATTGATGCATTCAATGATCAATGGCGATAAACACAGCTTGAGAGTGGTAGGAGATCCTCTTGTGCTCAGCTCATCCTCTTAATACCGGGTTCACGTCCTTCACTATTCTTTCAATTGGTCTATTCTTGTTTATCCTTTGACGCAATGTCTTCTTTAGTTTGTCGATCCCTTTCTTAGAAGGCTGGATCACTAGCACAGTTTCTTGATTTGTAGCCTGATTTAACCTTGGGTTGAACGGAAATCTACGGATGTTAAATCCTAAGAAATCGAACCCATCCCTAATATGTGTGATCTTGGTTTTCTTTTCACTAAGTTCCAGCCCCCGAGTCTTTAGGAAGTCACTAACAACTCCCTTAAGAACCAGTAGCATTTCCGGATTAGCTCCAGTGATTACAAAATCGTCAGCATATCTGAAGATGTTAACCCGCGGACTAGTATCATTCTTTCTTGAATATTGGCTCTTAACCAAGTCCTCAATACCGTTTAACGCAACATTACATAACATAGGTGAAATGATTCCCCCCTGCGGAGTCCCCATTTCAGTATCCATGTAATTCATTTCGACCATTACTCCCGATTTCAGTCATTGGTTCAGGACTTGCTTGTGAACTATCGGAGTTTTCTTCATTAGAAGGTCGTGATCTATCCGATCAAAACACTTCGCAATGTCGGCCTCTAATATTCATCTTGGATGCTTATCCTTATCCAAACAACTTCTGATTGCAATGATAGCGTCATGAGTTGATCTGTGTTTCCTGAACCCGAAGGAGAAACGATCAGATGTTACCTCAACCGCCGGATCAACCGCGAAATGATATATTGCTTGTACAGCCCTATCCATAACCGTAGGAATACCTAGTGGACACATGTCACCTTTGTCACCTTTGGGGATCATGACTCTTAAAAGTGGCTTAGCCCGATATTCGTCTGGCTTCTGAACAATCTTCTTCAAATCTTTAGCAGCCTGGAAGTACTCCGAAGGGTCCTTCCAAACTACCTCATCAACACCTGGCGTCTTACCACCTTTGTTGGTTACAACCTTCCTGATCGCTAGAGCACAACAACCAAAGTTGTTTATCAGGGAATGTTGTAATCTATAAACTTCTTTCAGATCTTTTCGTTGCATCGCAATACTAATTTTCTCTTGAAGACCCTTTCTCTCCTCCTCCGCTCTTCGTCAGTCGATTTCATGTCAGCTTTGTGGATTGATGTGATCTCTCCGTATCGTTGTGGAAAAGTTTCTAACACCGATCACAGATGTTCTTCTTCCCTCCACACCGACCACATTATTTCCAATCACGTTTCCGATAATTATTAATAATTTTCTTTTGTTATTTATCATATTTGTTTTCATTTTTATTATATATTAAATTCGATTAAATTTGGTGACTCGCCCTTTTTGTTAGATTCAATCTTATTCGGAAGAACCTGCCTCACGATTGTTTGGCTAACTACGAACCGACCGAACATTTGTTTAATATTTTATTTGTGATCACTAGATATTCAACAGCTTTCTGTCGAGTTTTCTAACCTGAAAACTAGTGTCCCCTTCTTTTTACTGTATGATGGGGCCAACAATTCAGGCTTTCACTTAATCAACTGCTTCCAAACTTCGTTGGATTACTTGGTCATGCCATCTTACACCGTTGAGTAAACTCAATACTGCTAGTGCCACCCCGAAGGTGACTACAGGCTGGTTCCAATGGTTCCAAAGTACTTATCAATATGACAACCACCGCCCTTTAAGTCTGCATCCTCTCGGATTAGGTGATTACACCCTATCAACTCCATTACAGAATTGCATTTGCTTTCTAAAGGAATCGTCTACCCAGAGCCTGATATAACCACTTCCGGTTTTAAGACCTTTATAAGTTACCGCTTCCTGTTCCTCCCTTGGGATTACCCCAAGGAGAACCGGCTGAAGGCTGTGGGCTTACCAAGTTCCCTAGCTAATACTTTCGCCCGTTGTCCTTAGACTCATGCTTTACTCCGTGTCAAAATAGTCTTAATTATCATACCAGTATAAGCAATATGATCCATTGACAATAGCTCGCTACCGCGAACTCACCTTTTACGAAGCCTCGATGCATGTTCATTTTCATTAGTCATAGATACGGTCACCCTAGCACACCAATTGACTTCGTGGGTCATCAATAGGCTTTAATCGTTACATTGTCCTCTAGGCTCCGCACGCAGAAATTGCTCTCCACGCACGCTAGAGTAGGGTTATCTCATTAAGAAGAGACAGGGGAATCTTACCCCATTATTAGCTAGTGCTTCTTGTCGCACTTATACAAAAGGTACGCACGCATTATTTATTTAAAATTCTTTATTGTGCTGCTTATAAAACTACTATTTCATTACGTTTCCCTCACGGTACTCTTCACTATCGCTTAATATACCATATTTAGCCTTAGAGGAAGGTTCCCCTTTAATTATTCAAACAGACTTATATCCATTTTACTTAATAACTTTTTAGGCTTTTCTACTTTCATTCACACTAATCATAGAATCTCCTTTGATTTCTTTTCCTGAAGTTACTTAGATATTTCATTTCACTTCGTTTACCAATCTTATTTCTCTGAGAGATCATGTGGCTATACGACAACAACTTATACTCTCTGGTATATTGCTAGTAATCCGTAATAGTTTCTTTATATACTATCCATAATATTATGGTGGATATTACATTCCATATCGTTTATTAATTTACTTATAGTAAAACTTCAATCCCTCTAAAGCCAATTTGCCTACAGAGCTTGAAACCGTTTGTCCCGCCTATAAAGTTTTACACCGGAGGGCAGAGCGCTTCGGGGTGGTTCATAATTTATGTAAGACCTGCCTAAGAGAGCGCCAATTGGGGCCTCCGTAAGCACTCTTATTGTCCACCGAAGGATACATTTGCAAACCCTTCGGTGGGACAATACTCTTCCCCGAAGTGCATAATTTATGTAAGAAGAGCCTTCGGTGGGACACCCTGTTGGAGCGTTTATTGGACAAATTCCTTCGGTGGACTATAGCCCAGTGTAAGAATTGCACTTACTTCTACTGATTACAAAACGGTTGTAATACTGAATATACTAACCGGGCTCTAAGGACAATCACTAAAACGACTTGTGCCCCTACTTACATTCTTAGTGATACATTCATTGCCCAACAAAGTGTGTCCGGGAGTAGGCTCCGCCTGCCGAAGTGCATAATTTATGTAAGAACCCTTCGGTGGGCCGCTCTCCTAGAGCGATTTTGTGTGACCCCTGGACTCTATAATTTATGTAAGAAGGCTCCCCAAGTATGATTGTCCCACCTTACATACTTACGGATTTATGTAAGCCCCACACATACTTGCGGACCCATTGGGGCTCCAGGTGGAGCCGCGCGAAGCTTTTATGTACAGCGGAGCCCCTATTGCCCACACATACTTGCCCAATTGGCAATGCCTGGTCTTACATACTTACGGCCGCCCTTAATGTAAGCCCCACACATACTTGCCCAATTGGCAATGCCTGGTCTTCAAATAAATTAGGGCAGGCAGCTTATGTACAGCGGAGCTTCCCCACCCGAAGAGAGAGTGCCCAAGGGGTTACACAAGTTAGATTGTATCGGTGGCAATGGTGTGAGACAAACGTACTCCGAAGAGTGGCGGACCCTAAAACACACTAAGGATGTATGCCCGTTATGACAAACACTCCGTTACTCCGTTACTGGAGGGTTTTACCACCTGGAGAAGGGCAGAGCGCTTCGGAGGAGGGGTTTTGTACCGGAGGTGGTGCTCCCCCCCCCCAACAAAGTTGCTTCTGACCCTCCCGGTGAGGGATTGTAAAGTGTATGTATTACGAATTTTTTAGCACCTGGAGAAGGGACTCCCAATGAAGTATGTAAGAGGCAAAGCCTCTTAACATACTTAGGAAATACACCCCAATGAAATGCTTCGGGACCACAAGAGAGAGTGCCTTCGGCGGGCTAATTTATGTAAAAAAGCCGCTCTACTTATTTACGGTCAAAGTCTGCCGGTTAGAAGTGTATCCGGAATAAACTTGGCGACAGATTTTTTCAATATGTTGTAAAAGTACGTTATCTGAGGAAGAAGGGTGCTTTTCAACAATAACCCTTGTGGTACACTTCTTTAATTGCGAGAGGTACAATATTTTTAGATTACTATATATCGGATTATTATGGTTCGAACATAACTAAACCCCACCCCAAATGAGGCGCCTAACCAACCTGGCTCTAATCCGTTTAGATTTAAACAACTTAACTGCGTTTGAAAAATACACTCCTCACCGGAGGTACAGTGGCAAGCTTGCTTCTGACCCTCCCGGTTACAAAGAGTGCTTTGGGGGTGAGTGACCTTAAGATATGCACACCGAAGGGCAGAGCGCTTCGGAGAAGGCAATGTTGCCCGGAGGGAGTGGAATTTGTCAATCCTAACATAAATGGTCCCCCCCCCCTACATATATTAGGGGCCGAAGCGGCTCCGTAGAGCCTGCCCTCTTCGGAGAGGCGCTCGAAGATGGCTTTGCACCCCAATAGGGCGACATGAATCCCTAAGTATGTAAGACCCCCCCCCCCCTTTCGGACAGGGGAGGTGGTCCCCCCCATCCAGGTGGGCTCACCCGAAGGGTTAGGGATACACTTCGTTAGGGGTGGTCCCCACACATACTTGCGGAGAGCCTCCGGTGTCTTACATACTTACGGGGGGAGCTGCCTAATTTATGTAAGCCCACCGAAGGCTCTTACATAAATTAGGGCAGGCAGCTTATGTAAGCCCACCGGAGGGCAGAGCGCCAATAGGGGAGTCTTACATAAATTAGCTGCGGAGCTTGCCCCCCCCCCCCCACACATACTTACGAAATGGCGCTTAATGTACAGCGGAGCCCCCCCCCCTATTGCCCACCTGGACGGAGGGACACATACTTGCCCAATTGGAGCCTGCCTGGTCTTACATAACTTAGGGCCTAATTGCCGCTTAATGTACAGCGGAGCCCCCCCCCTATTGCCCACCTGGACGGAGGGACACATACTTGCCCAATTGGAGCCTGCCTGGTCTTACATACTTACGGGGAGGTGCACCCCGAAGTAAGTGCGGTTAAATTGCGCGTGATGTCACCCCTGTTGGGGGCGAAGCGCTCCAACTGGGCGCTCTCGCAAAGAATTTTCTAGCCACGTTAGAAGGGGGTGCCCCTGTCCAGGTGGGGAAGCTCCGCTGTAGATAAAAGCTGCTGTGGTTCCCCCCCCCCCCCCCACAAACGCGCTCTAAGAGTGGCTCCCACTGACAATTAGTTTTGAGCGAACGTTAAGGATATTATATGAAGATATATGACAATCAGAGAATATCCGATTTGAACGGATGTGACTATATTATTAGTCAAATAAGACTCAAGCTTATCGCCTTAGACCGGACTCAGCCAATTCTCTCTTACATAACGAAGTTGTTGATACATCCTTAGGCAATAAAAATACAGGGTTCGAACCCCTCTTAAACCTGGATGGAGCAGCTTCTTGTCGCTACGTTGAATATATATCCCGCCGAAGGGGGCGCCTTCAAGTATGTAAGGCAATTACATACTTAGTAAAAATCCAATACAGGGTTGTGGCATCATAGTCCCCGTAATGGAATCCTTTCAGTCGAAGTGCACGCCTAATCTATGTAAGGCGCTCTCGCAATTTATGTAAGCCCCCCCCCCCCCACCTGGACGGAGGCTCTTCATACATACTTAGGGAGTGGGGAGGGTACCTGATTTATGTTCGCTTGTCCGCTCGGGATTTATGTAACGCGCCAATGAGGGGCTTACATAAATTAAACAAATATACCCCGAAGGGAGGGGGTTAGGGAACCCCTACAGTTGTGTTCACCTCCTAAAGAGCGCTTCGCCCCCCCCCCCCCTAAAGAGCGCTTCGGCCCCGCAAGTATGTAAGGTGGGGCAATAGGCTTATGTAAGCGCTCCGAAGAGTGGGTCTTGTCGGGAATTATGTAAGGTTGTCTTGTCGGGATTTATGTAAGCCCTATTGGAAACACTTTCGTCTTCTTAGGGGAGCCGAGAGACCCTTCGGTGGGGTTCACACCCCGAAGAGTGGGGGAGAGCGCCTTCCATACTTTTGAGGGGGACGCAAAGCTTTTATGTAAGGAGGGCCCTCGGCTCCATACTTTTGAGTGGCCCCCTCCTACGGGATTGATACCGGGAGGGATTTGCCCCCCCCCCCCAAGCGATAGCGGACGCTTGTCCCCTACGGGAGAAGAGCGGCTTGATACCCCCCCCCCTTACATACTTATGAGTGGGGGAGAGCGCCTTTGGGATGGGGTCTTAGACTAACATGGTTCTTTCAAGACTTGAACTTGAAACATATTCTTATCAAAAATACACTTTACCAATTAAGTTAAAAAACCAGTGTTTGTTTTTCGTACCCATACCCTGCCTGGACAGGCCCACACTTTGTTGAGCACTCTTTGTCGCTCACCCATAACGGGCAAGTCGTTTGCCCAACTTACATTTAATTAGAGGGGCCTTAGCCTCATAACGGAGTGTGTGCCTCATAACATAACGGAGTGTGTGTGTAAAAGGCTCAATATTTAGCAGCGGAGCTTGTGAATAAAGCACCTCCCTAATGCTATAGTATCCGAAGAGTTCATTTCATTTGGAGTGTGTGTGTGCCCTAAAAGATTTCAATCCTAACTTTTTTTGAAACCTCAACCCTCAACCTCAACCCTCAACCTCAACCCTCAACCTCAACCCTCGTTATGGAATGTGCCTCAACCTCAACCTCAACGGAGTGCCTCAACCTCAACCTCACAGGGAGGTTATGGTTATGTTATGGTTATGTTATGGTTATGTTATGGTTATGGGTATTTAAAAAGCGCATCTTTATTTTTGCAAATTATATTACTTAGAACAAGAGCACTCAGACTTGAACTGAGAACAAGAAATTTGAAGTTTCACATTTTGCCAATTAAATTATACTCTTATTAATATGCACGTAGTTTCTGGGGACAATCTCCTTGGGTCCTTAGGCGCTCTCCCTAATGAAATGTATGTTGCAGGCTCCGCCTACTCCTTTAAACTAAGTTACAATCTATCTAGATCTAGAGATAGCGTTCTACATATAAGCGAAATATGGATACATCCACTAGAGAGGACAAACTAACTTAAAACTGCTCGCAATCCTATTGGGGGTACACACCTTTAATTATATTGCGCTCTACGAAGCTTCTCCTCATAACGGAGTGTGTTGTAGGCCAATTGGCCCTGCCCAAAAAGCACTCTTTGTAAGGGCTCTCACCTTTAATATGGCAGAGCGGCTTAGTGGGTTACATAAAAGCTTCGCCCGGCTCCAAATGGTCCGCACTATAATTTATGTAAGAGCCTTCGGATTGACAAAATTTGCCGCTCTAGCGGCTCCAACAGGGGTGCCCACCATACATTCTTGACCGAAGGGTCAATCCGCTTACATAAATTAGTGGCAATCGAAAAAGTATGGGACAGGGCCCTCAATATTGACGGCCCTATTGGAGCCGCTCTGCTGATTTAAAGCCCTCCTTAGCAAATTGTCCCCCCCCCCCGGTAATGGAATGTGCCTCACCAATAGGGTGATTGTATTATTGGCGCTCGAAGAGTGGGACCATAGATTAGGGCAACTTAGGACCCACTATAATTTATGTAAGGAGCGGCTTCGGTCACAAAGTTATGCACTTCATATATATGGAAATCCCAGGTTGCCTACAGCAAACCTCTTGTGTATCGTTAGGCATTATATTCCCCCAAAGCGCTCTAAGAGTATTGGCCCTAATTTATGTAAGGAGGGATTTATGTACAGCGGAGCCCCTATTCCCCACCTGGAGAAGGCTCTTACATACTTACGGATTTATGTACAGCGGAGCCCCCCCCCCTATTGCCCACCTGGAGAAGGCTCTTACATACTTAGGGATTTATGTAAGCCCTCTCCAATTGCCTCCAGGTGGGGATTTATGTTACGCGCCCAAGACGTTCCTAGGAGAAGTGACTCTTCGGAGCCTTCGGAGTGATTCTTGCGGACCCATTGGGATTGCCTAATCTATGTAAGGAGGGAATTTATGTAAGAAGGGCATCCAGGTGGGGATTTATGTACAGCGGAGCTTCCCTAATTTATGTAAGGAGGGGAGAGCCGCTTCTTACATAAATTATGGAGGCTCTAACATACTTACGGGGAGCAATTGGAGGCTCTACCAATAGGCCCTATTGGTGCACAAAATTGGTCGCTTATGTAAGAAGGTCTCCCGGAGGGACTAGAATGTATGGGGGATTGGTCTTTTACCCCTAGAAGACCCATTTGCGCAAAAGTATGGATACACCAACTGGGTTAGAGGGGACCACTCCCAAAGAATTATTGTCCCCTCCGGAGGGACTAGAATGTATGGGGGATTGGTTAAAACGGAAAAGGATGGAATTGAACCATCAAGTGTTAATATACACGATATTTAGCAAATATCTTGCCCTACCAATAGCAACCTTTCCTCACCGTATCCGGTCATAAGTTTTATATCTTCACCCACACACACACTACACCGAAGTGTACACTAAGCTTTGTTAGTGTAGATGTATCTTTTGTGCCATTCCGGATACACTTCGTTAGGAACGCAATGGCAATTGCAGTAAAAAATCTTTTTTTTAAGTAAGTATGTAAGGCGCTCTCAATCTCTTCAAGAGTGCGTTTGTGCCCCCCCCCCCATAATTTATGTAAGAAGGGTCTCTAATTTATGTAACGAAGAGCGCCCTATTGGTGCCCTGTTGGCAATACTAGGGCAAACCATGTCTAAGGATGTCAATCAAGTTTGCACACCCTAGAAGTGCTCACAGGGCGCTTTGCCTAACGATACACTCCTCACCGGAGGTACAGTATCTCACCAAAGAGTGCTTTGTGATACATTCTTAGGAGTGCCTCCTTCGGGATTGTAAGGTATGTAAACACAGCTACGGTTGTACTATTCCTACCTAAAGACTTTTTCGAGCTAGGCCGGCTTCGATCCAGCATTTCCTTTCTCGACAAGAAAGGCCTTTACCTATTAAGTTACTAGCCCTTTTTCAACACTGCTAACGAACACATCTCCCCCTCAAGAGTGCCTTGGGAGAAGGCTCTCCAGGGAATAGAATGTATGAGAGGTTGATCCTTACAATCACCACCTGGAGAAGGCCTTCTCACCCATAACGAATTGGGCTCAGAAATGGTCCCACCTTACATACTTGCGGCCAATAGGCCAATAAGAGCGCCCTATTGGTGCGGAGGAGTGCCCCCTGGCATATGTTTAATTGGGGTCTTGCCATAACCGGAAGTGTCCCATCACAAGGAGAAGTGTGCCTCTCTGGTCTTCAATTAACTTGGCAATACTCTTAAGTGTATTGCCCCCCCCCCTCAATAGCGCAGGGGTCCAGAGTGTTTTCCGCCCCTATTGGCAGGCGGAGCCTACCCCTATTGGCCATCTTAGAGCGCCAACAGGGGAGCATACAAAGAGTGCTTTAGGGACCCACTCTACAGGGATTGTCCACCTTACATACTTACGGATTTATGTACAGCGGAGCCCCCCCCCCTATTGCCCACACATACTTGCCCAATTGGCAATGCCTGGTCTTACATACTTACGGGAGCAGCTTTGCTTGAACACAAAATTGGGCTTATGTACAGCGGAGCCCCCTATTGCCCACCTGGACGGAGGCTCTTACATACTTACGGGGAGCACTTGGAGGCTCTCTTCACCGAAGGCTTCACAAAAGTAGAGCGGCTTGAGAGGGACAATGCTTTATGTAAGACCCACCGGCTAAGTATGTATGGAGAGGGCTTACATAAATCCCCCCCCCCCCACACACCCCCCCCCCTCCCTTCGGGATTGTGGTGGGCTTACATATAATTAGGGGAGAGTGGCTTTGCGTGGGATACATACTTTTTGGACAGGGGAGTCATGTCCACCGGAGGGTTTTTTAGAAGTACTTCTCCAGAAAGTGTTTCACTCATTGGAGCTCCATACATACTTAGGTTTCCCACCTTACATACTTGCGGCCCAGTAGGGGTCTCCCTAAGTATGTAGGAAATTTTCCGCGCTGGGTTCAATAGAAGGAACTCTGTCTATGCGGAGCGTATTAAATTTATTATGGAGCATACATACTTAGGAGCACCCTCCCTAAGAGAGCGCGGAGTGCGGAGGAGTGCCTCCCTAAGAGAGCGCCCTATTGGTGCGGATACATTTCCGATGGGAGTGGCCTCAGCCCTCAGCCTCAACCGGAGTGCCTCAGCCTCAGCCCTCAGCCCCTCAGCCTCAGCCCCTCAGCCCCTCAGCCTCCCAAAGAGCGCCCTATTGGTGCGGAGGAGTGCCTCCGTAAGAATGGGCCCTATTGGGGGGGTCAATGGTGCCCCCATACATTCTTACCATTGAAATCCTTAGGGAGTGGGCCTCAGCCTCAGCCCCCCCCCTCAGCCCCCCCCCTCAGCCCCCCCCCCCTCAGCCTCAGCCGGAGGGTATGGTATGGGTATGGTATGGTATGGGTATGGTATGGGTATGGTATGGGTATGGTATGGGTATGGTATGGGTATGGGTTTGCGTGTAGGGTTTGCAATCTCTTCGGAGCAAACATAAGGTGGAGCACCTCCTACGTGGTTAACACATTTTCATTAACAGCTATGGCCAGCCGAACTCGAATCGGCACAAATCATGTGGAAAATGACTAGTCTACCAGTTAACCTATGGCCATATTGTCGCACTACACTCTGTTAGGAGCAAAGCTCAAACGCGGACAATGAAAAATAATTAATTGCACCCCGCAATGAGCCTCTTGCACCCTGCGGGAGAGAAATCATCCACCCACATACATTCTTAGCAGCTTGTCCTACATAAATTACAGTGGTAGCAATAAATTTCCACCCCTGTTGGCTAAGAATGTATCTTTGAGCGGACAAGCGAACATAAATTAGAGGGCCGCTTACATAAAACCCTTATCCGAAGAGGGCAGGCTCTAGGAGAAGGCTTCCACCGGAGGGATACATTCTTACGGGGAGCACTTCTCACCCAGAGGGTACGGTTAGGCAATCCACCGGAGGGTTTTTTTCAATACTGGATACATCCTTAGGGAGTGTTGTCTAAAACCCTCGTAAGTATGTAAGAAGGGATTTAATTTTGGTAGGCGGAGCCTGCCTATTGCCGGACGCTCGACCGGCTTGGAACGCTAGCTAGCCAAAGTCGTTTCCGCATAAAAGCTCAACCTCAATCAACCTCAACTCAACCTCAACTCAACCTCAACCTCAACCTCAACCTCAACCTCACAGGGAGGTTATGGTTATGGTTATGTTATGGTTATGGTTATGGGTTTGCGTGTAGGGGGTGTGCTTCCAGGACCCTTGGACCCAAGGCATGCATCCCCGTTTGAAATGTATGTTGGGGAACATCCTTAGTGTGCATCTTTATTATTAGGTAAGCAGAAGCTATAAATATATTGTTACTTTTAGTAGCAGCCTCTAATTTATGTAAGGAGGGTACCCCCCTAGTATGTGGGTCAAGAATATTTTAGTCAGTCATTCTTAGACCAATTTTGAAGCACACACCTTCGATGAAGCACTAACGGAGTGTATCGTTAGCATATTGTCAATCAATTTCCGGAAATGAATCACCTACCGTTCGAAGGCATGCAATTGCGCCTTTAATTGTATGCAAATCCAATTACATACTTAGTCGATGAAATTAGGTTACTAAAATTAAGGTAATCGGGGCTCGAACCCGAACTCCTATGATTAAAAGTCATTTGCTTTACCAATTAAGCCATTACCCTTATAATAACTATCTTATTTATAACCTAACAACTATTTATAAAGGTTATTCTGACCCCTGTTGGGCAGGCCCAATTGGCCTACTCCTTCGGATGATGAATTAAGGCCCGCGCTAAGAATGTATGGTCGCTTGTCCGCATTGAAAAATGATATAGGACCTTCATACTTTTTCCGGGAGCGAACCCGTTAATCGAATCTACTTTTAGTAAAACTTTTTTTTCATAACATAACCCAAAAGATAGATAGCAAAATGGCGCTCTCCCTGCACCAATTGGGCAACAGGATTCCTAAGCCAATTATGCTTCCCAGAGAATTATAGCCACTTGAGGGTCCTTACCTTTTGTAAAACACTTACATTCTTACGAGTGCCTCATAATTTATGTAGGAGTGCCTCACAGGGAGGTTATGGGTATGGGTTGTGTTTGTTGGGAACCAATTCCATTAGTGAAGTGCTTCCAACAAAGTGAGTACCGGAAGCTGAGACCAATTGGAGAAGTGCCCCTCACCTAATGGAATGTACCTCAAGGTCTCAGGTAATGGAATGTGCCCCAATTGACCCTCTGGGTGTACATTCTTAGGACCAATAGGGGCCTTACCCTCTGGGTGTACATTATTAGGACCCTCCCTAATGAAATGTATCCTCCAATTGGTGAATTTCAATCCTGGGGGCACCACCTACATTCTTGCGGAGAAGGGTTTTTTGCACAAGAATGTTTGCCCTCAATAACTGAGCCCTATTGGGGGGGAACCATTTGTGTGTGCCCCCTAGCTTTGAAAACCACTTTGTTGAGAAGCCACTTCTCCTAGGAACGTATGGTCAATCCGGAGGGAATTTATGTAAAGCGGAGCTGCCCCCCCCCCCTTGGGGGTTACAAAGAGTGCTTTTTGAGGGGTGGTTCCTCATACATACTTTCTGAGGGATTGGAATTCTTTACCAAATTCTTTGCAGGCAAAGCAGCCCCCCCCCCCCTAACCCGAAGGTATCCCTAAGAATGTATGAGCGCAAGCCAGGAGGGCCAATACTGGGTTTGCCAAAGAGCGCTTCGGAGGAGTGTAGCCCAATCTAATTTATGTAGGGAGGTTATTTATTTCCATTTCCAGCATACATTCTTAGGCTGGCCCTATTGGCACCCCGCTATGGCCAGCCGTGCCCAAGCAAAGCAAGGCAGGAGCTTTTCTCTCACCCCGAAGAGTGGGGCAAAAGCAACTTTAGTGTGTCCCTAAGTATGTATGCCCACAAATTTATTTATATTGGTAGCCCCACTTACATATAATTAGTGATCACCATTGTCGGGATTTTATAATGCGCCCCAATGGGTGGCGGGGAACCCGCTCTTAAGAGTGGGCCTTTTATGTAAGCCCTAATATATGTAAGGAGGGATTTTGTGAAGCGAAGCTGCACCTCCAAAGAGTTGGTCCCCCCCCCCCCACACCCCCCCCCCTCCCTACGGGATTGTGGTGGGTCTTACATAAAAGCCCACCGAAGAGTGGCCCCTCCTTACATAAATTAGGGCAATACAATATTGCCGAAGAGTGGACGCCCTAATTTATGTAAAGGGCCCCTTTTACATAAATTAGCCCCAAGTGGTCCTGCGGTCAATATCAGCTTTTATGTAAACCCCTGCACTTGCCGAAGAGGCCCCACCCACCGAAGGGGCCCTGTAGAGTTCCACGCAAAGCAAGGCGGCCCTTACATAAATTACGGGCCCTGTAGAGTGGGGTAGGCTCCGCCTGCTGAAGAGTGGGCCCTGTTGGGGGCCTTACATAAATTACGGGGCCTTACATAAATTACGGAGCAGCTTTGCTTGAACACAACTGTTGGGGAGCACTTCTCCAGTTGGAACACAACTGTAGGGGCCTTACATTACGGGTAGGCTCCGCCTGCTGAAGAGTTCCACGCAAAGCCAGGCGGCCCTGTTGGAGCCGGGCGAAGCTTTTACATAAATTAGCCCCAAGTGGTCCTGCGGTCAATATCAGCTTTTATGTAAACCCTTCTTACATACTTAGGGATTTATGTTAAGCCCACCGAGGGGGCTTACATACTTGCGGGCTCCGAAGAGGGGGCGAAGTGCGGATACACTCCGTTAGGGGGTGGGAGCCCCCTCTATTGGCATAATTTATGTAACCCCTTGGACAGGGGGCCTTCATAATTTATGTAAGAAGAGGCCCTTCATAATTTATGTAAAGGTGGGCACACCTCCATACATTTTATTAGGGGAAGACCAATTGGGTAGGTGCAGCTTCGCTTCACTAAATTGGTAGGCCAATTGGGCCTGCTAAATTGGGGCGTCCGAAGGGTGCTTTTATGTAACCCTTCGGTGGAGAAGTGACTCCGTTATGGAGCAGCAGCTTTTATGTAAGGCCCCCTAACGGAGTGTATCCGAAGAGGGGGGGGATTTATGTAAGGGGGTGTCCACACACAAGCGCAGGCTCCACGGAGCTAACTCTCCGAAGAGTCTTGTCCCTGTGGAGACAAGCCTGCTTCTTTGGAGCCGGGTGAACCCCCCCCCCCTCCTGGCTTGCGCTGCTTGCGCTGCTTGCGCTGCTTCGCCTAAAGTGGTCCCCCTAATTTATGTAAAACTGGACAGGGGAGTGTAGCCCCCAAAGCACTCTTTAAGGCCAATAAGGCCCTGTTTTATGTTCATCTCCCCGGATACAAAGAGTGCTTTAGGGGAGTGTATGTCCTTCGGGAAGAGTGGTTAAAATTTGGTGTATCCGCCCCTATTGGCAGGCGGAGCCTACCCCTATTGGCCATCTTAGAGCGCTTAGAGCGCTTTGGCCAAAGAGCGCTTTGGGGGGACCACACACACTCCTCCGAAGAGTTCCAATACAGGGTTTATAAAATGGTGCCCCCCCCCCCCTTAAATTCTTTCCCACTGAAAGGGGCCTCCCGTATTGCCACTCTCTCCGTTACTGAGGGCCTATCCAAACCACCACACAAAGTTACGGGTACCCCAAAGCACTCTTTGTGGACGCTGGCTTGCACCCCCCAAGTATGTGCAGGCGGAGCCTACTAAAATCAGGACGCTTGCACCCTAAGATACATTCTTAGGCAACAGGCCTCTCTTTGGGGGTCGCGTGGCTAGCATATTGAGCTTGCTTGCTAAGCCAATCAAGGAGGAGTTATGATACACTTAAAATGTTAGGAGTGGGCAATACTTCTCGAGCCCTTGTGATGCAGCCTCCAAAAAACCGCCCTTATATTCATTAAGGCCCTGTCCAGTTTTGTGTACTCACGAGAAGAGTGGCTCCATTTCAATGGTAAGAATGTATGGGGGAACCACCCTGCGAAATGGCACAAAGCACTCTTTCAATACAGGGGTGAGATTTTATTGCAATGGCCACCCCTAAGAGGGCAATGTTGCCTCAGAATCTTAGGGGATGGGGAACCACCTACATTCTTGCGGAGCCTCACTAATAAAATGTAGTTTGGACAATATTCTTAGCCGGGCACCCACTAACGGAGTGTATGCTTAAAGTTGTTTGCAAGACAAATGATGCCCTTTTGCAAATAATGTGCACTCTCTCCGAAGAGGCCCTTCCCTTCTCCAGGTGGGCATCATACTTTTCACCCGGAGGTGTTCAAAGTAGCTAAACAGGTTAGCTTGTACTTCGTGTGAGGATATTCAATAGGGGGGAGCCCTAGGTACGTAAGAAGGGGCTCCTTACATAGATTCCCCCCCTCTTCGGCAAGTGCAGGGTTACCATAAAAGCTTTGCGTCCCCCCCCCCCCCTCCTACGGGGTATATTTGTATAATTTATGTAAGCCCCACCTGGACGGAGGCTCTTACACAGGTTAGGGAATTTATGTTAGGTGGCACACCGAAGGGCAGAGCGCTTCGGAGAAGGGACTCTGTTATGGAACCTCCGAAGAGTATTGTCCCTCTCAAAGAAATTAGAAAGACCTGCCCTCCGGGTATGTTTTGACAACTGCTAGGCACCTGCTTTGGGTCAAACGACATGGGAATTTTTTTTTATATAAGAAGTATTAAGACAAGTTAATAAAGCAAAGATAATTATGAGAAATAAACTATCATCAGCTAAAGTTAAGAAAGGAATTAAAATATAAAAGATTAAACCGGATAAAATGTATAATGCGTAGGTTGTAATAACTCCAGTTTCCAGTCTAGCAATATTCTTACCTAGAACTAATAATCCTTTCTCTAAACCAAAGGGTCCTATTAATTCTATAGAACCCTTATCAAGAATTTTTGTAGTATGACCACCAAAAGTTAAAATACTTCCAACTACAAAGCGGTTATAAAACATATCAATTAAAAAACGTTGATTAAAGAACCCAAATAGATTGTAACCAAAACGAGTAAATTTAAAGGACATGATTGAAGAAGGGTAAAATTCAGATAAAATTACAGCTAAGATAGAGAAGAAAATAGTACAAAAGAAAGGAAGTAATTTGAAGACTGTCGGTACTGCAAACTCGGTTGCAATCATAATTTCGTGCGAAGGATGAATAAAAATACTGTTATCTTGGAAAAAACTAGAACCTAAACCAATATAAATATCCCTAGCTACATAACCAAAGAATATAGAAAAAATCGCTAAAATAATTAACGGAAGACTTAAGAATAAGTTACCCTCATGTGCATTTTTGTAATTTACTAAAGGTCCGTTAGGATTAGCTAAAAAAGTAAGATATAGAAGTTTGAGACTGTAAAGTGTAGTGAAGGTTGCTCCGATAGTAGCTATAAAGTAAACTACAATACTAGAAAAATAAAATTGACCAAAAGCAGACTCAAGTATAAAATCTTTTGAATAGAACCCTGTAAGGAATGGGAATGCTACTAAACTAAGTGAAGCTATTAACATTACTGAATAGGTTAAAGGTAAAAATCCGCGTAATCCTCCATATTTTCTAAAGTCTTGATTATCACTAACAGCATGAATTACAGCACCAGCTCCTAGGAAAAGAAGTGCTTTGTAGACACTTTGCTTAACAAAAGGTAATATTTGCTTATGGGAGCAGCTTCGCTTGAACACAACACCTTGCTTTAGTGGGAGATGCCAATATTGAAAACGGGGGGGGTTCCTTACATAAATTAGTGCTTTTTTCACAATATATTGATGTAAGAACCCCTAGGTACGTAAGCACTCTTCGGCAGGCGGAGCCTACCCCCCCCCCCCCACCTTAAATAAGCCGCTCTGCCTTTGTGGGGCAACATTGGCATTTAATTAGGGCCCGAAGAGTTCATTTCATTTGGGGAGCCCAATGCCTCTTAGAAGTCCCCCCCCCCTAGGTACGTAAGAAGCCCCATACGTGGCTAGGGGTGGCCCTTCCATACTTTTGAGTGTGGGGCCACCTGGAGAAGGGTTCCATACTTTTGAGTGGGGGCCTAACCCGAAGAGTGGGTGTATCCGAAGAGTGGGGGGGTTACATTTAAAGGGTACCCTGCCGGCTGGAAACCACTCTTCGCTCCAAAAGTATGTAAGGAGCTTTTGTCCCCGCCTAAGAGAGCGCCAACAGGGGAGATAACGTTCGTTTGTCCTAAGCATGTAAGGAGGGTCTCCCGGACACACTTTGTTGGGCAATGAATGTATGGGCAGCTTTTTAACCGGAGGGAGGCCCCTACATACTTAGGGATTGTTACTTAGGAGTTTTCTAAACGGAGTGTATCGTTACACACTTCGTTACGGGATTTATCGGGATTGTAACACACGACTCTGCCTAAGTGTATTGCGAAGAGTGGCCCTAATCTATGTAAGGAGGGACCCCTCCCTAACGGAGTGTATCCGAAGAGGGGCAAAACTAGCAATATTGGGGGGGAACCCACTCTCTCTTCGGGTCCCCCCCATACATACTTAAAAATAGATTCTTTAGCAATACTCAATAAATGGTCTACATAAATTATGCACTCTCCCGCGGAGTGCAAAATTATATATTCCTAAACCTATTCAATAATTATGAAGTAGGTTTAAATATAAATACCTTTTGTTAACACCATCTCTCAATGGTGATTGGACTATATCTTAGCAACATTATAAATGCTACCCATGACACTTAGTCTCTGAGGAAACTTACATCCTTAGTCGATTGTAAAAATTCAATCTCTTAAGATTTCCTGCTGATTGTCCATTGTTACATCCTTAAGATTTTAACCAGATATCCCGAAGAGAGAGTGCCCCCCTAATTATATGTAAGGTGGGGTTACACAAGTTAGGACAAATTGCTTAAAAATACAGCTCCGCTCATAATTGTCGCAACTACTTTGTTGGAAATGCACTCTCTCCGTTATGGAGAAGGCACTCTGCACTCTGTTATGAAGGCACTCCCTAACGAAGAAGTGTATCCTTGTGATGGACCCCCTTCGAAGGGAGTGTATGTCCACCGGAGGCAATTTATGTAAGAAGGGGTTACATAAATTATTGGCACGACAAGCGTCCGCGCCGCTTGAACACAAAACTGGTCTCAACAAAGTGGTTTCCCACCTGGAGAAGGGCAGAGCGCTTCGGAGCGAGGGATCTATGTAAGGCGCTCTTGGATCTATGTAAGCGAGGGATCTATGTAAGGCGCTCTTGGATTTATGTAAGGCGCTCTCGGATTTATGTACAGCGGAGCCCTATTGCCCACACATACTTGCCCAATTGGCAATGCCTGGTCTTACATAAATTAGCAGCGGAGCTTGACCCTTCTTAAAGTATTATGAACACAAAAAGCGCACTTTGTTATTGCGCTTATGTAAGCGACCCTTTGGTGGGCAGGCTTTTATGTACAGCGGAGCCCTATTGCCCACACATACTTGCGGAGACCCTCCGTCCAGGTGGTCTTACACAGGCTAGGGAATTTATGTTAGCCCTAATTTATGTAAGGAGGGGAGAGCGCTTCTTACATAAATTATGAAGGCTCTTACATAACTTACGGGCCCGAGAGTGGGCAGCTTATGTAAGAAGGGTACCCCAAAAGTATGTAGGTGAGCCCTAACGAAGTGTATTGTCCCCCCCCCCCCCTAGCACGTATGTCGAAGCTTTACATAGATTAGAAAAGCAGTTTTGTGTACTAACGGGCGCTTGTCCCTAAGAATGTATTCCTGCCCAAGGCGAAGCTTGTCCACACATACTTGCGGAGAAGGGTGCCTTTTATATATCTAGTACTTAAGGTTTTAGGACTTTCTAGCATATTGCCATGTTTTACTACCGAAGGTGGCGCTCTACAAAGAACGCATGGTTAACTAAATGGAATAAAGCCACATTATATGAAGATAAACCTACAGCAATAACCATCATTCCTAATTGGGACATAGTTGAATAAGCTATAACTTTTTTTATGTCTTGTTGGAAAAGTCCAATAAGAGAACTGAAAACACTTGTAATAGCTCCAATTCATAAACATAAGATTAAAACAGTTGAACTATATTCTATTAAAGGTGAAGCTCTCATTAATAAGTATACACCTGCAGTTCATTTATGTTGGTTATTCACTACCCATACCATAACCATAACCTCCTTGTGAGATTTCACCCCTATTGGAGCCGCTCTGAAGATTCTTAGAGGGCAGGCAACAAAGATTGCCGCCCCTAAAAGGTCGGCAACAAAGATTATCCAAGATGCAGGTGCCTTGTAGCAAAGGTGCCCCACTAACGGAGTGTAGTTGGGCCCACTAACGGAGTTTTCTCTAGCACGTCAGAAGGGAACACACTTCAGGTCAAAGGCTAATTTATGTAAGAACCCTCCCTAATGATACATACTTAGTCAAAGGTGGTCATACATAAATTACGGAGCCGACTGTCCACCGGGAGGGATTTATGTTGGACAAGCGTCCGCTAGGAACCCCTCCTTGACCCAGGTGGTGCAAAACCACTTTGTTGACAGGGGTACCCTCGCTTACATAAATCCTCCGGTGACAAGCACCTTTAAGACTTTTTGCATATTGGCCCTATTGCAATAGGACAAACTTCCGTTTGTGCAAACCTTAAACTATTGGAATTTATATCCAATGCCAGGGCTCCAGAAATGTTTGCGAAAAATCTTCCTTACCCCCTGGGTGAGAAGGAACTCTTAGAGCGCTTTGGGGAGAGCCAATTAAAGTATGTATGGGTTGCCCCCGGGCCCCAATATATTGGGGTACCCCCTAATTTATGTAAGAAGGGGCCCTTACATAAATTACGGGCCCCTTACATAAATTACGGGGCCCACTCAAAAGTATGGGACAGGGCCCCCCCCCCCTAACGGAGTGTATCCCCACCGAAGGGCTCCCTACGGGGTATATTTGTATAATTTATGTAAGACCACCTGGACGGAGGGTCTCCTTCCATACTTTTGAGGGGTAGCGGACAAGCGACCTTGGGTCCATACTTTCGAGTGGGGGGCAGAGCGGTTGGGGCCCTTACATAAATTACGGGGCCTGTTGGGGGCTTACATAAAAGCCCACTCTTCGCCACCGAAGGGTTACATAGATTAGAGCTGCCCAAAGAATTCTCTAGCCACGTTAGAAGGGGCCCCTAACGGAGTGTAGGCCCTCTCCGAAGAGGGGGAGCTAGTGTTAATTCAATACACATTTTATTGACCCCTAGGAACTCCATACGTGCAGGGGAGGGGGTGCCTCAAACAAAGTTAGGCATTTGGGAAAATCCACTCTTTGGAGGCTTCCGTCCCCGTCCCGAAGGGAGTTTTCCTAATATATGTAAGCCGCTCTACTTCGCGGAGTGGGGAATATATGTAAGACCAATGTCTCCGCACTCTTGAGGGGGACAAACTCCTCCAGTTGCCCCGTTATGGACCCAAGGCCCCACAAATGGTGGAAACCTAAGGATGTATGCTGCTCCGGAATAACACGCCTTAAGTTTCCCTAAGGATCGGACTGTATCTTTAACTTTCCATATTTGAGAGTTCAGTTCTCAAATACACTACTCTTGTTTTAGGGAACTGACTGAAGAACGCCACTCCCTCTGGGGAGGCAACCCACACCGGAGGGTACCCGCCTTAAATAAATCCCTCCTTAGCAAAGCCCTAATATATGTAACCCCAAGAGTGGGGGCTTACATAAATTAGGGTTTTAGACAAAAGCTGCCCGAAGCATTTCATTGAGAGTGGGTTCCCCTCGGCTCCATACTTTTGCGCAAACGGAGTCTTGTCATAAAAAAAATACACTCCGTTAGTAGGTCAATAAGAATTCGCAATGTTGCCCACTAAGAATGTATCGCAACCTGAGTTTTCAAACCCCTGTAGAGTGGGGAACTCTGTTATGCCCACTAACGGAGTGTATCTCCGAAGAGTGGGGATCAAAGGTGCGTCTTGCCCAGGAGTGTAACTTCAAGGGCAAGCCCCCCCCCCACCTTACATACTTGCCTGCCAATAATTTATGTAACCCCAACTTACTTCGTCGGGATTGTATAACATAACGGAGTGTGTGTGTGCCCCCCAAGAGTGGGCTTGCACCAAAGCGCGTAGCTTGCTTCCCTAGAGAATCAAGGTGGGAGTAGCAATACAAAGATTGAGCCTTTGTCCAAAGTTACCTCAATACCGACTTTGGTCCCCAGGAGTTACGCGAATTGTCGCTAGGAGTGTAATTTTACTTTGCTTTGAAAACTCTCCCAGGTCAAGGTAATTTATGTAAGAAGGTGCTACACCCCCCCCTCCCTTCGGAGCAGCTTTTGTTAAATGAAACCCCTCCTTACATACTTACAAGTTGGAGCCGCTCTGCAGATTTATTGGGTATTGAAACCCCTCCCTAAGGATTGTATCCGAAGAGGGGCACAAAGCCTTTCGTCGAGAATCAAAGTCGGCCCCCTAAAGATACATACTTAGTATGTCATGAGTATTATTTTAATTATTTATGGAAAGTTATATCGCTTGCAGTCTCTGAAGGTAGCCCTAATTTATGTAAGAACCCCAACATTGCCGAAGAGGGGGTCTTGCATCAATTTTAGAAGTCGGCTCTTTGAAAATGTATGTTGGAGAATCTCACAATGGGTTTCCTGCTGATTGTCCACTGTAATATCTTTAAGATTTTAACTTAATACTAAGTACTTAAAGCTTCCGGAGGTCTCAGCATTCAGCGATATTATAATTGTTTGATTCACATCAAACAACGGCAACATTCAAGGATTTTAAATTTTTCACAACATTGCCATATTGTGGGCCACCTTACATATAATTAGCCCCAAGTGGTCCACCACCTGGAGAAGGCACTCTTCGGAGCTTGAGCTCCGTGGAGCGCAGGCTTGTGTGTGGTAGGCTCCGCCTGCTAACAAAGTTTTCCTCTCGATGATCTTTTTTTTTTCACATACTTACGGAGTCCCCATACGTGGCTAGGGGTGGGCCTCAAAAGTACACCTAAGTATGTATGGAGCAACTCCCTTCGGTGGCAATGTAGGGGACAATAAGCTTAGCACGCCTTACATAAATTTATTGAGCCTGCGCTACCCCGAAGAGGGGTGCTTTTTTTACATAGCTTACAATAGAAGGGACTCCTCCGAAGCGCTCTAAGAGTGGGTTCCACGCAAAGCTTTTATGTACAGCCTTGGGAGCCCCGTATTGGGGCCCCACCTGGAGAAGGCTCTTACATAAATTAGGGGGGCGCAGCTTATGTACAGCCTTGGGAGCCCGTATTGGGGCCCCACACATACTTGGGGTCCCAATTGGAGCCTGCCTGGTCTTACATAACTTACGGGGCAAAGCGCAGGCTTATGTAACCCCTTGGGGAGAGTGGTAATTTATGTAACCCCTTGGGGTGCACAATAAATTTATGTAAGGAGGTCCATTTTCCAATGGGGCAAGTATGTAATTGGTGGGGCAACCCTTTCAGTGGGCTCCACCTTTTATAAAGTATGTATGCTGGACTCTATAATTTATGTAAGAAGGTGCCTCCCCCTGGGTTCCCTTTCGGGATTGTACTAAAGGGGATGTATCTTAGGGCCCGCCCAACAAAGTGTGCCGTTAACACAAAACCGGCTTATTTGCACACCGAAGGGACTACGTTATGGAGAAGCCCCCAGTCTATTGATAATTTATGTAACCCCTTGGACAGGGGTAGCTCCGCTGCTCCTTACATAAATTCGCTTGTCAAAGTGAGGCTCCGGTTGCCCCCCCCCCCATAACGGAGTGTGTGCCCCCCCCCCCCTAACGGAGTGTTCGGTTCCAAATTAGTGGATGTCCCAAAGCGGCAATTGGATACACTCCGTTAGAAATTTTATTCCGGAGTCCGTATTTACAACCCTTCTTGGGGATCCATTGGCCCCTAACGGAGTGTATCCAACAGGGGTGAACATTCCCGAAGAGTGGGGGCTAGCGGAGCTGCAAATTTTATTAGGGAGCTCCAGTTCAGGCTAGTAAGAGGGCCTATCCCGCCTAAGTATGTATGTGGAGGGATTTTGATTGAGAATGTATGGCGATAATTATGATTAAATTTTAAATCCAAGATAATACCATTGTGGCAGCCAAGTCACAACTTTGTCCTAATTATTAATTATGCTCAATATATTGAGATACATCCTTAGAAGGGTTACTCAAGCCAAGATTAATAAACGGTCAGGCTATTGTGATATCTTTAATCTTGAGTTACTTCATAAACGAATAAGGCCGTTTACTTAATTTCTCCCAAGAGCCGGTTTCCCGGTGACTAGAGTACACCTTACAGAGGGCCCCCCCCCTTTCCCCCCCCCCCCCTACGGGGTTATTTTATAATTTATGTAGGGCAATGCTCCGCTACAACTGGAGAAGTGACTCCGTTATGGAGCCTCCCAAAGAGCGCTTTGGGCCTCTGAAGAACCATCTACTCGTTGCTCTTTTACAGACCCTGTCTGATTTAGATCCGCGGTTACCCATTTCAGTTTCCTTCATCTCTAGTGATGTTACCTTACCCCCAGTCATTAATGGGGCCGGTCACCTAGTTTCCTATTAGACTTTGGTTACTAGAGCTTTAGGGCTTTCCCGGAATTTGGTTCTTGTACACAATTGTGAGTAGCCAAAACTCACTTGCATGTATTAAAGCAGATACAGGAGTAGGTCCCTCCATGGCAAGAGGTAGTCACACGTGAAGACCTAATTGTGAACTTTTAGCCATAGCCCCTATTAATAAACATATACCTATTATAGTTATTATATTTTCACTAATATATGGAGCTAATGAAAATACAGTTGCGTAATCGATAGAACCTAAGGATCATAATATAGCAAACATTCCTATAGTTAAAAAACAATCTCCCACTCTATTAGTTAATAAGGCAGAGATTGAACTTTGATTGGCAGCTATTCTAGTATATCAGAAATTAACTAATAGATATGAACAAATTCCGACACCCTCTCACTAATATGCTTTCCACCACTTCCACCGGACTACTTTGTTGGAAACCACTCTTATTGCTCTTCTTGACCCACATAAATTATAGGACGCGTTCGCTGCCTTGTAAGGCAATCATAAACCTTATAGTTGCTCCACGGGCTGGGCTGGGGTGGGCTGGGGTGGGCTTGGCTCTTTTATAAAGTATGTATGCTGGACTCTTCCGAAGGTCAATCACACCTAACTTGTGTATGGATAGCCTGCGCTTGTCCTACGGCAAAATTTTGTACTAAAGGAGAGTAGCCCTATTGGCGCTCAGTTAGGGGCCCTGTATTGAAAGAGTGGTTAGGCACAATCAAGGCGCAATGTTGCCCTAATCTATGTAAGGCGCTCTCGCAATTTATGTAAAGCGGAGCTGCCCCCCCCCCCCTTGGGGGGAAGAGAGTGGCTTCTTCACCCTCAATTTGCAATCACATACTTGCGTAAGGTCAAGCTCCGCAGCTAAATTTTGAGAGCGGTTTTATGTGCATCTCCCCGTAAGAATGTATGCGGACCCCCACTCTTCGGAGGGTTTATTTATCTTGTATATGGAGAAGCTCCGCTGCACCTTAAATGTAATTGACATCCTTAGTGGGTCTTACATCAATATATTGTGAAAAACATAATTTATGTCCACCTGGAGAAGGCACTCTTCGCCTTATACGAAGAGGCCCTCCCCAATTTGTCCAGGTGGGGCTTACATATAATTAGCAGGCGGAGCCTCGCCCTGTTGGGGACTCGAAAGTATGGGAGGCCCTAATTTATGTAAGAAGGGTTTGCCCCCCTCCCTACGGGATTGTAAAAGAGAGCGCTTCGGAGAAGTTGGTCACCCCCTAGGTACGTAAGAAGGGCTTCCCCCCCCCTCCCTTCGGCAGGCGAAGCCTACCCATTTAGTGGTATCTCAGGAAGAGTGGGGATCCACTCTTCGGGTATTGATTGTTAAGAATGTATGCTCCTTTGGGATATCCCCAAGGAGCAGCTTTGCTTGAACACAAAATTGGATCCAGGGTTTTATGTAAGCCCCACACATACTTGCGTAAGGTCAAGCTCCACCTGAGGGCCAGGTGGCAAAAATCCGTAAGTATGTAAGGTGGGCGCTCTCCAACGAAGTGATACATTCTTAGGGGCACCTGGGTGCCTTCCAATGGTGCTAAAAACATTCTTACGGGGTGTACACTCCGTAAGGGCCCTGTTGGCACTTTTGGAGTGCTTTAAATTATTGGGATACATACTTTTCGAAGGTGCCTCTCCCCCCCCCCCCCTTCCCAAGCGGAGCTCAAGCATAATTTATGTAAGGAGGGGGACCTTGTTAATAATGTAAACTTCGTGAAGAGATTGTAAATGCTTTGCGTGGGCAAAAGCAACTTTAGTGTCAAAGGCTCAGCAACTGGAGAAGTTTGTGTTCACAACCCCATTGGCCCTAAGAAGTACTTCTCCGAAGAGTTCATTTGAAAGCCCACCTGGAGAAGGCTCTCCACGGGCTGGGCTGGGCTGGGCTGGGCTGGGGTGGGCTGGGGTGGGCTTGGCTCTTTTATAAAGTATGTATGCTGGACTCTTGAGGGTAGCCGACAAGCATACAAAGTGAGCAGCTCACCGAAGGGTATCCCCCAAAGTGTCCACTTTCAATGTTGCCCCACACCCACTCTTCGGGTTATAAAGAAGCAGCTCCAGTTCAGGCTACTACTTGGTTGCTAGAATTTTTTAAAAAAACTACACTCCATTGCCTAACCACTCTTTGTTTCACTCTGCGGCGTAACTCCGTTAGGGCACACACTCTGTTATGGAGCCCATTGAATTGGAGCCTCCCTCTTGGGAATCAAGCTAAAAATCCCCGTAAGTATGTAAGGGGGCACAAAGAGTGGGAGGCTCCGGTGGAAATGTATCTTGTCATCCATTTCTAGATGAGATAACCACCGGACTATATATTTCTTAACCTATATTATAAGACATTACGCATAGTCTCTGGGGACAATATCTTTGGAGCCTCACTAACGAAGTGTATGCCCTGGAGTGTATAATTATGAAGGATTTTAACCGGAAGTGGGTGCCCTAAGAATATTGACCCTCCGAGTAATAAAATGTTGCCCCCTGTCCGGTGAAAAACTACACTCTGTTAGTGATACATTTCATTAAGGAGGCTCCTAATAAATGTATCTGTCCTGCTGGTTGACCATTTTTTATCTCAATCATTGTCACTTTATAAGTAAATTGAGCTTTAGGCTGTTCCAGCATATAGTAATGTTTATTCATTTAACACTGTGGGCCGAGTGGACCCACAAACATGAGTAGGAAATTATTTGCTGTTACTAGAATAATCATCATGAACGTGAATAGGCTTAAATACGCAAAGAATCTTTGATTGTGTGGATCTTCAGCCATGTAACCAACGGAATAAACATGGACTAAAGAAGAAACAATTAAGACTGGCAGAAGCATCGATGTAGTTAAGGAATCAAAATGGAAACCTCAAGATACAATTAATGATTCTGAATCAATTCATCTGAATAGGTGAATTGATACATTGATACTATTTAAACCAACTTCTAAGTAAGCAATTAGAGCTAAAAATGTTGTTATAATTACTAAACTAGTAGTAATCAATTGTGAACCTGTAACTCCTACCTTACGACCGAAAAGCCCAGAAGCGATAGATCCTAATAAAGGTAATATTATAAGTGCTAAGTACATTTTGTGTGTCTATTTTTAATTTTTCCGTTCCTCTTAATCTTTAATTGTAAAACAATAAATTATACCCTTTTCCTTCCTCTACGTTCTTATTTTAGCGGATTTGTCCTTCACCCCGTAGGAGATGGTGTGAAAGGTTTAACTTTACTTATTAATGTTACCTAGTGGAACCTCGCCCTGCCTAAGTTGCCACTCCCACTCCCTCCGGAAAAAAACATACTCGGTTCCCCAACTTACATATAATTAGTGCTCCCTACGGAGCAGCTTTTGTAAAAGTATGTAGGCGGAAATTTATGTAAGAAGGCACTCTATAATTTATGTAAGAAGGTGCCTCTCCCCCCCCCCCCCCATCACCAATAGGGTGATGGTTTGGGGGCGAAGCCGCCTCTCGGTGGCGCAAAGAGTGCTTCTTGAAATCCCCCCCCCCCCTTACCCCTAGGTACGTATGAAACCCTTCGGTGGGTCCCTAACGGAGTGTAATTTTTTTTTTAGGCAAAGCACATCCTTAGGGGCAATTGGCGGTTAATGGAATGTACCCCCCCCCCCTTACCCCATTGCCCTTACGGGATTGGTTAATTTATGTATGAAGCGCAATGTTGCCCTACTACATTTTATTAGCCTTTGCCCCTGCGTGGACCGCAGGCAGTGGCCAAGGGGTAAAACGGAGTGTATCCAAGGATTGTCCATTGGGGAGCCGCTCTACTTCCGCGGAGTGGGGGATACATCCCCGAAGAGTGGGGGAGCCACTCTTAGAGCGCGTTTGGGAGGCGCTCTCCCGAAGTGCATAATTTATGTAAGAAGAGGCCCTTCTCCAGGTGGACAAACGTACGTTATCGTTTGGGGACAAAGGCTAATTTATGTAAGCCCACCGGACAGGGGGCCTCAAGAGTGCGGATACTAAGAGTGCATTAGGGAGGGCCCACATACTTACGAAAGCGGCGCTTATGTACAGCGGAGCCCTATTGCCCACCTGGACGGAGGCTCTTACATAACTTACGGGGAGCCCTTCTCCAGGTGGAACACAAAATCCTTAGGTGGGCTTATGTAAGCCCACCGAAGGGTCTTACATACTTAGGGGGACAAGACTCTTCGGCCCCAAGTATTGCTTCGCTGGGGATTGATACCTATTTGTAGGACAAGCTGCTTCGCGCCCAATGAACACAAAACCTCCGGTGTTGAACACAACCCCTCCGGGTATGTTTCAAGACTTGAAAGGCAATGTTGCCCACAAGGGCAATTGGTTTCCTAACTAAATTATATATATATCGCTGTAAAATTATAGCCCCACAAGCGTGTTCTTTAGTCCCTTAGGAGTGTATCCTTCGGAATTGGTTAATGGAATGTATCCCCAATATTGGCATGTTAGGCGCTCTCACCTTAAATAAGCAGGCTTTTGTGGGGGGCTCCAATGCGCTCTTTGGGGCAGAGCGCATTACATTACGAAAGGCATAAAATTAGTGGCTTTCCCTAATGGAATGTACCCCAGGAAATCACTAAGTATGTAAGACCCCCCCCCCTTTCGGACAGGGCAGGTGGTCCCCCCCCCCCCCCATCCAGGTGGGCAATTGGCCCTACATGTTATTATGCCTAATCGCCAATGGTATTTTTCAATAAGGACCATTTGGGGATTGTCCCTCCCAAATCTTCGTCTCCCTGGGGAAAAGTTTTGGTCACCGAAGGGGTACCCCTAAGAATGTATGGGCCCCCCCCTTGGAAGTGACCCCCCCCCCCACTAAAGCCGAAGAGTGGCCCCATACATACTTAGGCGCTCTCCCCATACTAAGAGTGCATTAGGGAGCCCCTAATTTATGTAAGAAGGGCTTCCCCCCCCAATCCCCCCCCCCCCCCTCCTACGGGGTATATTTGTATAATTTATGTAACCCCTTGGGCTCCCCCACTCCGCGAGAAGAGCGGCTTGGCCCCCCCCCCCTACACCCCCCCCCTCCCTTCGGGATTGTGTAAGTATGTAGCGCTTCGGTGGGACCAGTTAATGGAATGTATCCCTAACTTGTGTAACCGGGCACTCTCTCTTCGGGGCGTAAGAATGTATGGGTTACCGGTGGGATATCCCCCCCCCCCTTACACTTTGTTATGACAATCATTCTTAGGAGAAGTGGCTCCCCAACCGAAGGTGCTACACCCCCCCCCCCCTTCCCCAAAGAGCGCCCTATTGGTGCGGAGAAGTTGGTCACCCCTAATTTATGTAAGCCCCCACCTGGAGGAGGGTCTTACATAACTTAGGGGGCAAATGGCCGCTTAATGTAAGCCCACCGGAGGGCCTCGAGAGTGCGGATACTATAGCATTAGGGAGGGTCTTACATACTTACGGGCCCCATTGAGCTTATGTAACCGCTCCGGCCCTATTGGGGTTACACCCCCCCCCCCCGTGTCTCGGGATTTATCGGGATTGTATCCCACCGAAGGGACGGCGGGATTGTTAAATTTATGTAACCCCTCTTACATACTTAGTGGAAATCCCCTTTGGACCTTTTATTTATGCTTTGCTAAGTGGTCCCCCCCCCTCTTACCCACTCCTAAGTATGTAAGGACAAGCGACCCATAATTTATGTAAGAAGGCACTCTCTAAGAATGTATCTTCGGGGGAAGAGTGGTTAACCCAGTATTGGTATCCAAATCACTTTGCACTTCTCTCCCGAAGGAGCAGCTTTGCTAGAACACAAACTCTTCGAGGATTGGGTTGCAAACAAAGTGAGGCTCCCTCGAAGAGTGGCCGAAACTTCGGTGAGTCCTAATTTATGTAAGAAGGGCCTCTGGTCTTACATAAAAGCCTGCCCCCTCTAATTTATGTAGGTGGGACACCCATACGTGGCTAGGGGTGGTCCCCCCCCCCCCCTCTAACGAAGTGTATGCCCCACCTTGACGTAGTGCAAAAAAAAAGGTCCCCCCCTACTTACATATAATTAGTGCTCCCTACGGGATTGTGTAGAGCGGCCTGCCCCCCCCCATAATTTATGTAAGGTGGCTTCCCTACGGGATTGGTTAACGGAGTGTCAAACTAATTTTATTAAAGCCGCTCTACTTCGCGGAGTGGGTTCCCTATCCACCAACTGGAGAAGTGTGTGCCCAAAGCGCAAATTCTTAGGTGGGCTACATTGCACCGAGGCGCTCTCCCCATACATTCTTAGGGATAGGCGGAGCCTGCCACTCCGCAGCTTTTGTTGAGAAGTGCTCCCAGTATTGAAAAGGTATGTATTCAATACTACTTCGTTGCTCCCTACATAAATTATAGTGGGCCCACTAACGGAGTCATTTCATTTGGAGTGTATTCCTACATAAATTATATATATATCGCGTAAAGTGAGCCGCTCTCTCCGCTACCCCCTCTTCGGATGGGCCCAAAAATTATCTAGCCACGTAAGAAGGGGGTGCCCTCAGAGTGCGGAGAAGGGTCTCCGGACATTCTTTTGGGGGCAAAGCACATCCTTAGGAAGAATGTATGCCCCCAAACACGAATGTACCTTATATTCATTAAGGCAGGCCCGCCCTGTGTACCTTTTATTGATAAGCTTATTGATATATTGGCTGAAGAGTGGCCAAAGAGCGCCAATAGGGGAGCGTTAAAGATACATCCTTAGTGCCGCCTAAGTATGTATGTTTTTACATACACGCAAAAGTATGTTTATTGAAATACATACTTAGTAAAAAAAAAAGACGTATGTCAGAGGGCGACTTGCGCCCAGGTGCCCACTAAGAAGTAATATTGACTTTTATCTAAGGAGTTAAAACCATTTTTACACTTTTTAGTGCATACTTGAGCAAAGAAAAATATAATTATGTTTTAAGATATGTTTATGAAGATATGTCACCCGAAGAGGGCCCATACCATACCCCATAACCTCCCTGTGAGGCCCTATTGGCAATGTTGCCCCTGAGGCTGAGGGTGAGGAGTGCCTCCGTAATGATACATTCCATTAGTGAAGTGTTTCCCCTTTGGAACCAAGTCGCGTACCTTTTCCCCCCCAGTAACGGCCCCACTCAAAAGTATGGAGCCGAGGGCCTGCCTCCAGGTTTAGCGGACAAGCTCCTTTAAATTATTGGGGGATTGCCCTAAGTATGTATGATGGGACCATTTTATTGTCCCAATAACTGAGCCCTATTGGGGGGGGAACCATTTGTGTGTGGCCCCATACATACTTGCGGGAGGCCCTTCCATACTTTCGAGTGGGCTTTTATGTACAGCGGAGCCCCCCCCCCCTATTGCCCACACATACTTGCCCAATTGGCAATGCCTGGTCTTCAAATAAATTAGGGCAGGCAGCTTATGTACAGCGGAGCTTCCCCACACATACTTGCGGAGAAGGCTCTTACATAAATTAGGGATTTATGTAAGCCCCCCCCCCCGAAGAGGGGCGCGAAGCTTTTATGTAAGCCCCCACCGAAGGCTCTTACACAGGTTAGGGAATCTATGTAAGCCCTAATTTATGTAAGGAGGGCTTACATACTTACGGGGCAAAGCGGCGCTTATGTAAGAACCCTCCTCCGAAGAGGGGGTCTTGCGGAGACAAAGAGTGCTTTGGCCCCCATCCAGGTGGGGATTTATGTAAGGCCCACCTTTGACTAAGTATGTATCATTAGGGAGGCTCTTACATACTTGACCGAAGGGTGCCCTATTGAGCTTATGTAAGAGAGGTTTTCTAATCTATGTAAAACCCGCCCCTATTGGGGGCGAAGCGCTCCAATAGGGGCTTTTGTCCAAAGCACTCTTTCAATACAGGGGTGGGTGCCCTACATACTTTATTGCACTCCCCCAAAGCGCTCTTTGGCCACTCTTCCTAAGTATGTATGGGGGGGACAATACATTTATTTTAAGGTGGGACAATGAAGAGATTGTGCCCCCCCCCCCTTACAAAGAGTGCTTACGGGCACCTTTAAATTTGGAGTTCTTGGCAAAGGCTAACGAAGTGTATTGATTCTCTTAGGGGTGCCTTTATTATAATCGAAGGCCCAAGATGGTGGCCTCACCCCTGTTGGGAATACTTTTGAGTGGCCCCCAATACAGGGTTAGAGCCGCTCTACTTTTGTTGCCCAAAAAGAAGCTGCTGCCTGCGGAGTGGTTTCCAATACTGGAGAAGTGACCCAAATGGCCCTTACAATCAATTACAATCTCTTTACCGAGATACATTAATCTATATCTTCTATCTCCACAGTCCCTCTCAATCTATAAAAAGCTACAAAAATACCTAAACCAATAGCTGTTTCTGCACCAGCTATTGATATGATATATATAGCATAAGTTTGACCTAATATATCATCAAAGCTAACTGAACTTACCAATATTAGATATGTAATTGCTAATAACATTATCTCGATACTAATAAGCATGAGAATTAGATTTCTTCTATTTAATACAAAACCTAATACACCTATTATAAATAATAATAACGACAAATTCACTAATTATATACATCTTATTCTAATAACAATATAAATATAAGAGCCAAAAAAGATTTACTACATCAAGCATTCAATAATATATAAAACCCCACTCCTAAGTATGTAAGGACAAGCGCAATGGTGCCCCATACATACTTTCTGAGGGCAATCGTGGGCAGGTAAGAATGTATGGGGTCAGGCTCTACCAATTGGGCCCTATTGGTGCACAAAATGGATTGCCCAAGGGGTTACATAAATTAGGCAACCGGAGCCTCAAATATATTATTGAACCCAATTTTGTGTTCATAATACTTTAAGAAGGGTCCCTAAAAGGTCCATTCATAACCCTGTATTGAGCTTGGGTCCTAAGAATGTATCACTTCTCCAGTATTGGAAACCACTCCGCAGCTTTTGTGGGCCTTAATGAATATAAGGCCAATATTGGGCCTTATATTCATTAAGCCGCGCTTCCATAACGGAGTGTGGGCCTACGTCACATATAATTAGTGCTTCCACCGGACAGGGGCCCATACATACTTTATGGACACCGAAGAGTGCCAATAGGGCCTCCAAGGGGTTACACAAGTTAGGAACACTCCGTTAGACTGGCCTAAGAATGTATGAGGGCAATCGCAGTTGGAGCGTTTATGTAAGCCCCACCTGGAGGAGGGATTTATGTAAGCTCCGAAGAGGGGGTAGGGAACCTGCCCCTTCGGTGTGTAACCCCCCCCCCCGATACATTCTTAGGCCTCACCGAAGGAATACTTTCGAGTGCAATACTCTGTTATGGAGCCCTTACATAAATTATGGGCGCGCTTCCAATCCCTAAGAATATTGACCCTCTGCTTGGGTCCTTGTGTAGGACCCATTGGTATTTTTTTCCTTACCTTACCGGAGGTCTGGACTGGACTGGACGACTGGACTGGACTGGACTGGACTGGACTGGACTGGACTGGCAAGAAAGTATTTGATCCTCTATGGGCCCCACACACACTTCGTTATGTTATGAAGTGCTCCCTTTTGGGAATGCACATACTTTTTATTTTCACACCACACCACAAGCGGACAAGCGACCTTGAGGTTAGGACCACCTCCCCTCCGAAGAGTCTTGTCCCTCTCCTATAGTGAATTTTTAGTATTGAAGAAGATTTTTTTACAATATTGTATTGAAATACAATCTTAGGCGCTCCAGGTAGGTGCCCTAATTTATGTAAGAAGGGTTCCCCCCCCCCTACACCCCCCCCCCCCCTCCCTACGGGGTATATTTGCGCTTCGGGCAACCCAATTGGAGCAGCTTCGCTAGCCCTAATTTATGTAACCCCCTTCCATACTTATGAGTGGGGCATCCACTCTTCGGAGCAGTAGCTCCGCTGCCGCTTGTGTGTGCCACCTTACATAAATTATGGAGGTGCAGCTCCACACATACTTACGGAGAAGGGTTCACAAAATATTCGAGAGTTGCAGGCTCCGCCTACCCCCCCCCCCCCAAATAAGGGCACCCTTCTTACATAAATTAGAGCTTTACATTCTTAGGGATAGGCGGAGCCTGCCACTCTTCAGAGCGGTTAGGGGCCAATCGCTCTTGGAGAGCGCCCAATTAAATGCTTCGGCAATGTAGGGGTTTTATGTAAGCCGCTCTTCATACATACTTAGGGAGTGGGGCAAATTTATGTAAGAAGGACACCTTGCGTGGATACACCCCAAAGAAGCCCTGTTGCCCAATATTGCCCTTACATACTTTTTCAACAAAGTGTCCCGGAGGGACTTAAGACCCCTCTCTTCGGAGGGACTAGAATGTATGGGGTGTCCCCCCCATTTTAGAGGCCCTCCTTACATCAATTACGCGCTGTTGGCAAAGAGCGCTTCGGAGGAGTGTAGCCCCCCCCCCGAAGTATCGCAATGTTGCCCCCACCCGAAGAGAGAGTGCCTTCGGCGGGATTGTATTAGGAAGTCAATGCGGAGCTATTCTTTCAATAGCTCCAATGTGCAAATTTATGTAAGCCCCTAAGTATGTCCTTCGGGTTTTACTAAGAATGTATGGAGGTGAACACAAACTCTTCGAGGGGGGTAGGCTCCGCCTGCAAATTTATGTAAGAACCCCTACATTGCCGAAGAGGGGTCGCTCCACGGAGTAGAGCGGCTACCCCCCCCCCCCCAACTACTTCGTTGAGAATTTGCCACCGGAGGGCAGAGCGCTTCGGAGAAGGGTTGCCCCCTAGGGAAGAGTGGTTAACGGAGTGTAACCCCTCTTGGCCCCACCTTACATATAATTATACAAATATACCCCCTAAGAATGTATGGGGGGATACACTCCGTTAGGGGAACCAAAGAGCGCCAATAGGGGCAAAGCGGATTTAAGGTTGAAAAGTCACCCCTAAGAATATTGTCCAAAGTACTGGGGCAGCATAATTTATGTAAGCCCCTTTGGTGTAGCGGCGCTGCTGAAAAGTCTTGTCCCAAAGAACCAATTGCCCCCCCCCCTCAGGGGTAGCGGCGCTGCTGAAAAGTCTTGTCCCAAAGAATTCCGTAAGTATGTAAGGAGGGCCACTAAAGGTATGGAAAAGTCTTGTCCCAAAGAATTCTTGCCGTAAGTATGTAAGGAGGGCCACTAAAGGTATGGAAAAGTCTTGTCCCAAAGCACTCGTCCACCTGGAGAAGGGGGTGCCCTGAGGGGCCTTGGAATCAACCCTCATTGGAGAATGAACCCTCGGGGCACACACTTCGTTAGGAACCTCCAATTGAGGAATCTTGTGCCCAAAGAGCGCTTTGGAGCGTAAAATCCCCAATAGGCAGGCTCCGCCTACTAATATAAAAAACCCTGCCTCCTCCTTACATAAATTCCCCGACAAGAGCTGCCCCCCCCCCTACATAAATTAGAGGCCCCTAAAGCACTCTTTGTATGGTGGGCTTACATAGATTCCCTCCAAGAGCGGGCACAATCCTAAGAATGTATGTTCACCGAAGGAGGTTGCCACCCCTGAAGAGTGGGGAACCTTGCTTTAGTGGATACACCCCCCTAAGAATATTGTCCCTCCCCCCTAGCGGACAAAGGCTTCCAGTTGGCCTTTTTTTTAGGCGTAGGATGTTAATTTATGTAAGGGAGCCAATCAATTATTTGGGCCCCTGTCCAAAGTATGTCGGTCAAACTTTGTTTAAGGTGGAAATTTATGTAACCCGTAAGAATGTTTTTAGCACCACCTGGAGAAGGGCAAGCTCCGCTGCCAAAAGTATGTAGGTGAGAGTGCGGACACAAAGAGTGCTTTGAGCCCGCCGAAGGCACTCTCTTCTCTCGGGGTTACATAAATTAGTAGGCGGAGCCTGCTACTTTGTTGGAATAGATTGTTAACCCATTATTGGTATATTGGGCCTTACATCCCTTCATTGTAAATAAAGGTTTGTTAGTGTTATTCACACTAACAGAACCCCAGCTAAGGGTTTTTTACTGCTGAGCCAGTCAAGCCAAGAATTTCTCGATAGAAACAGACTCTATAACGATTGGCATAGAGCTGTGTAAGATTCCACATATTTCCAGATCTACCTATTGAGCCCAAGCAATCTTTGTATTAACCCCTAAGATCATAGTTTGCTTATTGCTTCTTGCTATTGACAATCTCTTCGGAGGATTGTCCCCACCCATACATACTTGCGGGAGGCCCTTCCATACTTTCGAGTGGGCTTTTATGTAAGCCCCACTAACGGAGTGTATCTTGCGGACCATTTGGGATTGCCCCCATCCAGGTGGACAAATTGGCGCGTCCGAAGGGTGCTTTTATGTAAAGCCTTCCAATGGTGCAGCGGAGCTTCCCCTCCGGTGAGCTTTTATGTAAGCCCAGGGAGGCAACACATTCTTTGACTAAGTATGTATCATTAGGGAGGGTCTTACATACTTACGGGGACCCTTCTTAAAGTATTATGAACACAAAATTGCGCGTGAATGTAAGCCCCCAACTGGAGGAGTGATTCTTGCGGACAGGGTCGGATTGCCCTAATTTATGTAAGAAGGGCTTCCCCCCCAATCCCCCCCCCCCTCCCTTCGGGATCGGGGGACGCGAAGCTTTTATGTACACCGAAGCGCAATATGGATATTGCCTATTGCCCACACATACTTGCGGACAGGGTCGGATTGCCCCAATGGGAGCCGGGCGAAGCTTTAATGTACACCCTAGCGCAATATGGATATTGCCTATTGCCCACACATACTTGCGGAGACAAAGAGTGCTTTGGGCCCCATGGTGGGGATGTAAGAAGGGTTCCCCCCTAACCCCCCCCCCCCCGAAGTATGTCCTTCGGGGTATATTTGTACAATGGTGGGGATTTATGTAAGGAGGGGGCCCAGTTAAGTTCTATTGCCATAAGGATGTTACAAAAATAATTTTACTAGCGGAGCGTACCGCTAGGCAGGTACGAGTTTAGGTCCTTATCCCTAAATAGTCTTAACTATCCATTTGACGGAGAACTTTTCTAACCGAAGGACTCCTGCACCTTTTCAGGTGGGGCTTGACTATATTTTAAGCGCTATTCGCCAATACCAACATTTAGTCGATGAACTGCACTCCCTCTTAATATTAGGAGCTTGGCTGCGGATTATCCATTTCCTTTCGTGCATCAATTTCGATTTTACCGTACCACGAGTCATTACCTGTGCCACGTGCTCCGTCACCGGGCTCGCTTGGTTGAAATTGTTTTAGGATGTTACCGCAATTTGATGGTTTGTAGCAGGAGGTTCACTCCCACAAATTAGGGATCCATTTGTGGTCCAGATGGGGCCCCCTTCTCAAGCCCATCTATCGACTACACTGCCCGTAGAATACTCCTTCTCTATTAATTAAAACAGATACAGAATTTAATCTTCCGGGGTACGCGTCACATTTAATAGCAAGAGCTGGCATAGCGAAACTATGGATTACATCCTGCGATGTAACTACAAAACGAACGTGAGTTAATTCAGGTAATATCACTCTATTATCAACTTCTAACATTCTTAAACCTCCCTCTTCTGAGATTCTTAAACCTCCCTCTTCTAAGTCTTCTTCTGGAAGCATATAACGACGAATATAGCGGCTTCGCCGCAGCATTAATCGATTGGTCTTTTATTCGCTATTCGTGTCACGAATTTTTTTTGCCTCCAGGTGGAATTCTTAAACTATTCATGCCTAATCTTATTTTATTAATTTCCTCTATTCCTTGCTCGGTTAAATGGGCTTTTGCTTTTATTAAATCTACAGCTTTAATAAAATCTTTGAAATCATTAGCCTTTGCACTTCTTAAAGGATACTTTACGAAAAATGGAACAACTTTTTCACTTACATCTCCAAAATGTCTTACAGCAAAATTACAGGCATCCACTTTTTTACTGACAAAAACAGTACCGCAGCCTAAAAAATTAACGAAACTTTGTAACAATACGGCATCACGGTTATGTTGTTTTATTGAAAAGGTTCAATAAACTTTTCTTCCTAGTTTATATGCTGAATCCGCCGTAACACTTATAGAAAAGCATCCATCTCCATCTACAAATCCTGCTAATCAATGAGGGTTTTTAATTACCTGATTGCTTACTGTAGGTCTCTCTGCGGCTATTACATCAGGAAATTCTAATATTAAGCTTTGGGGTAATCCTAAATTCATTGAAGCCTTAAAACTAACAATTTTTTTTTAAGGCTGGCCCCTCAATAGTTAAATGCTCTTTTCTTAAAAGTAGTCTTACCGCTTGAGAAAATAGTTTGTAATCCGCTAGTTTTTGACTAATTAAACAATATTTATCAAAAAAATTTAGAATTACTTGTAAATCTTTGAAAGCACAAACTTTATACTCAAACGCATTATTTCCCAACTTACCGATAAAACCTACACCAAAGTAAGCGTGAATTTTTTTCAGTAATTCAAGATCTCTACTATTAAGACAAATCGAAAAATAAGCCTGAACTCTGTAGCCAACTTTAAATTTAGTAGGCGGAGCCTGTCTTTTAATATTGAAATTCTAAAGCACCCCTCAGCGTCCACAAAACCTGCAAATCACTGGTTGAAATTTTCGTCCTCAAATCTTTTATTTTCGGCGCAAGCAATATTGTTGAAGCATTTTCCAATATTGTTGAAGCCTTAGATGCAGATCTACGGTGTTTTTTTACTAAAGGTGGAAAACATTACCATTTGGTCTTGAATTATTATTAACAGAACGACCAGTTGAGTATGAACGAGCTCAGCTAGAGTGGTATAAAGGTTTGTTAGGATTGCTCCTATATAACCCTACTGCTGAGCTAATCAAGCCAAAAATTTCTCGATAGAAACAGACTCGATAACGATAGGCATTGAACTATGTAAGATACCACAGATCTCTGAACACTGACCGTAGAATACACCTTCTCTGTTAATTAAAACAGAAACAGAATTCAATCTTCCGGGGTATGCGTCACATTTAATAGCAAGGGCTGGCATAGCAAAACTGTGGATTACATCCTGAGATGTAACCACAAAACGTACGTGAGTTAATTCAGGTAATATCACTCTATTATCAACTTCTAACATTCTTAAACCTCCCTCTTCTAAATCTTCCTCAGGAAGCATGTAGCTGTCGAATTCTATATTTTCATTATCACTGTTTAAGAAATCGGAATACTGATAACTTCAATATCATTGATGCAGGCAGGATATTTTCATCCTCTCCTTGTATAATAGATTAGTTTTTCCCTTTGGATGTATCCCTTAGGTGTTCACAAAGGAGCCTCCGAAGAGTGGCGAGGGACAATCCCGCCGAAGGAGGGCCCCCCCCCCCAAATAATTTCATTGGGGTAGCGAGCTCAATCTTAAAGTGTGGTCCCCCCCATACATACTTAGATGAGGCTCCATCACAAGGGCTCGTGAAGTGTCTATGCTGCCCTGCTAAAGAACAATATTCCCCATAAGTTGGGTCGACTAACTTATTACCAATAAAAATGCAATGTTCCCCCCTGTCGACTGTACATTAAGCATCAAATAAATTGACACCCACAAGTGACCCAGTCTGTGGCAATAAATAAAAAAAAACAAACTATTTACTGACAGTCTGGTCTTATTATCTAGATATTATCAATAATAAGATTTTAACTGTTTTCACTCGTGTCGCCCAAAGAAAGTATAAAACTCTCCTTAAAGTATCCCGTCGGATACTTAGAAATAAATAGACATACTAAGTGTTCTATTGACACCCTTCGGTGGCCAATAGCAGGGTTGCCCCTAATTTATGTAAGAAGGGTTACATAAAAGCCTGGGGTCCCACCAAAGGGTCGCTTACATAAAACCTTCGCCCCCCTTACATAGATTAGGGCACCCACTCAAGTGACTCCGTTATGGACAAAAGGCCCGAACACTTTGAGACCCCACTCTTCGGAGAAGTGCCCCCCCCCCCCCTAAGAATGTATGCCCACCTTAAATAAATTTGTGCTTGGGCAAAGGCTAATTTATGTAAGCCCCTCTTACATACTTAGGGATTTATGTAAGCCCCCCCCCCCCTCTTACATACTTAGGGATTTATGTAAGCCCAGGCAGGGCTTAAATTGCCTCCAGGTGGGGATTTATGTAAGCCCAGGCAGGGCTTCTATTGCCTCCAGGTGGGGATTTATGTTAAGGCCCGGCAATGGTGGGGATTTATGTAAGCCCCACTAACGGAGTGTATCTCAACAAAGTGGTTACGCCAATGGGCAGGCAAGTATGTATGAGCCTTTGACACACAAGCGCAGGCTCCACGGAGCTCAAGCTCCGAAGAGTTCTCTTCCCCCCCCCCCCCCACAAATGCCCCAGTAAGTATGTAGGGGGGGACAGGTGCTTATTTAAGGTGGGGGACCAATTTAAACCCCTCTCTTCGGAGGTTTTGTGTACACTCCTTCGGGTGAATTGCCCACCGGAGGGATTCTATTACGAAAGCCAATTATATATATATATATAATCGCAATATGTTATGTGATAAAACACCCTGCCTTACATACTTCAATAAGAGTCCACCAATTTGGCAAAAGGGCACTCTCGAGGGGTAGGGCACCTGCCCCATACATTCTTACCTGAAAAGGTGGCATGCGTCTATTTATCTCACGACTATTATATATATTTGTGTGGTTAAAAGAACTTTAATATTCTAGCCTTTTTAGCTGCGGAGCTTGGAACCCACTCTCCTCGAGAGTGCGGGACCATTTGTCCCAATATTATCAATATCTAAGTACACTTTCATTATTTATCAAAATATTCCCGCATACATACTTAGGAGAAGTCAATCCTTAAATAAATTGGTCCCCCCCCCCCCCTTGAATGTTGCCCCATAACGGAGTGCCAAAAGGTTTCAATGCCCTATTGGGGGGCAGGCAAGCGCACCTCCGGTACTCCTTTCCCGTTATGGCGCTCTCCAACTTACATTTAATTAGTGATACATTCTTAGGGACAAAGGCCAATTGCCCTAAGAAATTGTCCCACCTTAAATAAGCAGGCCTTTGTGGGAGATGCACATAAAACAGAGTGTGTCCTAAGAATGTAATTGGTTTCACTCTGGGGTAGGGATAGCGAGAAGAGCGGCTGCCCATTGGCGCTCCAATATTGGACCCACCGAAGGGTTTTTTTCAGCAAGGTGGGATAAGTTCAATACTATAATTTATGTAGGACAAACTCCTCCGAAGCGCTCTTTGGTTCCCCCCAAAGCGCTCTTTGCCTCTAATTTATGTAAAGCGGAGCTGCCCCCCCCCCCCTTGGGTGCGGCGCTATCTTTCGAGTGCAATACTCTGTTAGGGGCAAAGCGGCCTCGCGTTTATTTATCGGGATTGTTGCTTATTTAACCCCTATTGGGGGGGGCCAGTCCTTAATAAATCCCCCCCCCCCCCCTAAGAGAGCGCTTCGGAGAAGTGCTCCTAACTTGTGTAACCCCTTGGGAGATGAACATAAAAAAGGAGAGCGCTTAGGGGATTGTAATACATACTTAGGAGGGGCCTGCGCTTATAATCATAAATTAGGGACGAGCGTCCGCATTCAATAAATGAAATGACCCCCTCTTCGGAGTTATGGACAAAAGCTCCCCAACTTACATTTAATTAGTGATACATTCTTAGGCGGAGCCTCACTTTGACAAGCGAAAGAATTGTTTAAGGTTGGAATTTATTCTATTGAATATTGGGGGAACCACCTCGTTATCTTATCAAAAATGTTACGGGTCCCGGCGAGAGAATAAAATACTTTTGCCCTGCCTGCGCAAGTGTCTTTATTCAATATTGGCAAAGTATGTATCGAGATTGATAAGGATGTATCTTCAATTAACCGCATATTCGGAGGGTTAATATATTGCAGGAGGACTTGGCCGTCTCTAAGTGGCCCCTGTCCCATACTTTTGAGTGGCCCCCAAACCCCCCCTAACGATAACCCGAAGAGTGGGTAGGTTCCCAGGAAGGGACTCCGCGAGAAGAGCGGCTTGGGGAATTAATTTATGTAAGAATGTATGGAGCCAATAACATTCTTGCGGGGGAACCACTTCTCCGAAGAGGGGGGAATATTGTTTATTTGACCCCAGCAGAGTGGGTCCGAATGCCCTGTTAATTTGGGCCCGCCCGCCTTAGGGGTGTCTTTTATTTTATTTAATATATTTAATTTAGGGCCACCGTTCATCCTTCACGCGCGGAGTGCAAATAAATCATTGTCGGACTTTTTTGCATACACGCACATCCTTACAGATATCCTCAATTACCCCCTCTTCGGAGTCGGGTTTGTACTACCGTTCCAAAAGGCAACTCATCTTATCAAATGAGGGCATGCCTTCTCAACAACTTGGGACCCAAGGCCTTATATTAAGAGTTTGGGGGAGCCGACACACTTTCGTTTGAAATTACGCCAATGGGCTACCCCTCATAATTTATGTAAGGAGTCCCCAAGTTTGTCGGTCAAAGTGGGTGCCCCTAACCCTAGATTGTATCCCGAAGAGTGGCCTATATTGGATAGGCCCTCTAGCTTATGCGAAAAAATTCCACGATTCTTGGCCCCCACCTGGAGAAGGGTCTTCGGTCGCTTGTCCGCGGAGTGGGGTGTCAACAAAGTGGTTGCCCTACATAAATTAGGGAACACTCCGTTAGACTGGCCTAAGAATGTATGAGGCAATCGCAGTGTGTAGCGTTTATGTAAGCCCTCTCCATACATACTTAGTCGTCCAGGTGGGCTACATAAATTATAGGAGGTGTCCCTTAAGAGCACACTTCGCTTTGAAAAGCCGCTCCGCCTGTTGCCCGTAAGTATGTATGAGGGCAATACCATAAAGGCTCCAGTTTTGTGTACACTCCTTCGGGTGAATTGCCCCACATACTTGCGGGTGAAGTTGTTGCCACCGAAGGGCCTCTTCTTACATAAATTATGAAGGACACCTTGCTTTGCGTGGGATTACCCACTGAAAGGGGTGGTTCCAACAAAGTAACCCCCTGGGTGTACATTCTTAGGACCCACCGAAGGGTTTCAGTGGACCCACTCTTCGGAGCGCCGTAGAGCGGATTTTTTTTTTTAGGCAAAGCACATCCTTAGGGGCAATATTGGGTTAGCCCTAATTTATGTAAGCCCCGGAGAAGGCTCTTACATACTTAGGGATTTATGTAAGCCCCACCCGAAGAGTGGGGCTCTTACATACTTACGGGGCAAAGCGGCCCTGTTTTAGACGCTTGTCCGCTATTGAAAGTCGTTAGGATTTTGAAAGACCCTCTGCAAGCACTGAGATAGCAGGATCACTTACTTCATCCATTAAGTATAATAGCTTAAATGAAGGGAAAGCTATTAAAATTAAAATTAAAGCAGGTGTAATAGTTCAAACTAGCTCTATTAATGTCAGCTCGACTTATTGTCAAGTTGGACTATATATTTTCGCTAGAAGTTGGGTCCCCCCATAGCGAATTTCACGTTTAGTCTCTGGGGAACCAATCTTTGGTTTTAAAGATTATACAAACCAAGTGTTGGGTCCTGCTGATTGTCCACCGGAGGGATTTTGAAAATGGTCTGTAATACCCCCCCCCCCCTTAGAGTTGTCACTGAGAATAACTAAGTATTCTAGTATCTTAGGTGTTAGAATTTTTCAGCACTCTGTGAAATTTAATACACAGTTTTTCTATTCCTAACCGAAGTGTGGATACATCCTTAGAGGGGCAATGGTTTTTTTTCGCATGATAACGCAGTGTACTCCCATTGGCCCCCCCCCCGTAGAGCGGATTTTGTGACCCCTTTACATAAATTAGGGATGCAAAGCCATCTTCGGGAAGCTTCACCTCCAAGGGGGTTACATAAATTAGCACCACCTGGAGAAGGGCAGAGCGCCAATAGGGGACGGAGGGTCCTTACATAAAAGCTGCTGCCTAACCCCCATACATAAAAGCTTTGCGTCCCCAATTGGTCTTTAGGGTGTTCCCCTAACTTGTGTAACCCCTTGGGCACTCTTCGGGTCCATAACGGAGTCACTTCGCCCCCAAGAGCGCTTCTTACATAAATTATGCACTTCGGGTCCCACAAACGCGCTCTTAAGAGTTGGTCCCCCCATACATACTTAGGCCCACCGAAGGGTTACATAAAAGCTGGGTCCCCCTCAAGCCGCTCTACATTTGTGCACCAATAGGGCGAGAAGAGCCTGACCTCCCCCCCCCCCCCTAACGAAGTGTATCCCAATGGTGGGCAAGGCCCCCAAAGAATTTGCCCCGCCATCCAGGTGGAGCTTGACAATCCAAGTATGTGGGTCAAAGAGGCACATTTTATTGACCCCTAGGAACGTATGGGGGCAACTCTTCTTGGGCCCTAAGAATGTATGCTTGGGTCCCTAAGTATGTATGCTCCCAAGGCAATTCAATTTTATTGATTATTGAATAACTAGAATGTCATCATGTGGAATAAGCATGCGTCCCGCCTTCGATAGAAGGCGGCTTATAGAATTAGAATTATTGTGTATCGGCACATTTTTAATACCGTGATTTAAGTATTTATGCGAGATTGGGGATTTTGTTGCTGCATAATTTCTTACAATTGAAGTCAGGACCCAAGCTACACCAAACATAATAACTACTAGGTAAAACATAATGTTATCATGTAGTTCAACTAATGCTTCCATTTGTGGAGCAGCACTATCTTGGAAGTATAAACCTCATGGTCTAGGAGCATCGCAATATTCATGTATATTGTTTAAAAAGAATTGAAACATATCCAATTTTAGTATTTTTCACATATTTTTGTTTTAAGTATAACTTAGTTTTGTCAAACAAAGTCTCCCAATGTATTGCCCCTACGTCACATATAATTAGTGCCCTATTGCCCATACATTCTTAGGGAGCAGCTTCGCTTGACAAGTCCCTTCGGTGGGATAAGTTCAATACCCGAAGAGTGGGGTTACCCCCCCCCCTTACCTTACCCTTACCCTTACCTTACCTTTCCTTTCCTTACCGGAGGTCTGGACTGGTCTGGTCTGGACTTGAAGGACTGGACCGAATTTCAGGTGGCTAAATTCCCACCTGGAGAAGGCACTCTTGAGGGCCAACAGGGGCTAATTTATGTAAAGGGCCCTCATACATACTTTTGGGAGCCGACTGTCCATTGGGGGGGACCACCCTGTTGGAGCGTTTATGTAAGCCCCGCCTTTGACTAAGTATGTATCATTAGGGAGGCTCTTACATACTTACGGGCCCCGAAGTGGGCAGCTTAATGTTACGCGCCCAAGACGTTCCTAGGAGAAGTGACTCTTCGGATACCAATACTGGGTTAGGGCAATACATGATTCTTGCGGATGGATTTTTTTTTAAAGCATATTGGCTACGCCCTAAGAATGTATGGTGGACAAGCTTCGCCTATTGACAAATTTGCGAGAAGAGATTGTCACCAAAGATTGTCCCTGTCAATACCAAGAAGTGACCCCCCCCCCCCCTAATTTATGTAACCCCTCCCATACTTACGTGGGGGCTTCCCCCCCCCCCCCTCCCTTCGGAAAACTTTTGTCAGGGTGAAATTAAGATTTATACTTATAAACCATAACATTCTTAAAAGAATGCTTTTGTAAAAACAAATAAGACTTTTATTACAAGACCGGTAGGAAGTTGTAATAAATTCATTTATATATTAAAATGGAGCCCACTGAAATGGGTCCCCCCCAATAGGGGTCGTAAATTGTCCCCCCAATAGGGGTCGAAATGGGTCCCCCCCAATAGGGGTCGTAAATTGTCCCCCCAATAGGGGTCGAAAGGCTTCTCCGCCGAAGGAACTCTTAGAGCGCTTTGTGAAAGGCTTCTCCCTCCAAAGGGGTCGAAAGGCTTCTCCGCCGAAGGAACTCTTAGAGCGCTTTGTGAAACGGTTCCCCCCCCCCCCTCGGGGTGTGTAGTTACGACCATCCCGCGCAATGGAGCCCTGCAATATTGGCCTGAAATAATCCTTAGAGAGAGGGCATTATATTGCCCTAACGATAACGAAGATTGTCTTTGAATCAAGTATTTTGCATTAAAACCGACTCTAAGAATGTATGCTACAATTTACCTGAGGTGGTTCCCAAAGAAGACCCACTCTTCGGAGATAACCCTTGATTGGGCTCCCCCCCCCCCAACGATAACCCTTGATTGGGCTCCCCCCCCCCCCCAACTTGCTTGCGCTCCCGAAGAGTGAGGAATCTTTTTTTTTAAGTAAGTATGTAAGCCGCTCTCTTCGAAATGGGCAGAGCGCACCTACATACTTTTGGGGGTACCCCTGCACTTGCCGAAGAGGGGACAAGGCCCTAATTTATGTAAGAAGGGTTCCATACTTCCATTGAAATCACTTTGTTATTGTCGCCCCTTTACATAAATTAGGGCTGCAAAGCCATCTTCGGGCACAGGCTTTATTTCTTTTGTATAATTTATGTAAGGGCACAATCTTCGTTGAGGAGTGTGTATCCAACACTTTGTTGCAAAAGGTCCCCCCCCCCACACCCCCCCCCCCCCTACGGGATTGTACCTTACATTTAATTAGGGGTTTGCTTTGCGATTGCAATTGGGTTGCCCCCCCCCCTATTTGGGGGTAGCGGAGCTGCAACTCTCGAATGTGGTTCCGAAGAGGGCAAGGCTCCGCCTGCTAATTTATGTAAGCCCCACCTGGATACTAAGAGTGCATTAGGGAGGGTCTTACATACTTACGGGCCCCGAAGTGGGGAGCTTATGTAACCCCAGGGAGGGAACACATTCTTGCCCGTAAGTATGTATGAGGGACAATCGGAGCGCAAAGCACTCTTTGTGTCCTGCCCTGTTGGGGTCAATTATCGAGGGCAGCTCCGCTTTACATAAATTAGGGGCAGTCTTTATGTACAGCGGAGCTTCCCCACACATACTTGCGGAGAGCCTCCGGTGTCTAACATAAATCCCTCCTTAGCATACGCGCCTTTGATGGGATTTATGTTAAGCCCCAATAATACAATCACCCTATTGGTGAGAGGCACCTTCGGTTGGGCTATTGTGGGGACAATTTCCTAAGGAGGGCGGAGTGTAAATTATTGGGTCTTACAATATTGAGGAGAAACTTCGTTAGCACACAAAACCGCTTTGCCCCCCCCCCTCCCCCCCATTTGTATAATTTATGTAACCCCGAGAGTGGGCCCCTATCTATTGATAATTTATGTAAGAAGAGGGACCCTTCTTAAATGAATTATGAACACAAACTCGAGAGTGCGGCCTCCGTAAGTATGTATGGGGGACAATCCGCAAGTATGTATGAGGGGCCCCTCTTCGGGTTTATGTAAGCCCGATGGGCGGGGTTACATAAAAGCCTTCTCCGTAGAGGGCAGGCTCTACGGAGCCGCTTCGCCCCCCCCCCCTAAGCATGTAAGGAGGGCTTACATAGATTCCCCTAACGATAACCCGAAGAGTGGGTGGTATCCCTAAGAATGTAGTTGGGGAACCATTTCTTGTCGGGATTTATGTCCGTACCCGCAGGGTGCTGAGCGCCAATAATACAATCACCCTATTGGTGAGGCACATTCCATTACCGGGGGGACAATTTGCTAAGGAGGGCGGAGTGTAAATTATTGGGTCTTACATAACTTAGGGGCCCGCCCGCCCAAACGTCTTTATGTAAGCCCCACTAACGGAGTGTATCTTGCCCAAAGAGAAGAGTGGGTACCCCCCCCCCCCATAACGGAGTGTAGCCCCCCCCCCCCCCTCCCTACGGGATTGTATGGGGTTACATAAAAGCTTTGCGTCCACCTGGACAGGGGAGGGAGGCTCCCTTACATAAAACGGGGGGGGTCCGAAGAGTGGCTGGGCCTCTCCAATTGTCGTCCAGGTGGGAACCATTTCTTGTCGGGATTTATGTAAGCCCAGCAAAGGCGCGTAACATAAATGGTCCCCCCCCCCCCCTAACGGAGTTGGTGTATCCAATAGGGCCCCACTTACATTCTTAGGAGTGTATCTTGCGGACCATTTGCAGGCGAAGCTTACATGAATTCCTCCCTGGGAACCATTTCTTGTCGGGAATTTATGTAAGCCGCTCTTCATACATACTTAGGGAGTGGGGCAAATTTATGTAAGAACCCACAATTTTATCCGAAGGGTTCCTGGAGAAGGGCTCCCCGAAGAGTGGCCTATTTATTATATATCGATACAATCCCGAATTTACGGGACCACTAATTATATGTAAGTTGGGGAAGCCCCCCCCCCCCCTAGGGTTACATAAATCCCTCCTCCAGGTGGGGTAGGCGGAGCCTGCACTTTTATGGCGACGCACCCTGTTGGGGTAGGCGAAGCCTGCTCCCAATTGGCTTTTGTCCCAATAACTGAGCCCTATTGGGGGGGAACCATTTGTGTGTGAAGCTCCGTAGAGCCCCTACAGTTGTGTTCATAATACTTTAAGAAGGGTCCTCAAGAGTGCCTTGGGAGAAGGCTTTACATATATTACGGGGACCATCGCTAGAACACAAAGTTCCCACCTGGAGAAGGCACTCTCCCGAAGAGTGGGGTTACCCCTTACCTTACCTTACCCTTACCTTTCCTTTCCTTACCGGAGGTCTGGACTGGACTGGACTGGACTGGACTGGACTGGACTGGACTGGCAAGAAAATTGTTAAGAAAACTGCCAATGGCCAATACATTTTATTGACCGACATACTTTGCAGGCGGAGCCTACCCACACCGAAGGGCAATACAGGGTTATGGAGCCCCTCCTTACATAAATTGCGCCCCTGTTGGGAACTCTATAGGCCCCATTGGATACACTCTGTTAGGGGGGACCATTTATGTAAGCCGCTCTTCATACATACTTAGGGAGTCCCTTCCTGGGAATTTATGTCGACCGAAGGGGAGCCTTCCAATGGTTGGGATACATTATTAGGAACTCGTTAGGCCTAAGTATGTAATTGGCTCCATACATACTTAGGAAAAAACATATCGTAACTATAACTAGAACTAAAACTATAACTCCTCCGAAGAGTGGGTGTGGATACCAATACTGGGTTAGTGTGCTTGATAAACTCCTCCTTGTTTGGGCACCCCCTCTTCGGAGAAGGGACTCCTCCGAAGAGTGGATGGGCCCCATTGGCAACTTTTTGAGGGAGAATAAAATACTTTTACAAAGAGTGCTTTGGGCCCTAACCCAGTATTGGTATCCATAAATAAATTTTCAATCCGGAGGTCAGGCAGGTCAGGCAGGTTGGGACAATCCACACTATAATTTATGTAAGAGGGCCTATCCAGGTACCCCTATTCTCGGGTATTTATTTTTAGTGCGTAGCAAAGTGGTCCCCCCTAACGGAGTGTATCCAAGCTATCTTGCCTTGCCCACATAAATTGGCCGCACTCTTTCGATTGCCCACATTGGAGCCCTTATGGTGCTCCGCTTAGACAATGGGTACAATTTCCGCATGTCCAGGGTGATACATTCTTAGGCAATTATTTATTTAAGAAGTGTATGTTGAAACCACTCCGTCCCCTACCCTCAATTGGTGTATACAGGTCTCTATACTTCGTAAGAAATTCCACACCCTCTGGTAATGGTTGAAAGCCTCACATACAATTCTTTAGCAAGGTCAATTAAACGTACCTCCGGCTCAATTGGAGTTATTAACTGTGTTTGTCATTTTAAGGTACAATTAAAGTACAATATAAATGGTTCCCGAAGCGCAAATTAGTAGCTTACTTAATAACTCAAGTTTTTAGTCATTCATCTTATAGAACCACACTTCGTTATGGACAGGGCCTTAATAAATTCCTGCCCCCTCCGAAGAGCGCCCTATTGGTGCCCTGTTGGCAACTCTTAGAGCGCTTGGACAAGCTTCGCCTTTATGTGAGACACCTCTACCTCTACCTCTACCTCCGGGTGGGTGGGTGGGTGGTGGGTGGTGTGGGTGGTGGGTTTGGGGTGGGTTTGGGGATTGGGTGGTTTGGGTGATTTTCTTCAACATACCCGGTGGTGGTCCCCCCCCCCCCCACCTTACATACTTGCCTGCCGAAGAGATTGCCACCTGGAGAAGGGTTCCATACTTTCGAGTGGGCCCCTTCCATACTTTCGAGTGGGCCCCTTCCATACTTTCGAGATTGCCCTTCCATACTTTCGAGTGGGCCCTAATTTATGTAAGAAGGGTTCCATACTTTCGAGTGGGCCCCTTCCATACTTTCGAGTGGGCCCTTCCATACTTTCGAGTGGGCCCCCTTTACATAAATTAGGGGCTTCCACCGGAGGGATTTATGTAAGCGCCCCACACATACTTGCGGAGACCCTCCGTCCAGGTGGTCTTACACAGGTTAGGGAAAAAAGCTGCCCTTGACTCCGTAAGTATGTATGAGGGGGACCACTTTATCTCACCGAAGGACAAGCGTACGCATTGCCCAGCCTTACATTTAATTCGGGGCACCTGGGTCCCCCCCCCCCCTAAGAAGTACTTCTCCGAAGAGTTCATTTGAAAGCTTGTCCCTCAAACTGGGTTCTCAACAAAGTTCCCGCCGAAGGAACTATTAGAGCGCTTCAGGGGTGCAATCAACCGGAGCATTTAATTGCACCCACCCTATAACTCCTGAACTATAACTCCCGTTAAAGTGGGTTGTTGTGTGTGTTAGAGGTAGAGGTAGCCGTTACGCGGAGTGGTTAAAAGGGCTGACCCCCCCCCCCACATACATTTCATTACGGCCGACTTGGAAAAAATAGTCACCGAAGGGGCTCTTCCACGATTGCCTAATCTATGTAAGGGGGAACCATTTCTTGTCGGGAATTTATTATGGGTGCAATAAAGTATTTCCCGCAACAACCACTCTTCGCTTGGGCAATTATTGCATAAAACCGCTCCGCCTGTTGCCCGCAACTGGAAGGCCCCCCCCTTAATTGCAATCCTCCAATTGGGGTTCCGAAGAGCCTTCTCCAGGTGGGCAAAGGCTAATTTATGTAAGCCCCACCTGGACGGAGGCTCTTACATAACTTACGGGGGCCGAGAGTGGGCAGCTTATGTAACCGAAGAGTTTGTGTTCGACCCCAGTTGGGGCAAAGGCTAATTTATGTAAGAAGGCTCTTCTTACATAAATTATGAAGGCTCTCCACCTTTTATAAAGTATGTATGCTGGACTCTTGAGGGTAGCCGACAAGCCCTAATTTATGTACAGCCTTGGGAGCCCCCTATTGCCCACCTTTGACTAAGTATGTATCATTAGGGAGGCTCTTACATACTTACGGGCAGGCAGCTTATGTAACCGAAGAGTTGGTTCCCCCCCCCCCCCCCCCCACCTGGAGAAGGGTCTCCTTACATTTAATTAGAGGGGTACCCTTCTCCAGGTGGAGCTCAAAGGCTAATTTATGTAACCGAAGAGTGGCCAGCAAAGGCTCTCCACCGAAGGGACTCTTGAGGGGAGCCGAGAGAGCCTTCTCCAGGTGGCAAAGGCTAATTTATGTAAGGCGCTCTCGGATTTATGTACAGCGGAGCTTCCCTAATTTATGTAAGGAGGGGAGAGCGCTTCTTACATAAATTATGAAGGCTCTTACATACTTACGGGCAGGCAGCTTATGTAACCGAAGAGTGGCCAGCAAAGGCTCTCCACCTTTTATAAAGTATGTATGCTGGACTCTCGAGGGGCAGGTTGCCCTACCCCTAATTTATGTAACCCCCACCTGGGTCTTACATAAATTAGGGATTTATGTAAGCACTCTTCGGGCAAAGGCTAATTTATGTAACCCCCTTGGCCACATTTTATTAGGATTGTCCACCGGACAGGGGCCCCTTACATAAATTGTAGTGGGAAGCATTTATGTAAGGACCACCTGGAGGAGGGCCTCTTCGGAATAATTTTAGGGAGGGCTTCTCCGAAGAGGGGTAGCGGAGCTGCACAAACTTTGTTTAAGGTGGAATTTATGTAAGCCGCTCTCTTCGAAATGGGGTAGGCTCCGCCTGCCAAATCACCTTGTTGAAAATAACTTTGTTTAGGACGCTCCAGCAAGGCGGTTCCCCCCCCCCCCCATACATACTTACGGGGAGGCTAACCGAATTTTAGGGAGGTGATTTATTTCCATTAGGCGCTCTCCCTAAGTATGTATGGGGGAACCGGCTATGGGCGTTGGTCCCAGCGAAGCAACTTTCAATATATTGGGTTCAATCCGGAGCCTCCCATTGGGAATCTATGTAAGCCCACCTTACATGCTTAGGGCCCTGGGAGCTTTATGTAAGCTTGGCCCCTCACGGTGGGAATTTATGCCCAATGTATTGACAACTCTTCGGAGGGTCCCCCCCTACCCCCCCCCCCATTTGCGCTTCGGGTGGTTCCCCTCAAGCATGGGGGAGCTCCCTCCCTGGGAACCTGATTTTATGTAAGCCACCTTACATACTTGCGGTCTCCCCCTCTTCGGAGACAAAGAGTGCTTTGGGGTGGCCCTAATTTATGTAAGCCCCACCTGGAGAAGGCTCTTACATACTTACGATTGTCCACCGGAGGGATTTATGTAAGCCCCGAAGCGCCAATAGGCCCTCCAGGTGGGGATTTATGTAAGGCGCTCTCGGATTTATGTACAGCGGAGCTTCCCTAATTTATGTAAGGAGGGGAGAGCGCTTCTTACATAAATTATGAAGGCTCTTACATACTTACGGGCAGGCAGCTTATGTAACCGAAGAGTGGCCAGCAAAGGCTCTCCACCTTTTATAAAGTATGTATGCTGGACTCTCGAGGGGCAGGTTGCCCTACCCCTAATTTATGTAACCCCCACCTGGGTCTTACATAAATTAGGGATTTATGTAAGCACTCTTCGGGCAAAGGCTAATTTATGTAACCCCCTTGGCCACATTTTATTAGGATTGTCCACCGGACAGGGGCCCCTTACATAAATTGTAGTGGGAAGCATTTATGTAAGGACCACCTGGAGGAGGGCCTCTTCGGAATAATTTTAGGGAGGGCTTCTCCGAAGAGGGGTAGCGGAGCTGCACAAACTTTGTTTAAGGTGGAATTTATGTAAGCCGCTCTCTTCGAAATGGGGTAGGCTCCGCCTGCCAAATCACCTTGTTGAAAATAACTTTGTTTAGGACGCTCCAGCAAGGCGGTTCCCCCCCCCCCCCATACATACTTACGGGGAGGCTAACCGAATTTTAGGGAGGTGATTTATTTCCATTAGGCGCTCTCCCTAAGTATGTATGGGGGAACCGGCTATGGGCGTTGGTCCCAGCGAAGCAACTTTCAATATATTGGGTTCAATCCGGAGCCTCCCATTGGGAATCTATGTAAGCCCACCTTACATGCTTAGGGCCCTGGGAGCTTTATGTAAGCTTGGCCCCTCACGGTGGGAATTTATGCCCAATGTATTGACAACTCTTCCGGAGGGTCCCCCCTACCCCCCCCCCCACTTTGCGCTTCGGGTGGTTCCCCTCAAGCATGGGGGAGCTCCCTCCCTGGGAACCTGATTTTATGTAAGCCACCTTACATACTTGCGGTCTCCCCCTCTTCGGAGACAAAGAGTGCTTTGGGGTGGCCCTAATTTATGTAAGCCCCACCTGGAGAAGGCTCTTACATACTTACGATTGTCCACCGGAGGGATTTATGTAAGCCCCGAAGCGCCAATAGGCCCTCCAGGTGGGGATTTATGTAAGGCGCTCTCGGATTTATGTACAGCGGAGCTTCCCTAATTTATGTAAGGAGGGGAGAGCGCTTCTTACATAAATTATGAAGGCTCTTACATACTTACGGGGCGGCCCTTAATGTAAGCGACCCTTTGGTGGGACCCCAGGCTTTTATGTACAGCCTTGGGAGCCCGTATTGGGGCCCCACACATACTTGGGGTCCCAATTGGCAATGCCTGGTCTTACATAAATTAGGGCCAGAGCTTTTATGTAGGTGGGAATTCTTATAGGAGTTGCCCCAAGACGTTCCTAGGAGAAGTGACTCTTCGGATACATTTCCGATGGGAGTGATTCTTGCGGAGAAATTGTCCCCCAATAGGGGTTACATAAATTAGGGTTGCACAAAGAGTGCTTTTTGGACAAAATTCCCAACAGGGGTGGCAAAGCACATTGGTTTACCGTAGCGGACCCAAGTCACCTATTTTGTTACCGTAGCGGACCCAAGTCACCTATTTTGAAGAGATTGCAATTCGGGCGTAAATAAAGACGCACCTATAACTATAACTATAACTATAACTATAACTATAACTATAACTATAAGCACTATAACTCCGTGTGTGTGTGTGTGTTAAGGTTTTAGTACCTTTATTATCTCGCGTAAAGTGTCTTGCGAAGAGTTGCAGGCTCCGCCTACCCCCCCCCCCCAATGGCAAAGTATAAATTTAAGAACCTCAGTAATATACCGATACATATAAGAATAATCATACTATATCTACAAAAAAAGACCGTTTCGCCAAGGGGGCTTATCATGCGAACAAAAATTAAGATGATGAAGGAACTATGCTACTTAAATTCGGTCTTGTTATACTTTTGTCTACTTTGTATAACATCCCGGGTTCCATGTGTGGTGTAACTATCTGACAGAATTTAACTGCAGATTTTACCGGAATGTATATACGATTATTAGAATGCAATGTACAATTTAACTCGAATTTTTTATTAAGTATAGCTATTAAACGTTCCACATCATTTTTGGCGGCTCAAAAGAATTTGTTCCTAAATGAATAGCTTTTCACCGAAGGGGTCCACCCCCCATCTCCCATATGTCAATGAGCAAGACTTAGAGGAGTTAATAGCTTGCATAGATATTCATTTGCTGGAATAACCTTTTTACCATTTTTATACCAAATATCATGTAAATAATTTCAAACTTTATATGATTTAGTACTGAACTGAAGATATTGAAACAGGTTTTCCTTTAACTTTTGCAATACACACAGAAGGTGTAATCATATTACACAATCCTCGTTTAGCAAATATATTAAAAATAAACATCATATACCCCGTATTAATAATACTTTGAGCGAACTTTAAATAAGGGGCAGGCGGAGCCTACTCCAGGTGCCCCCAGTTTCATACTTTTTAACCAAAGTACCGTCACTAAGAATAACTCCGAATAGTACCTCAGATAGATAAGAATCACTATTATTATCAGAATCGTTAGATTCACTTTTTTCTTCTTCACGCTCAGTGCTAATAGTTAACTTAGAAGAATCTGCTTGAAGATCAAATTTTTAATTTTTCATATTTATATTTATTATTATGAAAAGTTACCTATGCATAATTTGTGTAGTATTTGTTGTAAAAATATTACGAAAAGTATTATATGCATAGGATTTTGACATACCTAAAAAGGATAGTGATAGTTCAACAACTATCTTACTAGCCCTACCACCAAAACTTGTGTTTAAACACAATTTTTGATTTATTTGTCTGAATAGAACCCACCAGTAAACAGCTAAAATAAAAAATTAAGGTTTACCTAAAATCCAGTATAAAGGTTGTTGACCCGAGGGGTAAACCTTCAGACAAAGTAACGAAACAAAATAGAAAAAGTTAAGGACGAAAAAAAAACTAAGAACCTCAGTAATAAACAGATACGTATAAGAATAATCAAACTATGTCAACAAACGTCCACAACTTTGTCCAAATTATTAATTTTTGCACCTGGAGTCGGCTCTCCTTTCGAATTGTCGAAAAAGGGGGGGGGTCGATTTTATTGTTAATTAATAAAAAATTAACTATATATTTAGGTAGAAGAATGACGCAGATTAATAAACGGTCAGGCTATTGTGATATCTTTAATCTTGAGTTACTTCATAAACGAATAAGCTCGTTACTTAATTTCTCTCAAGAGCCGGTTTCCCGGTGACTAGAGTATACCTTACAGCTATACAAGCTGAAGAACCGTCTACTCGTTGCTCTTTTACAGACACTGTCTGATTTAGATCCGCGACCACCCATTTACATTTCTGACATCTCTAGTGATATTACCTTACCCTGAGTCATTAATCAGGCCGGTCACCTAGTTTCCTTGATGACTTTGGTTACTAGAGCTTTAGGGCTTCCCCGGAATTTGGTTCTTAAACACAATTATGAGTAGCCAACACTCATTTTTTTTCATGTCAGTATAATATAGCTGATTCAAACCCTAGGTGATGCTCAGCCGTTGATTGGTAGGCTAAGATTCTTCATAACCCTACAGCTAAGAAAGCTGTTCCTATCATAACATGTACAATTTTGTTATCACAAGGCTATTTACCCTTATTTCAACAACTCACGCTGTTGTTCAGACTATGTCATCAATATTATATAATATTGCAGGGATTTCGTGGTAGGATTATTGTAAATAAAGTACTCACCTACTAGTCGTTGAACCTTCATATACCCCCTAATAACACGGATTATTGTTTAAGTCCCCCATACATACTTTGTGAAACCAATAATGGCCACTCTTCAAGAGCGGGAATACATTCTTAGGCCAACGAAGTGATTGGCCCTATTGCAATCCTTTAATTTGCTGGATACATTATTAGGGGTATAAAGTGAGTTAGCAAAGCAATCCTTGGCGTAGCACAAAATTGGCAATGGTGGCCTAACCACTCTTATTGTCCACCGAAGGGACCCCAGAGCGCTTCGGAGCAGGCAATCTATGTAAGCCACCCCAGTTTTGTGCACCAATAGGGCCCTATTGGTAGAGCCTCCAATTGCTCCAAAGTGGTCCGCAAGTATGTTAAGGATTTATGTAAGCGCCCTTTGGTGGGACCCCAGGCTTTTATGTAAGCCCCCCCCCCACCTGGACGGAGGGCCTCCGTAAGAATGTAAGGGGACCATTTGGGGAGAGCGCTCCAGGTGGGGCTACATACTTTTGGAGCCGAGGGGTAGGCTCCGCCTGCTAACAGAGTGTATGCCACCTTACATACTTACGGAATGTATGTACAGCGGAGCCCGTATTGGGGCCCCACACATACTTGGGGTCCCCATTGGCAATGCCTGGTCTTACATACTTAGGGATTTGTCCACCTGGACAAAGGGGGGACCCCAACTGGGGTCGAACACAAAAATCGGGGGTCTTATAATTTATGTAGGGGTAGGCTCCGCCTGCCAACTTGAAATCAGCAGCTTCGCTATCCCCACACATACTTGCGGACCGAAGAGTGGGGCAAGGCTCCGCCTGCTAATAACATTATTTGATATATGCTTGGCTGCATGTTGTCCTTTATATAACAATCAAACCCAATATTGCTAATTGGTAATATATGGTAATGTAAGGAGTTATATGCAATTTACCCTGTTTTCTGTAAAGCTTATCATTATCTCGTATAATATTATATGTACTATACGATTTATCAAGGATATGGTTAAAAATTAAACGTCATAAATAAACTTATAACCTTTATAAGTTTTCAATAACTGAGTCAATAAACAATCTTTAATCGTTGATCTCACACCCCGAAGAGTGGGGTAGGGTACCTGCCCCTTTCGGAGAGAGCGGCTTGCTCACCTTAAATAAGCACCTGTCCCCCCCCCCATACATACTTACTGGGGCATTTGTGGGAGATGCACATAAAACAAAGTGTGTCCGCAAGTATGTTTGCTGGACAAAGTTGGGTCAATCCTTAAATAAGCCACACCAACTGGAGAAGTGACTCTTCGGATACCAATACTGGGTTAGGGAGTGATTCTTGCCCAAAGAGTGGTCCTTCCTTCTTACACAAGTTAGGGACAATCCTCCCTGGTCTTACATACTTACGGGGGCGCCGCTTATGTACAGCGGAGCCCTCCAAAGCGCTCTTTGGCCCCACACATACTTGCGGAGAAGGGTGTACACTCCGTTAGGGGCGCAGCTTATGTAAGAACCCCTTCATAATTTATGTAAGAAGAGGGGTAGCGGAGCTCAAAGGCTAATTTATGTAAGCCCCACCTGGACGGAGGCTCTTACATAAATTAGCAGGCGGAGCCTTGCCCTTGAAAGCGGCGCTTAATGTAAGCCCCCCCCCCCCACTAACGGAGTGTATATTGCCCGAAGAGTGGGCCCCCCCCCCCCCATAACGGAGTGTAGCCCCCCCCCCCTCCCTACGGGATTGTAAAAGAGACAATGGGAATTTATGTAAGGGGAGCGCCCTAATTTATGTAAACCGGAGGGGAGCCGCTCGCTTCCTAAGAATGTATGGGCGCTCTCCCCGTAAGAATGTATGGGGTGAGTCCCTCCTTACATACAAATTAGAGAAGGGTGTCCTTTGTGTGGACACCCTTCGGTGGAGCCTGTCAACAAAGTGGTCCTTCCTAATGAAATGTCAAAGGTGGGGACAAACGGGCGTTTGTCCTTACATACTTACGAGTTTTGTGTACACCTACATTGGGGACCCTTCTTAAAGTATTATGAACACAACTATTGGCCCGTATTGGGGTCCCAACAAAGTAGTCCTCCAGGTGGGGGAACCACCCCCCTAACCCCCCCCCCCCCCCCCGAAGTATCTTGTCCAACGAAGTGATACATTCTTACGGGGAAGAGTGGTTAAGTATGTATGGTCCTCTAAAGAGGGCAGGCTTTTTTCATGATAAGATTAGCAGGGGCTTTTTGTGTTAACCCGTGGAATCCTGTAGAGAAATAGAAACAAGATCCAAAAGCTCCATCTGAAATGGTAAATGATGAAACTGAATACTCAACACCCTGGAAGATAGTAAATACTACAGCTAATGCTAAAGTAGCTATTAAACCGTATAAAACTCCTTGTCTATTACCTTGAATTAAAGAATGATGTGCATACGTTACAGTTATACCTGATGATAATAGTATAACAGTGTTTAATAAAGGCAATTCGAATGGGTTAACTGCTTCGATCCCCATTGGAGGTCATTGAGCTCCTAATTCAACAGTTGGTGATAGTGCGCTATGGAAAAAAGCCCAAAATATAGCCAGGAAGAATAAACCTTCAGATACTATAAATAAAGCAACACCCATATTAAGTCCACGCTGTACTGACATTGTGTGATTTCCCAAGTAGCTACCTTCAGAAATTACATCTCTAAACCAGAAAGACATAGCACCGATTAAAGATAAAAAACCTAATACTAAAAAATATCCTCCATTAGAAAAACCATGCATTGTTAAAACTCCAGCAGTAGTTAAAGTTAATAAAGCTATACAAGTAAATAAAGGCCAAGGTGAAGGAGAAACTAAATGAAAAGGATGTGCTTGAAAATTACTTCTTATTAAATTTGTCATATTTATATATATTTATTAAAAGTTACCTATGTATAATTTCGCCTATATATAATAAATGTGTGCCTTTGATTTATTGAATATCCTTAAATAAATTCAATAGGGCAGGACATTTTATTACGGGACAATCCCCTTGAATACTACTGCTTGAGGGGGTTTCAATCCGGACAGGCAATATTGGAGCCCATACATACTTTATGGACCCGAAGAGAGAGTGCCCCCCTAATTATATGTAAGGTGGGGTTACACAAGTTAGGAACACTCCGTTAGACATTGCCTAAGTATGTATGGGGGGACAAGCCGCATTTATTAATGCTTGTCTTGTCGGGAATTTTATTATGAAGCCTCCATAACTTGATTATCCAAAAGCAAAGGAGTGCCACACTTGAGGCAAAGGGTAATTTATGTAAGGGCTCCAATGTGCAAAAAGTGGTCCCCCCTTACATACTTGCACATACTTGCACATACTTGCACATACTTGCACATACTTGCACATACTTGCACATACTTGCGGGGAACCCACTCTTCCTTTGGGACCCCAAGAATGTTTTCAGCAAATTAAAGGTGGGGAACCCACTCTCAATTAAATGCTTCGGGTCCAGAAAGTATGTATGGCCCCTAAAGCACTCTTTGTATGGATTGAAATTCTATGCCCACTCTTTGGACAATCATTCTATTACGGAAGCGCTCCCTAAGAATGTATCCTAAGGCGAAGCTTGTCCGGGAGAGGCTATATTAGAAGTTATAGCGATTTGTCCCCACATACTATTGAAAAACAGCAGCTTCGCTATCCCTCGGGGCCCCAAAGAGTGGCATGGAGAGCTTTGGGGGACCCCAATTCTCCACAATAGCGAGCGGCTTGGGAGATCAATATATTGGAGCAACAACTCACCGGAGGGATTTATTATGGGCTTGTCTTGTCGGCAATTTATTATGGGCTTGTCTTGTCGGCAATTTACAAGGGGCCCCTAGGAACGTATGGCAATCCTTAAATAAATTTGATTGTCCACACATACTTACGGAGCAATTCTTTGGGGAGCCGAGAGACCCTTCTCCAGGTGGGCCCCACCTTACATACTTGCGGGCCTTTAAATTATTGGGATACATTCTTACGGAGCAGCTTTGCTTGAACACAACCGCAAGTATGTATGGGAACTTGTCTAGCGGACGCTCGTCCCCACTTTACATTCTTATAGGAGTTGCCCCCCCCCCACCTTACATTCTTATTGGATACCAATACTGGGTTAGGGAGTGATACTTGCGGAGTCATAATTTATGTTCCCAAAGCGCTCTTTGGGGCCTATCCAGGTACCCTATTCCCCCCCCCCCCTCGGGTATTTAATTTATAATGGTGACCCTAAGAATGTAATTGAAAAGTTTGCGTCCTTTTTTTTTTATATACACGAATTGTCGCTAGAGGGCCTATGCGCCGTAAGAATGTATGGTGCCCCAAGTGGTCATAAATTAGATTGAATGTTGCCTAAGCATGTAAGGAGGGACTACTTCGAAGAGTGGGGAACCCTCTGGGTGTACATTCTTAGGGCAGGCAAGAATGTATGGCGCCTCTTCACATAAATTATTGAGAAGGCACTCTCTTCCCTCTGGGTGTACATTCTTAGGGGCCCGCAAGTATGTATGGCGCCTCATTGGAGCCGACTGGCCAATTGAGGAATCTTGTGCACCGAAGGGACTCTTTGGCGCTCTCCCGAAGAGTGGCCCTCTCCCCCCCTACACCCCCCTGGGTCGGCTCCCAAAAGTATGTAAGGACCCCAACTGGGGTCGAACACAAACTCTTCGGGTTAAATTTATGTAAGCTGCTTCCGCGGAGTGGGGGAGCAGCTTCCTAAGAATGTATGGGAGGAGTCCCTAATATATGTAAAACCCTAAGGACTTTTATAAAACGGGGGGGGTCCACCTGGAGCTTACATAAAATCTTATTGCCCCCCTAATCTATGTTAGGGGCAAGCTCCGCTGCACCATTGGAAGGCTTTACATAAATTAGCCCAAGTGGTCCTGCGGTCAATATCAGCTTTTATGTAAGGAGCCCCCCCCCCCCTTCGCCAACAGGGCCCTAAAGAGCGCTTCGGCCCCCCCCCCCCCTTACATAAATTATTGGCCCCCATGAAGAGTGGTTAAGAATGTATCCGAAGAGGTTGTGTTCAAACTGGGGGCCCTAAGAATGTATGCCAATACTGGGTTATCTTTGGGGGCCCTGTCCCATACTTTCGAGTGCAATATTCTTAGGCCCCTTGGGGGGTAGCGGAGCTGCAACAACCTTGAAGATTCTTAGGGGTGACAATCACTCCGTTACCCCTCTTCGGGACCCCAGGTTACCCCCCCCCCCCTATCCCAATACTGGAGTAGTTACAGTATATTGCCCTCAAGCCGCTCGCTTCTTTGGGATACATTATTAGGATACGCTCCCAAAGGGATAAATTGCCCCCCTTTATATAAATTAAGGTGCACTCTTTGTTTAAGGATTGTCATAAAATCAGTAATGCGGTAAATAAAATCACCCTATTGGGTCCGGAGGTGTGTCTCTTTATACACAAGGGGACATTTATCCAATATAATTCTTTGCACTCCCCCGAAGCATTTCATTGAGAGTGGGTTCCCCATACATTCTTACCATTGAAAAAGTGTTTGGACAACAACTCTGCCGTATATATTGGAAATGTATGTTGGCCTCAACATACATTCTTACCGGCAAGCTAATCTAAAACATAACTCAGGTGGGCACTATAGCAAAAAAAAAAGTATTATATACATAGGATTTTTACATACCTAAAAACAGACAACCATTCCCTTTCAATCAATTATGTCTTCGCTGCGGGCCCTACATAAATTAGGCAATATACCTTTTATTGACCGACATACTTTGGAGCCGACTGCTCCATTGGGGAGCACTTCTCCAGTTGGAACACAACCTCGAGAGTGCCCTCTTGGCCCCCCCCCCCCCCCCCAAAGAGTGGCTTCAATGGGTATGGAGTGTATCCACTTAGAGTTGGTCCCCCCCCCCCTACAGGGTTATTGGTGGAGCCCCCATACATTCTTAGGGGTACCCTCGCTTACATAAAAGCTGCTGTGGTTCCCCCCCCCCCCCAGGGCCCTCCAAGGGCCCCTTACATAGATTAGAGCTGCACATTCTTAGGGCCCAACATTGCAACCCAGTATTGGCAGGCCCAATTGGCCTACAACATAGGGTAACCTGGGGTCCCAACATTCTGACACAATCCCGAATTTACGGGACCACTAATTATATGTAAGTTGGGGAGAGGCACCTTCGGTTGGGCAATACAAAACAACAAATAAGGGCACCCTTCTTACATAAATTAGAGCTTTACATTCTTAGGGGGGAACCATTTTAAAGTTGTCCAATATTGCCTTACATAAAAGCCCACTCTACATTGCGCAAAAGTATGGAGCCGAGGGCCCACACATACTTGCGGAGAAGGGTTACATAAAAGCCTGCCCCCTCTAATTTATGTAGGTCGAAGCTCCGCTGCACCTGGAGATTTAAAAGCAGGTTTGGTCCCCAACTTACATATAATTAGTGCTCAGCGAAGGCCATACACTTTGTTAGGAGCGCCCTACATTCTTACAGAAGTGTATCCCCAATTGGAGCCCTGCCTGCGGGGATTGTTTACATAAATTTCAATAGGGCAGGACATTTAATTACGGCACAATCCCCCCCTACATACTTACGGGTGTGAATACTTCGTTCGAAATGATTTCTGGGTCACTAACCCCCCCCCCCCTTACATAAATTACCATTGTCTCTTAGGGTGTATCCTCAACGAAGTGGTTGCCCGCCCCTAAGAATATTGTCCACCGAAGGCACTCTTCAGAGTATTGCCCCCCTAACGAAGTGTATCCCTTCCGGTGCCCGAAGAGTGGCCATTTCAGGCCTTAAATCAAATTTTTGTGTTCGACCGAAGGGTCCCCTAATTTATGTAAGAAGGGGCCTCTAATTTATGTAAGAAGGGCAGGTTCCCTACCCAAAATTGAGCACAATGGGACCCCAGGTTACCCCCCCCCTATGTTGTAGGCCAATTGGGCCTGCCAATAAATTTATGGGACAGGACCCTTGTGCGGACGTTTGTCCACCGGAGGGATTTCCTCTCCCGGAGGGAATAGAATGTATGGGCCTTAAAACCCCTTCATAATTTATGTAAGAAGAGCCTTCGCTGGGAGCCTCCCATTGGGTAGCGGGTAGCGGAGCTCCAAAGCGCTCTTTGGGCGTAAAATTCGCAATATTACATACTTAGGCCCAACTTACATATAATTAGTGCCCTATTGCCCAAAGAGCGCTTCGGAGCCGGTAGTAACCCTCTGGGTGACGAGTGCCTCCCGTAATAGAACCCCCAAGGGAACCCTTCTCCGAAGAGGGGCAGCTCCCCCCCCCCCTCTTCGGAGACAAAGAGTGCTTTGGGGTGCACCCCTATTGGTAGCGGACGACCGACCAATTGGCCCCAACTACTTCGTTGAGAAGTGCTCCCTACGGAGCAGCTTTTGTTAATGGAATGTATCCCCAACTTACTTCGTCGGGATTGGTTAGCGATAGGCCCCTTGAATCCCTCTCGGAAGAGTTCCCAACAGGGGTGAAACCACTCTTCTTGTGCATTCTTGTGGGAAAGACCCTCCTAAGTATGTATGGTGCTCCGGTTATGTTTTGCAAAAAACTTGTGTTCACATACGTACCTAGAAGGTGCCTCTCGGAGAGAGTTCCCAATAGGGGCGGAAACACTTTTTTTTTCTAGCGGAGTGTATCTTCCGAGAGGTGCCTCACCCTCAACCCGGAGGTTATGGTATGGGTAAGAAATCCCTCTCGGAAGAGTTCCCAACAGGGGTGAAATCCCTCTCGGTGGCGAAAGGCCCCCCCTATTGCCCCCCCCCCTAAGAGAGCGCTTCGGATACAGTCCTTAGTGCCTCCACTAATGGAATGTAGCCCCCACACATACTTGCGGAGACAAAGAGTGCTTTGGGGGTTCCCAAGACGTTCCTAGGAGAAGTGTGTGCCCCTAATATATGTAAACCCTGGGTCCCCATTTCCTAAGGTAATTCCCCCCCCCCCCTACGATAACGAAGTTGGTCCCCCCCCCCCCCATTTAAGAGGGACCCTTCTTAAAGTATTATGAACACAAACTCTTCGGAGGAGTGTTACACCCCCCCTTCCCCCCCCCCCCTCCCTTCGGGATTGTTCAATAGGAAAACTTTTGTCTAAGGCTGGCCCTATTTTGTGTGCAAGCTCCGCTGCACCTGGAGAAGGGGTTCCCAATGAGGGGCAGTCTTTATGTAACCCCTTCCATACTTATGAGTGGGGGACTCTCGAGGGGCCCTTCCATACTTTTGCGCAAAAAGCACTCTTTGTAAGCCCCATACGTTCCTAGGAGAAGTGATACATTCTTAGGGAGATGAACATAAAGCCACTCTTCGGACCCCCCCCCCGTTTTATGTAAGAAGGTTTTTTTACTCACTCCGCATGTAACCCCGAGAGTGGGGCTTCCGGAGCTCAACATACATTCCATTAGATTGTCAATCCTTAAATAAATCAGGGGACCTTTTACTAAAATTAGTGACCGCCCACGTTTTTACTATAAATAAATTTGATTGTCACCCCAAAGCACTCTTTGCTACCCTAGCGACAAAAGCTGCGTATCTTTTTTTTGATAGCGAGAAGAGCGGCTCCAATTGGGCAATGTTGGGGACAAACCCCTGCACTTCAGCCACTATAATTTATGTAAGAGGGCCCTGTTGGGGCTCTAGGAGCTTGCCCATTGGGGGGTAGGCGGAGCCTGCAACAAACTCCGTTAGGGCTACATACTTTTCCATTAGGTGTAGCGGAGCTCAATCCGAAGGGTTACATAAATTATGGAGTGTCTCAATCCGGAGGGAATTTATGTAAGGGAGGGATTTATGTAAGCCCCCCCCCCCATCTTACATAAATTAGGATTGGCCCCCCCCCTCTAACCCCCCCCCCCCCTCTCCCTTCGGGATTGTATGGGAGCTTATGTAAGCCCAGGGAGGGAACACATTCTTGGGGTCCCAATTGGCAATGCCTGGTCTTACATACTTACGGGGCGCAGCTTATGTACAGCGGAGCCCGTATTGGGGCCCCACCTGGAGAAGGCTCTTACATACTTACGGGGCGCAGCTTATGTAACCCCTTGGGGCAGAGCGCTTCGGAGCGAGGGAATTTATGTAAGAAGGGTCTTGCGGACCATTTGGAGCCGGGCGAAGCTTCTTACATAAATTAGGGGCCGAAGTGGGCAGCTTATGTAAGCCCCAGCCTAAGAGAGCGCCAATAGGGGATACATTTCCGATGGGAGTGATTCTTGCCCAAAGAGTGGTCCTTCTTACACAAGTTAGGGACAATCCTCCCTGGTCTAACATAAATTAGGGGGCAGTCTTTATGTAAGCCCACCGGAGGGCCTCTTCGGAGCCTTACATAAATTAGGCGCTCCGAAGAGTGGGTCCGGAGCTTAATGTAAGCCCCCCACTAACGGAGTGTATATTGCCCAAAGAGTGGGACCCTCCTCCAGGTGGTCCTCGCTTAAGAGCGCCTGCCTTCCAAATCGCTAAGACGCCCTTTATATAAATTAAAGTACAATATAAAGTCCAAAATAAAGTATTGCTTACTATAAATTAAAAGGTCCCCCCACACCCCCCTCCCTTCGGGGAACCCACTCTCTCTTCGGGTCCTTGCTTGCGCTCAGTTAGGCAATACTACTTCGTTGAGAAGTGATTGCCCCCCCCCCCGAAGTATCTTGTCCCCCCCATACATTCTTACGGGGATTGTTTGCCACTCGAGAGTGCCCTCTTGGCCCCCCCCCACAAAAGCCTGCTTATTTAAGGTGAGTGTATCCGAAGAGTGGCAAACCACTCTTTGGAGCCGAACACTCCGTTAGGGAGAGCGCCTGGGTCCCATACTTTTGAGGCCTCCAGGTGCCCCTCAAGCAGCATTTGTGCTACGCCAAGGAGGGGTTCACCCGGCTCCCTAAGAAGGCGAAAGCTTGTCAAACACAGCTCCGCGGAGTGGTGAGGCGGCCTGTCCAAACTACATTTTATTAGTGAGGCTCCAAAGCACTCTTTGCCTTCAGGATTTTATTTATTGGTGGGATTTCCAATCAATATTGGAAAACACTCTTCCAGTTTTGTGTACTAACGGGCGTTTGTCCTATTGGGGGGGGGGGGAACCGCCTCTTCACTAGCGGAGCGTAAATTATTGCGCTCTCCCCACCTGAAGAGTGGGGGTACATTATTAGCAGGCGGAGCTACCCCCCCCCCCCCTTACATAAATTGTAGTGGGACCCTCTTCACTAGCGGAGCGTAAATTCCCCAATAGGGCCCGAAGTGGGAAGTCACTCTCTTCCCCCCCCCCCCCTAAGAATGTATCCCACCGGAGGGCAGAGCGCCAATAGGGGAGCCCGTAAGAATGTTTTTAGCACCACCTGGAGAAGGGACCCCAGAGCGCCAATAGGGGAGAAGGGTCCTTACATAAATTATGCTGCGGAGCTTGACAATCCCTGTTGGACCTTAAGCAAGATACACTCCGGGCTTACATAAAAGTGCAGGCTCCGCCTACCCCTATCAGGCCCCCCCCCCCACCTTACATACTTGCGGAGGTGAACACAACGAAGAGTGGGGGTTACATAAATCCCCACCTGGAGGTAATTGGAGAGGGCTTACATCAAAGCCTGGGGTCCCACCAAAGGGTCGCTTACATAAAAGCTTTGCGTGGACAATCCACTGAAAGGAGTGGTCACATAAATTACGCCAAAGGGGCTACCCCCCCCCCCTTTCGGACAGGGGAGGGAGCTCCGGTGAGAAGTCACTCTCTTCCCTCATTGGGGGTGACCCTACATTCTTACGGGGCGTAATTTATGTAAGGACCCAAACACTTATTGAGGCCAATTGGGCCTGCTAATTTATGTAAGAAGCCTGTCCCCACCTTTAAATTATTGGGAGTTGCCACCGAAGGGCTCCCCCCCCCCTCCCTACGGGATTGTAAAAGAATGTATGGGGCAATTGGTTACCTAATGGAATGTACCCCAATTGGAGCGATTTTCAAGCAAGGATACATCCTTAGTGGGCAACATTGACAATAGGATCCGTTACATATAGAGCTGTTTCAATCACATTCTTGCCGACCCATTGGACAGGGGTAGCTCCGCTGCTAAAGAGTGGACGCGAAGCTTTTATAAAGGTTTATTTTTTAAAACCTTTAGTTGTTAAACCGCCAATTGTAGTTTTTTCTCCTGACCCTAGAGAAATTACTATTGTTCCAACCATGGCTACCAATAAGATATACCCTGTAATTATTAACCAAATAGAGTGACTAGAATACATAACATTTCCAAGACTGGAGATATGAGAAGAATTTACTAGTACTCCATCTCATTTATAAGAGGAAGACAGATCTATGTTTAATTCGCTGCCTGTTCCTTTAAAACGGCTTTGAGATTCATCTAATACACCTAAAGTATGAGACCCACCTTCGGTTGAAAGTGCGTAATATAGTGTCATAGAAAAAAGAAGAGCTAATGGTAAACTGTTATTAGTATAGCTAACTAAATCAGAAACTCTGATATTGATTAGCATAATTGTAAATAGGAAAAGAATCGCGATAGCTCCGATGCCCGGGTAGGTCCGTTATTTGCATAACTTTCCCCCCTCGAAACCGTACGTGCGACTTTCACCGCATACGGCTTGAGCCCCCTTGTCCGCTATCCTTCCTTTCTACCTCTTGGGATATACTCGTATCTATAACGGGGGTCATTCCTGTGTGGAGTGACCTCTCTCTTATATTCCTGTTCCTCGACCGGGCTTACTACAATTGCAGGCTTTCGCTCTAATATAATTTTAGCTGGTCTCCTAGGAATTAGAGCTTAGGGCACTGATAACTAATTCAGCCAGCTTTCACTGTGAGTATTTAAGATCTCCGGATCTACTCTATCCACCCGATTACAGGATGGCCTTCGCTTTTTAGTCTCTCGCCTACCCACTAGCCGATATGTTAACTTCAGCCCGAATCGGCTGCAATTTTCCTCACTCCGCATGTAAGGCGCTCTTGGAGCCAATTCTTGCGGCTTTATATAACACCTCCTCAAAACTCTCCATCGCAGGGAGAGCGCCATTTAGATATATATATATAAATGGTGCTTTGTGGACCTAAAACAGGCATTTGCCCCCCCAGCCACGCACGCACAAGAGCCCCTCTTCTCTTGGGAAAAAACTACACCTCCAATTGGACAGGGCAAAATGTAATAGAATCTTCACCGGAGGGGCTCCAAACATACTTACGGAGGATTGCCCCTTACATATAATTCCCTCCCTGGGAGTTGAAATGACTCCTAGCGGAGCGTTACACAAGAGGGCCTATCCCAAGGGGAGTAACTTCTCCACACTTTTGCCCTGTTTATTGAGGATTTATTAGGGAGCTATTGGGCTTACCATGTTCCGCCTGTAGCACTATTTTACAGAATTTTTAGGTTGATACTATAATTCGTCAGATTTTTTAGCTCCGGCTTCGGCTGTATAAACGCCTCACACTATCTGAACACAGCGACGCAGGTTGGGCAATAACACACTTCGTTATCTTGCCCACATACATTTCATTTCCAGGCTTTTTATAAATATATATTTATATATATATATAAATTATCCACTCTTTGCCCCTCTTAGAGGTATTGGCTGAATATTCATAAATATGTATATGATACTCAAGACGCACGCCCTAATTTATGTACAGCCTTGGGAGCCCCGTATTGGGGCCCCACACATACTTGCGGAGACCCTCCCCAATAGGCCCCTTACATTTTATTAGCAGGCGGAGCCTACCCGCCAATAGGAGCTGCTTCGCTTGAACACAAATCTTGAGGGGTTCTTACGTATATAACTTACGGGCCCGCCCAAAGAGTGGGGCTTATGTAACCCCTTGGGTTAGCGGAGCATTGCCTCTTTTCAGGGGGGACAAGACTCTTTGTCCCCCCATACATACTTAGAGAGGCAGACAAAGCCGCAGTTTTTGTGTACACAAAGAATTATTGGGGCCCCGTACCCGCAACAAAGAGTGGACTCCCTCCGGGGCCCACAATTATTTTGAAGAGTGCCCTACGTCACATATAATTAGTCAATCCTACATACTTTTGGGGCCTGTCCCCCCCAATTACGTTCCTAGGAGAAGTCACTTCTCCGAAGAGTCCAATACTGGGTTGTGCCCACGAGACCCTCCCTAATGATACATTCTTAGTCAAAGGTGGTCATACAAACTTAGGCAGGCACAATCCTAATTTATGTAAGCCCGGAGTGTATCTTGCGGAGACCCTCCGGTGTCTAACATACTTAGGGATTCCTACGTAGTATGTTGGCCCCCCCCCCCCTAACAGAGTGTATCCCCAATTGGAGCCGGGCGGCCTTATATTCATTAAGGAGTTTATACATAAATTATTGGAGACAAAGAGTGCTTTGCCTCAATCATTCTATTACGAAGTGGGGTCCCCCCCGCCCCTCCCCCCTCCTACGGGATTGTGAGAGTGGAATCCCTCTCGGTGGCGATAAGGTCCCCCACATAAATGGCCGAAGAGTATTGTCCCCCCCCCCCCTGCAAATGGGGTTGAGCTTCGGTGCCGCTTGGGATACATTCTTAGGCTGGCCCTATTGGCAACTTGCGCGTAAATTTTTCCACTCTGCAGCATATGTTGGGCCCTAAGTATGTATCCCCCCAAGGGGCCTTACATAAATTACGGGGCCCTTACATAAATTACGGAGCAGCTTTGCTTGAACACAACTGTTTGGGGTAGGCTCCGCCTGCTGAAGAGTTCCACGCAAAGCCAGGCGGCCCTTACATAAATTTCGGGGCTCCCGCCCAGCCCCCCCCCCCACCCTTCGGGGTATATTTGTATAATTTATGTAAGAACCCTTCTCCGAAGAGGGGGAACCGAGTTGGGGCTCCCTAGACGTTCCTAGGAGAAGTGTGTGCCCCTCTAAGTATGTATGGGGGATACACCCTAAGAGAGCGCTTCGGGTTAGGGGCAACATTGAGGTAAAAGGCTAATTTATGTAAGCCCGTAATTTATGTAAGGATACACCCTAAAGAGCCAAAGGGTAATTTATGTATGGGGGTTATCGTTAGGGGAATATAATTCTCCACACATACTTGCTTAAGGTCCCCTAAAGTTGGGGGGAGTGCAAACTGCGATTTATTATCTAGTCACCTTTACGAACCGTACATACGTATCTTGACTTTCGTTAACCATGAATTCCTTACCCTAAGCTTTCGCCATTGTCCTCGGAGCTTCGCACCACAGAATTACTCCCGTCGCACGTCCGAGTAGGGTCTGGGGGGAGCACCCCAGGTAGTATTGTTTGCCTTCTCTTAGCACAACACACCGAATATTGCGTTACTTGGTATGTCTCACCCAACAACACACACTAACCGAAGTGTACTTCGTTATGTTACGCACCCGGGTGTGTTGTTGAAATGTTGCGCCACACACCCTTACATACTTCTGTAGACGATTGCGAAGAGTGGGCCTAATATATGTAAGGCGCTCTCCCGGCTCCCATTGGGTGCCCCTAAAGAGTGGCCTTTTATGTAAGGACCCAAATCACTTTGTTTGCAAAAGATCCCTCCTTACATAAATTAGGGATACACTCCGTTAGGGACAAAGGCTAATTTATGTAACCCCCCCCCCCCTTGAGGGGCCTTACATAAATTACGGGGCTCTACAAAAAAAGCCTGCCCCATAATTTATGTAAGGTGGCGAAGCTTCTTACATAAATCCCGCCGAAGGGAGGGCCCCCCCCCCCTCTTCGAGGGGGGCTTACATAAAACGGGGGGGGTCAATTGCAATCCGAAGGGTCGCTTACATAAAAGCTTTGCGTGGACAATCCTGATTTTGTAAGGACCAATTGGGCTAATTTATGTATTGCCAATGGGTGCCGGGGATTTATGTAAGCCCCACCTGGACGGAGGGCTTACATTCTTAGGAGTGTATCTTGCCCAAAGGAAGAGTGGGTTCCCCCCCCCCCTACACCCCCCTACGGGATTGTTATTGGGCAGGCGGAGCCTACTCCGCAAGTATGTGTGGGGATTTATGTTACGCGCAATGGGAGGGATTTATCAATATATTGCACCCCTAAGTATGTATGGGGGACAATCAACATTCTTGCCCGTAAGTATGTATGGGGGTCAATGGTGCCCCTCTAGCGGAGTGTATCTTTGGGCCCTGTCCAGGTGGGGATTTATGTAAGCCCGCTCCAGCTGGGGATTTATGTAACCCCTCCCATACTTACGTGGGGAACCATCTCCGAAGAGGGGGGCGCCCCCGAAAGTATGTATGAGGGCCAGCTCCGCTACCCCTCGGTGAGTTTATGTAAGCCCACCGGAGGGATACATTCTTAGGAGCAGCGTTGCTTGAACACAAAAAGCGCTCTAAGAGTGGGGAGCTCTTACATAAATTTCTCAATTGACCATTGACACATTCTTGCCCAAATGGCCGCTCTACTCCGCGGAGTGGGCAATCCCTAAGTATGTAAGACCCCCTCGAGAGTGCGGACACAAAGAGTGCTTTGACGATTGCCCCATCAAAAGTATGTAAGGTGGGGCTTACATAAATCCCTCCGGTGGGACCATTTATGTAACCCCGTAGTGGGGAGTACCTTTGGTGAGAAGTGTCTCCTTACATTTAATTAGAGGGGCGGCTCCACATTTAGGAACCACCCTACATTCTGTAAGGATGCTTAGTGTTTTTATTTCAAACTCACTACATTACTACTGACGACTTTCTATGTCGCGATATACAAGTAGATAAGCCAACCCGATAAAATGCATACCGAGAAGTATTAAATAAACTGCTATGACCAAGAATAAGGATATTAAAAATAAGACGGATACTATGGGATTTTTGGTTGTAATAACCAATACCCCAGAAAAAATGGCAATTACAAATAATACATCTAAGACAATAGGATATAATCCATTTATGAGATCGCATGATAAAATATATAAATTCATGTTCATAGAAAAAAATTTTTTTTTTTAGAATTTGTAGCCTTATAAATAAAAGATAAAGAAATAAATACAGATATTTATATTTTCCAAACAAGAATGAGAAGTGCCTCAAGGAGGTGTTTAAGTATTTTGGGGGGGCAACCCTTCATAATTTATGTAAGAAGAGGGGGCAAGGCCCTAATTTATGTAACCCCTTCCATACTTATGAGTGGGGGCAAGGCTCCGCCTGCATATATTAGAGAATTCTTGTGGGTAGCGGACAAGCTCCTTACATTTAATTAGGGATACATACTTTTGGAGTATAACTTGTTGTTGAAGCTTAAAGTGGATACATCCTTAGGGTTCCATCAAAAGATTGAAGAGGGCCTCTCCTTAGGAGTGTATCCACATAAATTATAGGACGCTTGCTTGACATAAGGCCCCCCCCACCTTTACATAAATTATGAAGGCTCTTCTTACATAAATTATGCCAATAGAGGGGGTCTTGCCTGGAAGGACTCCTATTTGTACTTAGAGTGTATCGTTACGGAGGATGCTGCGATTCAATGGCCTTATGTGGGTACACTGCCGTTAGGCCAATACTACTAAGGCTAAATTGTCCAATTCTGGTGTTCCTAAGAAGACGAAAGTGTTTCCAATACTGGAGCCGCTCTTCTCGCGGAGTGGTGAGGGTAGGCTCCGCCTGCCCTAATATATGTAAGGGATTTATGTGCAAAAGGGGCGCTTTGCCTCCACAAAGGGGGTAGGCGGAGCCTGCACCTCATTACCAATGTTGGCAATCATCCTGCTTAGGCCACTCTTCGAGGGTCGGCCGCCAGTTGCCCCCCCAATAGGGCTAAAAGGTCCCCCCCCCCTCTAACCGAGTGTAACACCCCCCTCACCAATAGGGTGATTGTACCTTGCTTGCCTGTCAGTTAGGCAATATTGCCCCCCCCCGAAGTATTGGTTCCCCCCCCCCCTCCCCCTCCCTACGGGATTGTGAAGAGTGGGGGCGTAAGAATGTATGGGTTATCCACGCAAAAGCAAGGTGGCCCACATACTTTCGTTCGAAATGATTTGTGGAGCCCTAAGTATGTAATACTTAGGTGCACACAAAATCGCTCTTGGAGAGCCTGCCCTCTTCGGAGCAAAGAGTGCTTTGGGGTGCCCCACCTTACATTTAATTAGGGGAGAGTGGCAATGGCGTGGGATACCCCCCCCCCTATAATGGTGCCACTCTTCGGAGGTTACACCCCCCCCCCCCTTCCCCCCCCCCTCCCTTCGGGAAAGAGTGGTTCCCGTAGGAAGCAGCCACTTTTGTTATATTGTTTTGTCATGTCATAAAATTAGTGGGCAATACTGGAAACCACTCTTCGCTCCGGAGATCCTAAATAATTGTATGGTGAGAAGTGCTTCCCAACCGGAGGTGCCCCCCCCCCCCTTTGCCTTCGGAATTGGTTATCTTGGCAAAGAGTGGATCGGAGGCTACGAGCCTCGTAACCCCCTGCAACAGGAGAAGTGTATCCACTTAACATTTCAGGAAATAAAAATTTTTAAAAGTTCCCAAAGAGTGGCGATTAGAAGTGTATGTCCCACCAAGGGGTTTACAATTATTTTGAGGAGTGTATCTTTCTTATATATTCGGTGGCCTTAGAAGTCTACTTTTCCCTACAATTTAATTACGGACAGGGGCCTAACATAACTATAACTAGACAATGAACTAAAACTTTAACTCTAACTATAACTATAACTCCACCCGGAGGTATGTTTTACACAATATTGGAATGTAAAAAATACACACACACCAATCAAGAGGGCCTATCCCAATGGAGTTATAGTTATGATGAGCCCAATGCTTGGCCTGTGTTTACATCCTCTAACCGAAGTACACTTCTTAGTGGGCAATACATACAATTCTTTAGTGGATTGCCCAATTGGAGTTTGTGTTCGACCGAAGGGTCCCCTCAAGGCCCCTCAAGGCCGAACGAAGTTGGTCCCCCCCCCCTTACCCCCCCCCCCAGGGTAGCGGAGCTGCAACCCCGAAGAGTTCCACGCAAAGCCAGGCGGCCTAACTTTGTGTCCGGGAACTCTTCTTAGTGGGGAGCTTTTTTTTTTAGGCAAAGCACATCCTTAGGGATTGGTTAATTTATGTAAAAGCTCCCAATGTATATTCAAGGGGGTAGGCGGAGCCTGCACTACATTTTATTAGTGACGATTGCCCTAAGAATGTATCCCAAGCGCAGGCTCTAGAAGCTCAACCCCCTTTGGGGGGTAGCGGAGCTGCAACTCTCGAATGTGTCAATGGTCAATTGAGAATTTATGTAAGAAGGGGCCTTCCGAAGAGTGGGGCCCACCGCAAGTGGTTCCCCCCCCCCCTGAGGCCACTGAAAGGGTTCCCCCCAATAATTTATGTAAGGGCAATCATTCTTTTTGAGGCTCCGGTTGCCCCCCCCCCCAACCGAAGGTGCTACACAACCGGAGGTGCCCCCCCCCCCCTCACCAATAGGGTGATTGTTAGTTGGATTGTCCACGCAAAGCTTTTATGTAAGCCCCCCCCCTTCCCCCCCCCCCCCTCCCTACGGGATTGTTCGAGAGTGCGGACAAATTGGGGAGGGTCTTACATAACTTAGGGCCCCTGGGAGCTTAATGTACAGCGGAGCCCTATTGCCCACCTGGACGGAGGCTCTTACATACTTAGGGAATAACTTTAACTTAAACTTTAACGGAGTGTGTCTGTGTTACAAGTGGTTATTGCCGGCGAAGGCACTCTCTCTTCGCCCCCTTCCATACTTTCGAGTGGGGGACTCAGAGCGCCTTGTGATGAAGGACTTTTTGTTACAACACACCCAGAGGGCGTAATTTATGTAAAGAGCCGCTCTCTCCGCTACCCCAAGGGTTACATACTTAGGCAAATTGCTAAAAGTGCTTCCAAACCCTTTGGATGTATCCCCTAAGAATGTATGGCGCTCTGCCTAAGAATGTATGCAAAAGTGTACTTTGACCTTAAATCACTCTTAGTGCAGGTGGCCTACCCACCGAAGGGCATCCCTAACTTGTGTAACCCCTTGGGAGATGAACATAAAAAAGGAGAGCGGTTAGGAGCCCCATACATTCTTAGGGGTGTGTAGCCCCGAAGTATTTGGTTGCAAACAAAGTGAGGCCTGTGCCCCTAACGGAGTGTATCCGAAGAGTGGGGGATTGTTATGAATTCGGGCCGAAGTGGGAAGCGTTTTACGAAGTTTTGTACTTTTGAGGGGGAACCAACTCCCCAGTCCGAAGGCTGCAATAAAAAATGCTCCCCCCTAACCCCCCCCCCCCGAAGTATCTTGTCCCCCCCATACATTCTTACGGGGATTGTAGTTGGAGCTTTTGTCAACAACAACCACTCTTCGCTTGGCCCCCACCTTACATATAATTAGGGGAGAGTGGCTTTGCGTGGGAATCCTTAAATGATGCTATTGGAACATTCTGTATGGGCATACAATCTTGGATAAGTATGCAGGGGTCAAGTTTATAATAACACCCTCCGGGCGAAATTAAATATCAATACAATGTTTGAGTATTTTATATCGCCCGGAGTGAATCTAGCACAATATAAAAATAACCTATTCTAATAGTACATAAGTAAAGTTAATAATTATTATCCTGATCTTAATAAAGAAAGCGGAGTGCAAACCTGCTGCTATTATTAAATCAATTCAATAAGTTGTAAACTCATTATTGGGATATCCCAATAATGTTCTTGAGGAAATAACCACAAATGCTTCCTCAACGAAGATTGTGCCCCCAATGAAATGCTTCGGGTAGGCCAATTGGGCCTGCCCGTAAGAATGTATGGGGTCGAACACAAAATCATCCTTAGGGCAATAGGATTCTACATTCTTATAGAAGTGTCGATACCTTCGGGTTAGAGTCCTATTGGCATGAGTGGAATCCTTCCAGTATTCAATCACACACACACACACACACACACTTGCAAATTGTCCACCGGAGGGACTACTTCGTTGAGAAGTGTCCCTAATTTATGTAAGGAGGGATTTATGTACAGCGGACAAAGGCTAATTTATGTAAGAACCCCTACATTGCCGAAGAGGGGTTAGCGGAGCATTGCCACACATACTTGGGGTCCCAATTGGCAATGCCTGGTCTTACATACTTACCTGCCAATTGCGCGTGATGTAAGCGCCCCTTGGATTGCAATTGGGGGGAACCATTTATGTAAGCGCCCCACATACTTACGAAGAGGGGCCCTTTCCCCCCCCCCTCCCTACGGGATTGTAAAAGAGAGTGGGCTTTTATGTAACCGAAGAGTCTTGTCCCCCCCCCCCCATACGTTCCTAGGAGGTGCCCCCCCCCCAAAGCACTCTTTAAGGCCAATAAGGGGGACAAGGTTTTATGTTCATCTCCCCGGAGGGACTAGAATGTATGGCCCCCAAAGCACTCTTTAAGCAATGTTGCCCCCGGATACAAAGAGTGCTTTAGGGGAGTGTATGTCCTTCGGGATTGTCAATCTCTTCGGAGGAGTGTAGCCCCCAAAGAATTTGCAATCACATACTTGCGGAAACCCTCCGGTGTACATAAATTATGGGGACCCAGGGCGGAGCCTGCCACTTACCAAGAGTGGCCAGCCCTAACCCAGTTGGTGTATCCGGAGGGAGTGTATGTCCTTCGGGATTGTAATTTATCTTATGGGGGAACCCACTCTCTCTTCGGCCTTTCGGAGGGGGACCTTGTTAAGCACTCTTTGGCAATGTTGCCCCCAACTTACATTTAATTAGTGATCCCTAATGGAATGTCAATTGCCCAGCTTGATACTGAATTTTTACCCAAGTATGTGGGCGGCAACCCTGTCTATTGAGCTCCCTAATTTATGTAAGGAACCCCCCCCCCGTTTATGTAAGAAGGGTCTTCGGAGAAGGGTATCCCTAAGGATTTGGTTCCCCCCCCCCACCTTACATACTTTTGGAATCACGAGCGCTTTGGTATTCAATACTACTTCGTTGAGAAGTGATACATTCTTACGGCAATCCCCCCCCCCCTTTCAGTGGGATTTTATTACCCAATTGGATTGGGAGCGATTTTTTTTTACAAACACTCCGTTGAGGAGGGACCTTACGCGCTCTTAAGAGTGGGTTCCCCCCCCCCCATACATACTTGCCTGCCTGTCCAAGCAGTTTTTGTTAAGAATGTAAACCCACCGGAGCCCGGAGGGCCTATCTATTTTGTAGGTGGAGATTTCAACCCTCCGGTATGTAGCTCCATAGAGCGCTTCGGGGGATTGTATCGGTGGCCACTCTTCGGGACCCCAGAGCGCTTTTTTTTTTACCCGAAGGGTTACATAAATCCGTAAGTATGTAAGGTGGGACAATCCCTGTAGAGTGGGTGCCTTAAACACTCTTCGGCAGGCGGAGCCTATCCACTTTGAAGGGGGTAGGCGGAGCCTGCATATCTTTTTTAAGCCACCAAGACGAATCGAACGTCTATAAAAATATTAACAGTATTCCGCTCTACCGTTGAGCTATGGAAGCTTATGAATATTTAACGCAAAGCAAGGCTCCATTATATCGTTGAGTATGGAGTCCTATTTTCAGAGCGATTATATTGAGATATTGGCTTTAGTCTTTTGTCATAAAAAAACAAAAATTTTTTTTTTCCAATATTGGTATTGACCCCTAGTATGTCAGGCTCTACGAAGCCCTATTTTGTGTTCAAGCAAAGCTGCTCCTTAAAATGTTTGGGTCCCTAACCGCTCTGAAGAGTGGGTTCCCACCTTAAATAAGCACGGTTCCCCCCCCCCACACCCCCCCTCTCCCTACGGGATTGTGTAAGTATGTATGGGGCCTTTGTGGGGCTCCCTAGACGTTCCTAGGAGAAGTCACTTCTCCGAAGAGTCGGGTGCCCCCCCCCCTTCCCCCCCCCCTCCCTACGGGATTGTTCAAGAGTGCGGAGACCCTCCCTAATGATACATTCTTAGTCAAAGGTGGTCATACATACTTGCCTGCCCATTGGCGTAACCACTTTGTTGAGATACACTCCGTTAGGGGACCCTACTTCGGTGAGAATTTTATAGATATATATTATATATATATATAAAACCCCAAGGATACACCCTAAGAGAGCGCTTCGGGTTAGGGACCTTGCTTTTTAGATATATAAATATATATAAAAAGGTCCCCCTCCTTGTCTAGTTGGGGGGGCCTCATATATATATATATGGAATATTCCAATATTGGGCAATGTTGCATAAATGAGAGGAGCACCTTATTCATTTATTTTCCGAACACAAACCTTCTCGTATTGGCAAGTTAATGGCAGGCTCTAAATTTATGTAGCTCCCCCTCGAGAGTGCGGATACAAAGAGTGCTTTAGGGAGGGACCTACATTTCATTACTGGGTGAGACACTTCTCGAGTCACTTCGTTGAGGAGAGCGCCTACCAATTGGGGTAGACCCTTCTCCATTGGGACAGGCCATTAGCATTTTATATAGCGGTACGCGATTGTCCAATGTGAAGTGATCCAGAGTGCAAAAGAATGTTTCATACCTCCGGACGCGGACAAATACCTCCGGACGCGGACAAATACCTCATGCCCTCAATTACGCAGAGTGCCTTCGGTGGACAAATACCTAGCTTCCGGACAAATAGCATACCTCCTTAAAGTTGAGACAATACACTTCGTTAGGACAATAAATTTTCAATACCATGTAGCGACAAATCGCCCCCGAAGCATTTCATTGGGAAAAAGTCACCGGAGGATTGTCCCCTCATACATACTTACGGGCAAGAATGTTGATTGCCCCCTATAATTTATGTAGGGGGAACCTACTCTTCGGAGGAGTGGTTCCTAACTTGTGTAACCCCACCTTACATATAATTAGGGGGGCACTCTCTCTTCGGGTCGGTAAGAATGTTAGGCAGACCCTTCTCCACCGAAGGCGCTCTTGTGGGTGGCCCTATTGGCACTATAGCGGAGCGTCATATTGTCATAAATTAGATTGAAACCCCTCCTTAGCAAAGCACTCCTTGGCGTAGCAAAAAAAACAGGCCAGTTCCCCAATATTGCCCATAATTTATGTAAGGAGAGCGCTTGGATCCAGTTTTGTGGTAACGAAGTTTCCACCGGAGGGAATCTATGTAAGGAGGGTCTTACATAAATTAGGCACTCTCCCGAAGAGTGGGTGTCCCCTTACGGAGTGTATCCAAGGGACAAGCGTACATAAAAGCTTCGCGCGGCTCCACCTGGATACACTCCGTTAGGAGAGGGCTTACATAAAAGCTTCGCGTCCCCCTCAAGAGTGCGGAGAAGGGCTCCTTCCATACTTTTGAGGGGGGAGCTTACTTGGGAAAGAGAATCAAGTTTGTACCTCTATAACGATACACTCCGTTAGTGAGTGTGGGTGCTCTTAAACCCTCCGGTGATATTTGCCCATAGCGGCAATCTTTGTAGCCCTAAGAATGTATGGCGCAAAGAGTGGAGCCGGGAGAGCGCTTACATAAATTACGCCCCCCAAAGACAATGGTAATTTATGTAAGGGGCCTATTGGGTGGGCAACCCAAAGCGCTCTTTGGGGGCCTTGCGAAGAGTTCCAATACAGGGTTTGGGCACCTTATTTTTTTCTAGGAAGAAAAGGAATCGAACCTTCAAAAACTCTCGTTATTGAGTTTACAGCTCAACCCGTTTTACCAATAAACGGAACCTTCCTTTAAATTGCTTCATATAATAACCAGACCTAGCCTTTGGGAAGCAGCGTAAGATGCCGGCAAGACAATTTTGCGCTCCGCCCTATTGCCACTCTCTCCGAAGAGGGGTAGCGGAGCTGCACCTTTTATAAAGTATGTATGCTGGACTCGTTAATTTATGTAAGAAGGGCTACACCCCCCGAAGCGCATTTGGGGGAACCCACTCTTCCTCGAATGTGTGGTTCCCTAATGAAATGTACCTCAGGCCCCCTATTGGGGGGAACCATTTATGTACAGCGGAGCTTCCCCATACATACTTGCGGGGAACCCACTCTACTCTCTGTTAGGGGCCAATGGATACACTTGGTTAGGAGCAGCTTCGCTTGAACACAACCTCAGAGTGCGGATTTTATGTTAAGCCCTCTCCAAAGCGCTCTTTGGCCTCCGAAGAGGGGGGCCCTCCCTTCGGCGGGATTTATGTAAGCCCCGCTCCAGGTGGGGCTTACATACTTACGGGGGGCGGAGCATTATGTTCGCGTCGATTGCCTTACATAAATTATGAGTGGGGTTTTACTACCGAAGGTTTGTGTTCAACTGGATACAGTCCTTAGTGCCTCCCTAATTTATGTAAGCCCCTCTTACATAACTTACGGGGCGAGAGTGGGCAGCTTATGTACAGCGGAGCTTCCCTAATTTATGTAAGGAGGGGAGAGCGCTTCGGATACAAAGAGTGCTTTGGGGACAAAAGCCAAATTTAGCACCACCTGGAGAAGGGCAGACAATGGTAATTTATGTAAGGGGAGTAGGCTCCGCCTGCCCCAATATTGGCATAATTTATGTAAGAAGAGGCCCTCCCGGCTCCAGGTGGTCCTTACATAAATTATGCTGCGGAGCTTGACGATCCCTGTTGGACCTTAAGCAAGTATGTGTGGAACCCCACCTTGCGCGTAAATCCTACTGAGAGGGGTGGCTTTTTGTTGTAGCACCAAATCGCGTTCTCCAATCAAGGCGCTCTATAATGTGAGGGAGAGCGCCAATTAGGGAAGGTCCGCACAAACATTTCATTATGAAGTGCTCCCTGACATTCTTAGGTAATAGAGCGCTATATTGCCCTAAGAATCACCGAGGGGGTTCTCTAAACTACTCATATTTAAATAAAGGTTATAAGGGGTATTGTTCAAGTTAATTTATTCCGTGCAACTTCCACTACACGAACTGTATTTCGACTTAACACCAATCGTATTTCTGCATACGAAAAATTGAACTAAAGACTCTGGATGCCTCATTGCTCCTTTATAATTAGCCAACTCAAACTTATTGCAGAAACTACTTTCAGCGCCTGACGAGTAATTAGTACCTATCTGAGATTAAATCCACCGTGCCATGGTGATACACGATTACTAGTTATTCCTTTTTCACGCAGTCGAATTTCAGACTGCAATCCATATTATATCCTATTTTAGGGGATTAGCGAGAATTCACATTTTTGCATCCCTTTGTAAAGGCATATGTGGCACGTCTATAGCCCACAACATTTAGGTCATGATGACTTGTCTTGGTCCCTATTATCAACTCAATTGTATCTGCATACAACTTTATAATGGTTTAAATAAAGTAAGGGTTTGCGTCAATTAAATGGAGCTAACCAAAATCTCACGACATTAACTGAAGACAGCCGTGCAACGCTTGTGTATTGGATAGAAAACCTATTGGGGAGTGGTCCCTAACTCAGTATCGGTATTTCCACTCTTCGGCTCCAGCCTAGAGTATCTATACACTCCCGGGTAAGGGATTAGGCCTAACACCTTCTACATTCAAGTTGTGGTAAGGTTTTTCGTGGATCATCGAATTAAATAACATGCTTCACAACTGGTTTCAGAAACGGTCTAATGATTTCAGTTTCTACGTTGCCGTATTACTCTTGAGGTGGAATGCTTACACTTTCATTTATTGGCCAGTCGTATTGCTTACTCTAACCAATGGCATTCAGCATTTTCTGCTAAGACTACTCGGGTATCTAATCCAGTTCGTTACCAAAGCCTTCGTCCCTCAACGTCAGTTTTTACTTAGAAGGTTGCCTACGCCATTACCAGTCCTAGAGGTATCAAAAAATTTCATCTCTACACCTCTAATTCTCCCCTTCTCATATAAAACTCTAGTAAATCTGTTCCCATTAAAAGGCAAGATTTACCGTCTAGGTACCCTTTAAACCTATTCATGATGAATAACACTCGTCTTTCACGTCTTACCGCGACTGCTGGCACGTGATTTGGTCAAGACTATAAATACTAAATTGTCATTATCATTTTAGTATCCTGAACAAAGGTTCTACAACGTTATAAACCTATATTCCTTCAAATTGCTGGTTCAGCCGTTAGGCTATTGACCAATATTCCTCACTGCTGTACAATTGCGCATTGGACTTGTCTCATCTCCAATGTGGTCGATCGACCTCTCAGCCCCGACTACGGAATTTCTGGCTAGTTAAACAATTACTTTAACTACTACCTATCCGAAATATGAAGAACATCTTAAAGCGAAGGGGCAATAGGGTTAAAACCAGCGAGCCCCAAAGGGTGGTTGCCTTCTTTATTTTATATCTGTATATATATACGGTATCTTATACCGTACTTTAAGGCAGTCTTCATATATATTCACCTGTACGCCACTCCTAGGCTCATTTATATTTAATATAAATAGCGCTAAGCGTTCGACTAGCATGTGTCAAGCATTTGAACAGCATTCAATCAGAGCCATCATCAAACTCGCTTTATTTTTAAAAAATGACACTATAATATAAAACCCCACCGAAGGGTCTCTTCGGAGGGAATTTATGTAACCCCCCCCATACTTACGTGGGGGCTTACATAAATTCCGCGCGGAGATATATATTTAGTTCATTAGGTTCTTCCGTTCTAATATTACTTTTAGTAAGAAAAACCCCCCCTCCCCCCACCATACCAACATAGGTCCCCTAACGGAGTGTAACTTCTCCGAAGAGTGGGAGATATGTGTGATACATTTCATTAGGGGATAGCTAAAGCTCCGCTTGAGCCTGTCCACGCAAAGCAACCCCCGTAAGAATCCCCACCTGGACAGGGGACTACTTTGTTGGGGCCCCATTGGCTAAGAATGTATCTTGCCTGAAGTGCAGGGGTTACATAAATTTCCAATAGGGGCCTGAGGACATTTTATTACGGAACCCGCTTGGAAATTTTCAATATTGCCAATTACATATAGTAAAAATAAGAGCGATATCTCTAAAACATACCCCAGAAATTATTATAAAGATTATTGGATTAACCCTTTGTAGAATTTAGTGTAAGTCTAAAGCGTCTTTTATGTAAGAAGAAGTTAAAACTACTCCTCGTCCTGAATATTATTAGCCCCGTATCTCTTTCTATTCATCTTAGAGATAATAAGATCCAAAGTAGCACGTTGTTCATCCGATAGATTCTTTAGTCCCTTACCTTTATTTGCGTGAAGGATAGAGACCGCCGATGCAAAGTTAAGGAAGTCCCCCTGTTTACCATTAAGTATAGGATATTTAGTAAAGAAGGCAACAAGCTTTAATAGTAATTCTTCCTTGTTTCTGACTGTTAAATAACGCATACCGTTAGGATCCGTACGGATGCGGCCACAGCCCAGGACTTGTCCGATGCGAATTAATAAACTTTCGTCTCTTTTGTCCTGGGCAAGAGAGAATGTAGCGTCATAATTAGGTCATTTGCCCGTCTCAGAGGCTCTTTGTAAGAAGAAAGAACCATCCGCGGCTACAAATCCTGCGATATAGTTAGGATCTAACTTTGAGGCATTATCAGAAACAAATATTCCTTCAACATTGTGGGGTACAATGGATGCGAATATGCTTATCAGGAATATTTTTGCCTGTAACCCTTTTTTATGCGCAGCGCGCAGCTTTATAAGATAAAACTTTCCAATGTTGGAAACCTCCTAATGAGAGATGTGCCTTTTTATCCAACAGGAAGGCTACTTCTTTAAATAAATAGAAATATACGAATTTAGTTGATTGCAGGGGATATTCTACAAAATCCTTCGGCGGGATTATTATTTGCAAAATATCTGACAACTTCTGGACTCTAAAATAAACCGCCGTTTTATCAGGGCTGATTACAATAGCACCGATGCCACCAAAATAATCTTGTATTTGGCGTAAAAATTCTATTTCACTGTAGTGGGCTGTAAGTTGGAAAATAATTATTACACTATAACCATTAGTGGTAGATTTTGATTTGAAAGTATTGATAAGAAAGGAACCATCACCATCTGTGTACCCTGTGATTCATCAGGGTGAGATTTTACCATTTGTATTAGCTAGAGTTGAGTAATTTTTTAAATTGATCATTGTTTATTTTTTTTTAATCATAGTTACTAGGAGGGTACCTCCCTAATTTGAGGACATTAAATAGTGAATACACACTACTTATAGTGACTGAGATGCGATTTTTGGGGACCCAAGGGAACAAAATTTTTTATAAAGGTTAATTACTCAACCTTCTTTTTAGTGTAAGTCTAAAGCGTCTTTTATGTAAGATGAAGTTAAAACAACGAACACCTGAGCTTGGATAAAGCTAATCCCTATTTCTAAACCACAGAAACCTACGATGAATGTTAAAGGAATTAGACCTACGAAGAAGAATAAAATTCCACCAGTCATAATTTTGAAAGTGAAACCACTTAAGATCGCTAATAAAAGGTGACCAGAAATTATGTTGGCTCCTAGTCTTAAACCTAAAGATACGGCTCTGGCTAGGTAACTCACAAATTCAATTAATACTAATAATGGTAGTAAACCTAAAGGACATCCTGATGGCACGAATAATGAGAAGAATTCTAATCCATGGTTTTTACAAGGGCCCCTAAAATATAGTGCCAGTAGCACTAATCACCTTTGCTAGGTATTCTAAAACTGTTCATTCCTGCCTTTAATTTTAGTATTTGCTCTAGTCCGCTTGCTGTCAAGTGAGCCTTGGTTTTTATTAGTTCGGCAACTTTACAAAAGTCCGCAAAATCTTCTCGCTTGACTCCATAAACTTGGTATTCCGAGAAGAACGGAATTATTTTTTCGTAAACGTCTGAAAATCTTGTTACAAGGAGTATGTCCATATCTTCAGACTTATAAACTGAGCCACATCCTAGATATTTTTGTAAACTTGTAAGTAATTTAACATCACGAGAATGTTGCCCCAATTGGAATCGTAATCGTATTTGCACTCCCGATAAGTAAGCTGATGATTTTCTAACACTAACCATAAAAGAACCCTCCCCTGCCACGAACCCTGCTAGTCAATGAGGATCCACCTGAAGGGGGACTTGAGCCTCAACTAACGGTCTCTGAGCTGGGACTACATCTGGAAAAGCTGCTTTAACTTTTTCTGATAATCCATTATTCAATGCTGCTCTAAGACTGACAACTTTTTTTAACCCATCTAGACTTATATGTTGTTTGCTTTTAATCAGATCTATAATACGTCTAAATAACTCATAATCGGCTCATTTCTGAGTTAGAAGTGGGTATTTTGAAAAGTGGTCCATTAGTACTGACAAATCTTTAATAGAACGAACTTGTCATTGAACAGAATCTACTCGATCTTTACCAACAGATCCTATTCCTCCTAATTGTTTTTGAATCATTTCTAACAATGCTCGATCCTTTATGTGTAAGCCAATTTTAAAACTCGGTAGTATTAGTCACCCAGTTTTAGAGTCAGAAGCTTCGATAATTGATATACTAAAACAACCCTCAGCATCGGTGAAACCAGTAATAAACCAAGGATTAAGTTCCGTAGAACTACTTTGGGGAACTGAACTAATTGTGGAATAAGACCTTCCCTTCGAATTAAAGAGATATCTAGCTCTGTAAGGCTTATTAGTCCCAAGATATTTAGAGACACTCGCACGTGATGCATTAACGGCTTTACCTGCGGCAGTTATAGAAGGATGGGTAGTTTTATTTCCACCATCCATTAGGTCTGTCACCTCTATAACCGGAACTAGGACTGGTTCTTCGGGTGATCCGCATTTAGTGATTATATAACGCCCTTTGAAAGGGCTTAATTTTTTCCCACTTAAGTAAGTTGAGACACTAGATTGACGGGAACCTAGGCTCTTTGCAGCTAGACCAATGGTAGGATAGACGTTTTTCTGATCTGTCTCCAAATCTATTACCTCTACCTGAATAGAAGTAGGCTGTACACGCGATCTCTCGGCTTGATCTCCAACTAACTCGAAAGTATATCTATCTAGGACAGGCCTTGTTTGTTTTAAATTGAGAAAATGATATATATATCTATAATCTATATTTAAGCCTTTGGCTGCAGCCCTGATAGCATGGTAAGTTGTCTTAGTACCTGTCACGAGATCAGTAACTATTACCTCTTGACAATAAAACTGAGCTTTTGACATATTGGTACGAACCACGGGTGATCTATTTTGTTGAGCCTCCTTCATATTTCGAATAGCATCCTCTGAATGTTTTCAACCATTACCTCTGTTAGGGCTCCCTGGTTCCTTTAAGATGTTGTACTCAGGGTTAAGGTGGTCTATTCAATGTTTTTCCTCTCTCATTAATTCAGACGTATCACAGTATACAAGGATCTCTAAGCTAAACGCTGAATAACCGTATTTTAATATGGCTAGGTTTATTCTCATACTAGATGCTCTTAATAACCTATTCACATTGAAATATTCAGAGAATCTACCTCTAAGATCAAGCGAACTACCTATATAACGTTTACCTGTAGCTTTGTGAGTTCACATGTATACCCCACCTTTACCCTTATTCTCAGAGAGGATACGTAATTTGTCCATATCCGCATTATCGTATTTTACAACTGAGGGGTTATCCCCTGGTTTTGCAGTAGAATAAGATCTTGTTCCCGTTAAGGCCAGATGTGACGTCTGAAGATGCCCTCTGCAAGGTGTATTTAAAATCCCAATGTTACCTCCAATTATCGTAAGTTCCGCTCTATTTAAAAGAAGGGCTTTCACCTTCGTGCAATATATATTTTTTAAATTTTTCATATTTGTGTTTTTGTAAAAATGGCTATATCGGTGCCACCCATGGATGATTAATCCATCATACTTATAGTAGTAAATTGAGCAAGTCATCTAGCACCTCATTCATCTAATAGTTTCATACATCTAATAGTTTATACTTTTACTCCCCTTGGTTTATAAAGGTTAAAAACCTTCCTTCTCTGCTTGCTGGCGGGCTGGCTGGATTTGAATAGATAGGGACTAATGTAAATCTAAAGCATCTTTAATGTAAGAAGAAGTTAAGACAACGAACACCTGCGCTTGGATAAACGAAATCCCTATTTCTAAACCACAGAAAGCAATAATAAATGATAAAGGTAAAAGCCCAAGTATAGCAAATAAAACTCCACCACACATAATATTAAATGTGAAAGAACTCAAGATAGCTAGCAGTAAATGACCCGAAACGATATTTGCGGCTAATCTAAGACCTAATGATATAGCTCTTGCTAAATAAGAAATAAACTCAATAAGCACAAGAAGAGGAAGGAGACCAAGGGGACATCCTGCAGGAACAAAGAGTGAAAAGAATTTCAGTCCATGGTTTTGGAACCCTAAAATAGTTGCTCCCACAATTATGCTAAAACTTAAAGAGAAAGTTAAAATGAAATGTGAAGTTGAAGCAAAACTGTAAGGAACCATTCCGATTAAGTTGTTAACTAAAATAAATATGAATAAAGTGTAAATGAAAGGGAAGTATATTTGACCTCTTGTCTCGTTTATTTGGTTAACAACTATACTATGGATAGTTGCGTAAAGAGACTCGTTACCTATTGATCAGTTGTTTGATCCTATTTTATTATAATTAGTTGCTAAAATATTTAAACTTAAGATTATTAAAGCTCCTATTATTAAGTATAAACCTATGTTAGTTAGAGATAAATTTATATCACCTAAAATTGGTGCATCAAAACTTAATAAATTTCTTATTTCAAATTGTTCTAGAGGGGATGAGACTGTTGTAGAATAAAAGGGGTTTTTAACAAGAGTAGTAAGCACGGTAAAATTTAACATTTCATACTTTTCACAACTATGTAGATTACAATCTCCCCTAACGATAACCCGAAGAGTGGGTGGTATCCAAAAGCACTCTTTAAGGCCAATAAGGGATTGTCAATACTTTATACGGGGCCTATTGCCCCAATGGAGGTGAACACAACGAAGAGGGGGTAATTTATGTAAGGGGCCCCTTCGGATACCAATACTGGGTTAGGGGCAACATTGCGATTTTTTCCGCCCTATTGGGGTAGGCGAAGCCTGCCCGTAAGAATGTATGGGGTTGAACACAATTCCAGGTGCAGGCCCTAAGAATGTATGGCCTACAACTCTCTCTTCGGAGATGTATGGGGAGTAACGTAATATTGATTGTATTTATAACTTAGTTACGAATACTCTAGATAAGAATAATCTTAAAATTCTAGGTAAAATGTGTTTTGATAGAATGTATAATAGTACTGTTAAAATTACAAATGTGAATGTAACTTGATTAATAAAGTAAAAAGGCACTAATTGAGGCATTTAATCCTTATTGAAGCGAAACCTATATCTGATAAAAATCTCCGAAGCATTTCATTGGGCCTCTAATTTATGTAAGAAGGGGCCCTGTAGGGGCTTCCCCCCCCCCTCCCTACGGAGCAGCTTTTGTGAAGCATTTCATTGGGTAGGCCCTATTGGCCTGCACTTGGGGCTATTTTGTAAGTATGTAAGGAGGCCCTCACTTGTCAAGCAAAGCTGCTCCTTAAAAATCTGCACCGAAGGGGCTCCATTGGAAGAGTTTCTCTAACCTGTGTAAGAGACAAAGAGTGCTTTGGGCCCTTACATAAATTATTGTGTTATGAGCAACCCACCGAAGGGATACTCTTCGGAGGGAGGCTCCATACATTCTTCGTATTGAAATAACATTTTATTAGGGAACCTCGAATACACATAAAGGTTTTACGACTCCGAAGAGATTGTCAATCCGCACATAGAGGTCCATTGGGAAAGGCCCTATTGCCCGGAGGAGTTACGTTACGTATGTAACTTGAGGCAAAGGTAATTGTATGCCAAACGGATATATCGTACTTACTTTAGAAATGGATATGCTTTAACCCCACATTCAATAGAGATTTTATTTAGCAATAAAAACCTTCTCAGCCCTATTGGCCACTCTCTCTTCAGAGAAGTAGTTGGCCCACCTGGACAGGGGAGCAATTCTTTGCCACGCTTTAGCAAGGGGAAGGCTAGGCGGTCCCCCCAGGGAGGGATTTATGCAACCCCTCCCATACTTACGTGGGGAACACCCCCCTCCAAGTATGTATGGGAGCGCCCTATCTTGGCAATATCATTGATATTGAATACATTGAATAGGTCCCATACATACTTACGAGGTATTTTTGTCTATAAAACTGATATAGATGATTGTAATGGTAATGATACGAATGGGTGAGGTTTAGGAGGTGAATTTAATGCTCACTCTAATGAAGTATAGGCTCTATTTAATAATGTTTGTAATAGATCGTAGAAGAATTGAGGGGCTAATCATGGGTTTCTTGCCACGGCTTTACCGTAAACTAATTGATCGTAAACAATGTATAAGAATAAAGCTGTAGCTATTACAGAGATTATAGAACCAAAACTAGAGATTAAGTTTCATCCAGCAAAAGCGTCGGGGTAGTCTGAGATTCTACGAGGCCATGGCGGTCAGATTTGTGCCTGCATTCATAGCTTTATGTGGTGTCCAACTCTAAGACGCTCCGGTTACTTACGTTCCCACCTCCCAATCTCGCTATATACCCGTTCTCATAAGACAATGGGGCCATGAAGGTCCCCCAACGCGTGAGTAAAGCAGCCGACCGGACCACACTATGTTTGTTTAGGAAAGGATTCTGATTTGATAATCTCTCTCGAGACCCATTAGAGTACACCTTCAACGCCTAACGGCGCCGACTGCCATCTACTCGTTGCTCTTTTACAGATTGTCGTGCTGTCTGATTTAGATCCGCGATTTCCCATTCTCCGTTTCCAGAAATCTTCTGTCTGTTACCATACCTGAGTAATTAGTTCAGCCACTCATAGCCTTTCGACTATGGCTTGGTGCCAGAAGTTTTAGGGGCAGCTCCGCTACCCCGGAATTTGGCAGTTATGAACACAACAGTGGTTTCCCTAACCACTTAGCATTCCCTGTAGACCTAAGAAATGTTGTGGGAAGAATGTAGTATTAACTCCGATGAATAAAATTCAGAAATGTACTTTAGACAATAATCTATTGTAATCTAAACCTAGTATTTTAGGCGGGTCTTTCATAAAGGTTTATTCCTTAGGCTCCCTACTATATATGAAGCCTCCATGAGCCTTTCCATCCGCAAACCGTTTATAGAGAGTTCCATACCCTATTTTAAAGGTCTTACAACACTCTGCTGTGGGATAAGTACCTTCCAATGAACCGTCTGAAGCGTTGTAAACATACACCAATTTCCTCAATTTGGCTAATGTTTCTTCAGATTTAGGTTTTCCATACATTGGATTATGGGCTCCTGATTTATCACGAGTCTGCATAGCCAAGAACTCAGGGGATTTAGTTTTACCGTACATCGGGTTCTTTTCACCCAATTTAGCTTCCCTCATCTTTTGGATAGACCTTCCTGTATTCATCCCTGCCTTGATCTTACGAATTGCCTCGAGGCCTCCTTCAGTTAAATGACCTTTGGCATAAACTATTTCTACAGCTTTTTTGAAATCTGCATAGTCTAATGACTTAACACCCACAATGCAATATTTATCAAAAAATGGAATAACCTTAGTGTAAATGTCTAAAATTCTAGTCACAACATAATTACAGTCTCCCCGAGTTGCTTGAATAAAACGCCCACAACCTAAGTAAGGAATTATTTTCTTCAATAACTCCAAATCACGGGAATGCTGAGTAATTTGAACTCTTACTTCAACATTGAAACCGGTTCTAGTTTCAGCTTTATAAATGTATACAGATAGGCATCCTTCCGCACTTATAAATCCTGCTAATCAATAAGGGTCTGGGATTTGTGCATCCTTAATCACGGGTTTTTCGTACGGGTTCACACCAGGAAATAATGCTTTAAAAGCATCAGGAAGACCCAAATTCATAGAAGCTCTTAAAGCTATTAATTTTGTAAAACCTTCCACAGTTAAATGTTCCTTACGAGACATTAATTCGAATGCTTGTTTAAATAATAGATAATCAGCAAGTTTTTGTGTAACTAAAGGGTATTTATCAAAATGCTTTATTATTATTGCAATATCCTGGATACTACCCACTTTATAAGATACATCACCACGATTATCCTCAGATATTATACCCACGCCACCAAAATGATCTTTAATCATTTCTAATAATCTGCGATCTTTTCGATGTAACATTATTCCAAAATAAAGTTTTACTATGTAACCGAATTTTCTCCCAAGCGGAGCTGCACCTTTTGCAAAATACACACCGAAAGTTGCTTCTCCATCTGCAAAACCAGTCACAAAATAAGGGTGGAGGGAAGTTTGTTGTGGAGTAACACCAACAACACTAGCTTGCAATGGTAAGCTTACAAATGGGTACGGTGTAGGGGGTGAGTCCAATGCTCACACCAAGGAAGTATAGACTCTATTTATATTTAATAGTAAACGTAAAAGAACGTAGCCAAAAGATAAAATAAGAATAGGAAAAATAAGAATAGGAAATGTTGAAAGAATATTATTGTTTTTCATGGTTATATTTTTTTTATACTAATAAGCCAAGTCAAGTCTTTTATTTGCCTCACCCTGGACCCATACGCCATCAAGGATGTAAATACGGCCCCGGCATCTTCAGCTACCGGTGGTTGAGACAGAGAACCTCCTTGTTATTTATTATATTAACAATAATTAAATACATAGGTAGACACACAATACCTCGTAAGAATTATCTACTATTATAAATTTTTAGCCCCGAAGGCTTACTTATAGTAGTAAAAGTTCTTCGCATAAGAATCTGTAATAATCCTAAACTGTTTGTTAAAGTAGGAAGAATACTTAATTTGTGTGGAACCCCCAGACGGATAAAGGTTGTTTATGTGTTACCAATTAGTAACGACTTAATACAACCCCCCCCTGACAAAAGCTCCAAACCGTTAGGATTGTAAAGGTAAGTTTACGAATGGGTGCGGTTTTGGAGGTGAGTTTAGTGCTCACTCTAATGAAGTATAAGCTCTATTTAACAATGATTGTAATAAATCGTAGAAGAATTGTGGGGCTAATCAAGGATTTCTTGCTACAGCTTTACCGTAAACTAATTGATCGTATACGATATATAAGAATAAAGCTGTGGCTATTACAGAGATAATAGAACCGAAACTAGAAATTAAGTTTCATCCAGCAAAAGCGTCAGGGTAATCTGAGATTCTACGAGCTGGCTTTCTGGTGAGGCTAACGTTCACGGAGAACGACTACTCCTCACAAACACTTTCACGACAATTTGCATTTAAGGGCGCATCGCTTTCCCTTCCTCCCAATTTCGCTATATCCCATCTGTACCCTAAGGCCAATGGGCCCTGCTCAGAGACCAATTACGGTGGCAGCTGGTAAGGCAGCTCACCCAGTGCAAATCTTCCTCCTTTCAATGTTGATAGGGCCATTCACCCGTATTGCTGGATCTATGGCCAAATACTTAAACCATAGACCGCGATCTCTATCCCTTATTGACTCCATACTTTATCATATCCCCAGGCGAAGATATGACCTGTTCAAGATCATTTCGGAGAAGAACTAACCGCATAACGCCTTCTTTCGTCGGCTCTTGGAGTACACCTTAACCTTTTCAGTACTTCCCATACATCGACACTGCAATCATACTGAGAAGGGACAACCATCTACTCTCTGCTCTTTTACTACCCAATGTTCAGGTAATTTTAGATCCGCGAAGATCCATTTCGTCTCTCGACGATCCTTCCCTAACTTTCGTACACGGGAGAGGATCCCTATCCAGCGTTTTCGTCAGGACGCTGACTTCGGAAATCCATACGCTTATTACTCTACCCGTCTGATTAGGATCGGCCACAGGTTGGGTTTCCCACATCCTGCTTAGTACGCATGGCTTTAGGAATTGCCCGGAATTTGGCTGTGAATTACTATGCCTGGAATGGACCTTGTTCAAGGGCCCTTTGGCATTCCTTGTAGACCTAAGAAGTGTTGTGGGAAGAATGTCGTGTTAACTCCAATGAATAAAATTCAGAAATGTACTTTAGACAGTAGTCTATTGTAATCTAAACCTAGTATTTTAGGAGTGTCTCTCGGTTCCATAAAGGTTTTATTCCTTAGGCTCCCTACTATATATTAAGCCTCCACGAGCCTCTCCATCCTCAAGCCGTTTATAGAGAGTTCCGTACCCTATTTTAAAGGTCTTTAAACACTCTCCTGTAGAATAAGTACCTTCCAATGAACCATCTGAAGCGTTGTAAACATACACCAATTTTCGCAATTTGGTTAATGTTTCTTCAGATTTAGGTTTCCCATACATTGGATTATGGGCTCCTGATTTATCACGAGTCTGCATAGCCAAGAACTCAGGGGATTTAGTTTTACCGTACATCGGGTTCTTTTCACCCAATTTAGCTTCCCTTATCTTTTGGATAGACCTTCCTGTATTCATCCCTGCCTTGATCTTACGAATTGCCTCGAGGCCTTCTTCAGTTAAATGACCTTTGGCATAAACTATTTCTACAGCTTTTTTGAAATCTGCATAGTCTAATGCCTTTACACCCTCAATGCAATATTTATCAAAAAAGGGGATAACCTTAGTGCAAATGTCTAAAATACTAGACACAACATAATTACAGTCTCCCCTAGTTGCTTGAACAAAACGCCCACAACCCAAGTAAGGAATTATTCTTTTCAATAATTCCATATCACGGGGATGCTGAGTAATTTGAACTCTTACTTGGACATTGAAACCGGTTCTAGTTTCAGCTTTATAAATGTATACAGATAGGCATCCTTCCGCACTCACAAACCCTGCTAATCAATAAGGGTCTGGGATTTGTGCATCTTTAATCACGGGTTTTTCGTACGGGTTCACACCAGGAAATAATGCTTTAAAAGCATCACTAGAACCCGTATTTATAGAAGCTCTTATAGCTATTAATTTTGTAAAACCTTCAATAGTTAAATGATCCTTGTTTTGGATTATAAGAAAAGCTTGTTTGAATAAAAGATAATCCGCAAGTTTTTGTGTAACTAAAGGGTATTTATCAAAATGCTTTATTATTGTTGCAATATCCTCGGTTCTAACCACTTTATAAGCTACTTCACGATCATTCTCAAATATTGTACCCACATTAAAATAATTTTTAACTCTTTCTAATAACCTACGATCTTTTCGATGTAGAGTTATTCCAAAATAAAGTCTTACTATGTAACCGAACTTTCTACCTTCAGCTTTTGTAAAATACACACCGAAAGTTGCTTCTCCATCGGCAAAACCAGTCACAAAATAAGGGAACCCATCGGGGGAAGTTTGTTGGGGAGTAACATCAACAACACTAGATTGCAATGGTAAGCTTACAAATGAGTACGGTGTAGGAGGTGAGTCCGATATTCACTCCCACAAGGTAGTATAAATTCTATTTATATTTAATAGTAAACATAAAAGAAAGTAGCCATAAGATAAAATAAGAATAGGAAGAATAAGAATAGGAAATGTTGAAAGAATGTTATTGTTTTTCATTGATTTTATTTTATTTTAATACTAATAAGCCAAGTCAAGTCTTTCGCTTGCCTCACCCTGGACCCGTATGACATCGAGGATGTAAATACGGTCCCGGCATCTTCAGCTACCGTCGGTTGAGACAAAGAACCTCCTTGTTGTTTATTATGTTAATAATAATTAAATACATAGGTAGATACACAATACCTCGTAAGAATTATCTACTACTATAAGTTTTTAGCCCTAAAGGCTTACTTATAGTAGAAAAAGTTCTTGGTAAAAATTCCTGCCATACCTCGCCTGTTTGTTTAAGTAGGGAGAATACTTTATTGTAGCCACGGTGGAGACGGATAAAGGTTGATTATGTGTTACCGGGCAGTAACGACTTAATGCAACCCCCCCCACTAAGCCCCAAACCGTTAAGATTGTAAAGGTAAGTTTACGAATGGGTGCGGTTTGGGTGGTGAGTTTAATGCTCACTCCAATGAAGTATAAGCTCTGTTTAATAGTGTACGTAATAAATCAGAGAAGAATAATGGATTTACTCAAGGATTTCTAGCTACAGCTTTTCCATATACTAATTGGTCGTATACAATATATAAGAATAAACCAGTAGCTACTACTGAGATAATAGAACCAAAACTAGAGATCAAGTTTCAACCCGCGAAAGCATCAGGGTAGTCTGATATACGCCTTGGCATCCCCTGGAGTCCTAAGAAGTGTTGTGGGAAGAATGTAGTATTAACTCCGATAAATAAAATTCAGAAATGTACTTTAGATAATAATCTGTTATAATCTAAACCTAGTATTTTCGGTGTAAAGTAATATCACCCCGCGAAAAGTGCAAATACTGCACCCATTGATAATACATAATGGAAATGTGCCACCACGTAATAAGTCTTGATAGTAGCACATGATTTTCTTACAACTTGGGTTACCCCAAGGGTCGGACTATAACTTATCTACTAGTTTAACTTAATAAACTTTCGACTGCCACGTTTAGTCTCTACGGATCCTACTTATTAGTCTTAAGAATAGTGTCACAACTCTTAAACTAATTTTGGTTTCCACGGTATTATCTTACACTTTTATTCATTTTCCGCTTTAAAAAACATATAAGATTTTACCGTTAGCAATATATATATATAATAATAGGTTATATATATATATTACCGAAAAAGATGTAAGCTTTTTCATGGTGGCAAGACAACATGACACTTATTTAAAACTTTGACTGAATTTTTGGAATGACTCTGCTTTTTCCCCTAACAGAGGATAGTTATTAAAGTGATTTATAAATTTTTTTATCAAGCGGAGCTGCTCTTTTTTATATATTTCTAGAGAATAAAAATTACGATGGGGATTTCTAACTGTATTAGTCGTTCCTAAGAATTGTTTTATTGCATTCATTAAATAAAGATCATCATTTTGACCTATAGAGAATGAATGATTATTACTTTTTCTAATTGAAAAACAACCTTCAGCTTCTACGAATCCTGAGAGTCATCCCTTGAAGTAATTAGGTAAGACGAAAGAATTTCTTTCAAGCCCGAATGGATCGGAATTAAGGATAACTGATTGATTTATATACTTAGAATTTCTATTTGATAAGTACGAATCTACTGAGTTTTCCAATAGACATCTTTTTAAAAATTCAAGTTGACATATTTTTTTTGAAGTTAAGGGAGGATAAGTATCAAAGATTCCAATAATTTTTTTTACTTACCCCCTGGGTGAGGAGGGTTTTCTTTATCATTAACTACCCAAATTACGTCTTTACCTTTTCCAGTTATTCTTACACTACCCCCAATTACTTTGGCAATTTTTATTAACATCTTGTAGTTTGATGTAGTATTGGATAATTTAATAACAAGCCTATGTTGCAATGACTGACATCGTCAATGATTAACTTGAATACTACCATCTCCATCCATTAAACCCACCCAAAACGTTTTTGGCAGGAAATATTCATCATCACTTACTTTACTATCGTCATTCTTTTCAATAAGAGGAAACAACAAGGCTATCGTATTACAAAAACCAATCAAGGCCGTATCATGGAAAGCGATGTCTAAAGATGCGTTCGCTAAAACTACACCACTCACAAAGGATCTTATAAAAATCACTAACGCATAAAAGCGTCTAAACCTCGGACTCAAAAACTATTAATCTCTAAAGGCCTCATAGCTGAAGAGATACCCTTTATATGGTTTGTTTAGTAACGCATATTTTTTTTATAACAAGCGAAGCTGCTCCAGTTGGGCTAATATTTAATTCTCTTTGAGCGTGCATTACACCATCATGTCTTTGTATAAATGCCCTATTTGTTTCATCTTTTAATATCTGTACTTTATCTGCCTTTAAATTACTATATACTTTTACAGGCTTTAGTTCTTTTTCAACTTTAGACAGTACCGATAAACAGGGAGAAGCTAATGCAAGTTCAATGGTGTAATCACTACCCTTTGGGGAGGCGGAGCCTGCAAAAAAAAAATAAGAATTCTTATTCTTTTGGACTATACATTGTTATTTAGCTTAAACTAATAACGGCTATTCATAGTCTCTGAGGACCCCCACTCTCGCAATTCGATTGTATCTACGATTTGGTCCTGCTAATTGCTCAAAACTAAGCATTGTTACTACATATAGAAGCCCTCTATATTAATAGTATCTTAGTTATTAGAGGTTTCTAGCATTTATTAGCCTTTTCAAGAGAGCTAAGTGGTGTTTTAAACCCTCCAATAGTAAACATAAATATGAATCCTAATGAGAATAACATAGGTGTAGTGAATTGTAATGAACCTCCGTAACATGTAGCTAATCAAGAGAAGATTTTAATACCTGTAGGCACGGCAATAATTAAAGTAGCAGCAGTGAAATATGCTCTTGTCATACAAACGCATTATATATTTTTTTATATAGCACCCGTGCTATCAACTATCAGAATAGTTACATCAACGGGAATAAGTCACCTTTTTATGCCCCAATAAGATATACTTAAATAAATGCCAACCAGGTGCTCCACAACCCTGTATTGGACTCTTCGGAGAAGTGATACTTCCGGACCCCTTGGAGGCCCCTAAAGAGTGGGCTTTCGATATAGGCAAAATTGTATACTTTATGTGTAAACAATAAAAGATTTAACTAATATTTGTGTGGACTCTATCTTCATCCAATAAGATACTTTATTGGAGTTGGGCGTTTTAGTCTCTGAGGTTACCCAAAAGTATGTAAGAAGGGGCCCTTTCATACTTTTGGAATAGTATGTCTGAGAAGTGTATTTTCCACCGAAGGCAGCCACTCTTAAGAGCGCGTTTGGGGCCCACAAAATTCCCAACAGGGGTGGCAATACTGGTTTGTCTTCGACCCCAGTTGGGGTCCTAATTTATGTAAGAAGGGTTACATAAATTATGCGCTCTTTGGGTGCTTATTTAAGGTGAGGCAGTATGAATACACAACCCTCCGGGTGTGTTGAGAATCTAGGTAACCTGCTGATTGCTCTTTCCGCAACCCTGTGGGTGCTTCCCCCCATAACATAACTTGATTATCAGCCCTATTGGCAGTGTGTGTGTGTGTTTTTTTTTTACATAACGGAGTCCCTTCTAGGTACGTGTGTGCAAAAAATTGGTCCCCCTTGAATACACAACCCTCCGGGTGCCGGAGGGTTGTGTCACCCATACTTGTGGATACATCCTTAGGGGCAGGTTCCCTACCCCCATACCTAGCGGAGCGTACCATTTTGTAGCAGAGCAGAGCAGAGCAGAGCAGAGCAGAGCAGAGCAGAGCAGAGCAGAGCAGAGCAGAGCAGAGCAGCTTTTGTTAACCCTGCTCTATTGAATTCAATCCTTACATTTAATTAGGGACTCCTCCGGTGCGAGAAGAGCGGCTCCGAAGAGCTTGAGCTTCGCTACCCACAAAGCACTCTTTGTATCCGAAGAGTGGCGATTGATGTACTGCGGTGCCCTATTCGCCACCTTTGACTAAGTATGTATCATTAGGGAGGCTCTAACATACTTACGGGCCCTTTCAGTGGGAAATTTATGGACAAAAGGACAATATACTGGGTTAGGGGGACCCAGCTTTTTTTTGCTTGACCCGGACAGGGCACATTTCATTACGGGAACTCACCCCATAAAATGTCGCTCTACTCCGAAGAGTGGTTATTGAGGTAATGAAATGTTTTTATATGTACACTAACCGAAGTTATCGTTATGTTATGGGGAGACAGCTTGGATTTTTCCGAACAGTCGGCGCGCGCCACATAGGCGCGTCGCTGACCCCCCTTACCAATAGAGTAAAACCAAATGCCCCACTTACATTTAATTAGGAACACCCCTTTCCTTTCCCTTCGGGAGACACTTCTCAGCCCTATTGGCAACTCTTCGGAGAAGCAGTTGGGAATCTTCTAAGTATGTAAGGAGGGGTAGGCTTCGCCTGCCAATATTGAGGACCCTTATTAAATGAAATTATGCACACAAAACCACTTTGTTTTGAGGCCAATTGGGCCTAAGCAAAAAACCCCTTCGGTGTCCCCCCCCTACACCCCCCCTCCCTTCGGGATTGTGCAAGTATGTATGAGGGGGACCGTTTATTCCACCCCTTTCAGTGGGATTTCAATAATACAATTATTTTTAGGCAATCCTTTGTGAACACAAACTCCACCGAAGGGTGTCCTCACCCCTGTTGGGTGCGGCGCTATCTTTCGAGTGCAATAAAAATGCCGTCGCTTGTTCCAATACTGGATACATTTCCGATGGGAGTGATACTTGCGTAAGGTCAAGCTCCCCAATGAAATGCTTCACAATCCCGTAGGAGGGGGGGAGAGCCCTAATTAAATGTAAGGTGGGGGCAGGAATTTTTGCCCGTAAGAATGTATGGGGGCCCTTGCAAAATCCTTCGGTGGGCCTTCCAATGGTGCTAAAAACATTCTTACCTGACAAGAGCTATACATTCTTAGGCCCCACTAAGAAGCGCTCTTTGGGGGGAGAGCGCCCTGAGCTTTTGGGAATCATTGCGGAAAAGTAAGAATGTATGCGGGGAGTAAATCTTCATATTGGCAATATTGGTAATGGGAATATGATAGATGCCCAAAAGTATGTAAGCAAGCAAGCAAGCTAAATTCTAATTGAATATTGGGAGTCTTACAACTGAGTGGACCAAGTAAATATTAGAGATTTCCAGCATACAGCCCAATAATTGGAAATAATTTGCACCTTTATGCAAAGAATCTTGTCCCCCACTAAGCAAATCTTGTTGTTGAAGCATTTGTGGGGGGGACAAAGAGTGCTCTAGGCCCCCTCTTCGGAATACATTCTTAGGACAGGGCAGGAAATTTACCAATACCCAATAACAGGGTTCAATAGAAGGAACTCTATATTTTTAGCAGGCCAGGCCTACCCTGTTGGGGTAGGCCCTATTGGCCTGCAATTGGGCAAGCTATTCAGGTAAGTATGTAAAAAATCCTCAAAGCAGTATTTGCGCTCCGCCCATTGGGTCCATAACGGAGTGTGTGCCCAATAGCGGAGTAATAAAAGCAGCTTCGCTTGCCCCACTAAAGAAGAGTAGCGGATTTTTTAAGTTAGGGTAGGGATAGCGAAGCTGCTGCTCCTAAGAATGTATTCCAGGATTGCCTGAGCTCCGCGGAGTGGTGTGTGCCCCTAATTTATGTAAACAAGGACAGCGGAGCTCCGCTTGTGTGTGAAGCTCCCAAAGCTGCACGAGACCCTCCCTAATGATACATTCTTAGTCAAAGGTGGTCATACATACTTAGCAATGTAGGGGATAGGGATCCCCCTCCCTGGGAAAGCGAAGCTGCTCCCTGGGATAGCGAAGCTGCCTGTCAAGCTGATTTTAGGGGGTAGCGAGAAGAGCCTGAACACAGGTTAGTGAATAATTATTCCAAGACACAAGAGTTAAATGACTACTTCAATTTGTAATTAGGTCGAATATAAATTATTTAAGTAATTCACTAATAGATTTTCCAAGTGATTTTATTTTTAACAATCCTTTTATTTTTAAATATTCTTTTCTTTGAACAATTCTATAGGTTTTTCTCCATTTAAAGAAAGCTAAATGTTTAGATGAATTTAAGTTAAATTTATCAAAATACTCTATTACTTTAAGATTTTCCCCATAAGTAGACAATTCTAATAAATAATTATCCAATAGTGGAGATTTATAATGGTAAAGAGAACCTCCAAATTCAGATTTTACTTTTTGTAAGACAGTTGGATCCTTTTGACCTAAAACAAATCTTAATCTAACACTAAATCCAATTTTACTTTTTTTCCAAGAAGAAGATTGTAGCTTGTCCGCTACTCAAGTGGGAAACAATTCTTTAGGTGTAGAAATACCAAAATAACCATCCAAATCTGTAAATCCGGCTAAATAATGATTTGTCATAAGACTAAAATTAGCTGGAGGTAAAATGAGACCCTTCCAATGGTTTTGTGTGCACCTCCCACAATGTTGGGGCAATCAATTTTGAGCTTCCAAACAAAAACCCTTCGGTTTGTGTTCTAGCAAAGCTGCTCCCGCAAGAATGTAATTGCAATCCTTACATAAATTAGCCTTTGTTTCACAGGTTAGTGAAAACTTTTTAAATTGTTTGTCAAGACCTAAGATAATTCCCATAGGACCAGCTTGGCTAGTCCCCAACTTTAGTGGGGGCAACTGGGTTTGTTTGAGAAATTTCTCTGCGTAATCATATCTTAATAATTGATTAATTTTCAAATATGTTAAAAATTTTCCATTTACCAAATCTAATACGTATTTGAATCCTGCTCTATGTCTTAAAACATATTTACAAGCTCTCTTTTCTCTTATATAATAAACAGAACCATAACCAATCCTTTTCTTGATATAATAGGCTAAAGTTACATCTTTTTCAAAAAAGAGGATTTCTAATAATTGATTACCGAAATAACCACCTCCTTCGATCAATCCGGCTAAATAATAACCAAACTCGTCTTCACCTTTTGGTTTTTCATGTTTTTTCAGGTGATCTGAGATTTGCTCAATTTCACCTGGGGTCGGCAATTGGAGATCTTCAAGTAAACCACTCCCTCCGGGACAAGATGAAGTATAGTTATTTAGCAATTCGACGTACGCACTTTTTTTCCATTGGAAGTGTATTGACCCAGAGGGTCACTCTAATTTATGTACAGCGGAGCTTCCCACAAATTGGAAGGGCTTACATAAATTAGGGATTTCCCATTGGGAGTCGTAGCCTCCCTTCGGGATTGTTAATGAAATGTCGTTGGGTACTATTAAATTGTTTGTCCTCCTTGATTGAAAATAATGTGCTTGAGGGGTGTTATGCGACGTCTCAGGATACTTGGCTTCTAGATCCGTAATTGTAAGAAAATTCTGTGCTCTGCTAAGGAGGGTTTTAGACCCTCCGGTGCTGCGGAGCTTCTGCTCAATATTGAGGCAATTATCCTGGACATTGCCATTTTTAGCAAACTTGACTCAATAATTTTTTATACCTAAAACCAAATGTGCAAGATTATTCATTATAGACTGAGTATCAACCTAGTGGAAAACAACGGCTTACCGTCATTCCCACCATGGACTATCTCTTAACCTTGTATACTTGCCGGAGAATTATCCTCCCTTCGAAGATATTGCAACCACTTCGTGATGAGATGACGGTTGACAATAAAAACAAATAAACATAAGGTTTTCCCATGTAGTCTCTGGGGTTCCTTTTACGTTACCTGCAGATTGTATAATATTTAGTGATTTTTACGTGCGGTATTAATAGACATCGTACACTAATTTTTAAATACTTTCTTGCATATAGGGAAATTTATTATACATCGTATTTATACGATGCACGACGTTGTGTATTTTTGCTAGATTCCCAATTTGTATGTCATTGTTTCATGCATGTAGGGTAATACGAGATCTCTTACTGTTTGGACTGATTTAGCTAAGATGTAAATACGGTAATTACCGTTGGATTTATGTATTGAACATCTAATGCCGTATGTCTCAGTTAAATAACTTGCAAGTCTTTTAATATCTGTAAGCATAAAACTATCTGTACATCGCCTTTAGGTAAAGGTTAGTAAGACAATTTTATTTTTGGTTTAAGTTTAACTTTATTTTTTTTTAGATTCAAGTTCAGTCAAACCTCGCTTTCTGTTCATTCCAGCTTTAATTTGCCGGATTTGATCTAATCCTTCCTTTGTAAGATGGGCTTTGTTTTTCATTAACTCCGCTATTTTAACAAAATCCGCGTAATCCAATCTTTTAGTACCTTGTAATGGGTACTTATTAAATAATGGAATTAGCTTGTCTGTTATATCCGTTAATTTAGTTACAACAAAATAAACTGCAAATTTGTCATAATCTATCTGTAAAGTTCCGCATTTTAATTTTTGTATAAAACTATTCATTAGTCCAGTATCACGTAAATGTTGGGTTAATGTAAATCTTAATGATACTTTGTTAGTATCATCTCTGATCTGTACTAAAAAACTACCATCTCCTTCTGTGAACCCGACTAGTCAACTAAAATCCAAAATTTGGTTAACTTCAATATTGGCAGGCGAAGCCTACTATCTAATGGTACGATACCAGGCAAATATTTTTTTAATACTTCAGTTAAACCGTTATTCAGGGATGCTTTAATACTCATAATTTTCCACCGGAGGGAAACCTTCCATTTTTAGATGCAGGCGGAGCCTCTTTTTTATTCATTAATTCCAAAACTAATTTTAAAAGTTCAAAGTCGGCTCGTTTTTGAGTTAATAGAGGATAATTACTAAAATGCGGAATAATTACATTAATTAAATCTTCTTTACTATTCACAGAATAAAGACAAGATCCAGTTCTTTTGTTCGTTCTAACAGTACCTACACCTAAAGAAGACTTTATTCGATACAATAAAGCTGTATCTCTTCCATGTAAATGTATTGAAAAACTTGGCTCGACTACTCAGCCGACCTTGTAATCGCTTTTTTTACGGACAGGGGCAAACCGTAAAGCATCCCTCCGCGTCACAGAAACCTGTAATAAAATTAGGCAGGCTCAAGCGAAGCTTTAGCCTACTAAATTCATCATATAATTTTTTTTGGGCAGGCGAAGCCTACCCAAGGGAAGTCTTTTTTGACTCCAAATATCAACTAGAAAACTCCCTCCGGTTAAAAAGCAATTGGTACACCTTTGAACTAGACTGATAATTACACACAGGTTTATCCTATGTAAACGATAATTATTAAACGATCAAAGGACTCCGGGGCAATTACTCCGATTAATAGTTTGTATGCCTGCGTATTAAGATAATTAAACAACTAGGCTAAGCTTAATTATAATATGCGTTAAGTGCTTCTATACACAGGGATTGATTGAACCACTATTCCGCCATAGTTCGGTGTGTTATCAATTACTCTAGAAAAACTTTTCATTACTTATAAAATTACCTGAATCTTGAATTATTCGTCGGCACTACCCAAAACCAAGCTTCTTACAGGTTCAAGTTACACCATATTAAAATATTATTTATAAAAGTGACATAGGTATTAGATGGCTACACATTTCCAAAAATACGTTTACCGTATAGTCTTAATTCGGGGACGGCCCCCCCCCCCGGTCCTCGACAAGTTCCACGAGATCCATCTTGCATGATTAGATGAGCAAGGGCGAGTGGAGTTAGTAAGGATAAATCTGTTGGGATTCTTTTAACTCCGTTTAGGTAGAAAATATTATAAAATTCTGTCAGCATAGGCATAGATTTAGATCAAAAACTAAGAGATATATATGTTTTCAATGTTCTTTTATCTACATACGCATACTCTCTGTATTTAGTAGAACATATCATAAATAAAGCATTACACACAGAAATAAAGTAGTCTTTATGCCCTTCAGATTGCGTAAAACCAAATCTGGCATTAATGCCTCTAGGTGGCAACTCCAGCTGACCATCACCTAATAAAGAACCAAATAAAATTTCCTTAGTCCGATTGAGGTCGGACCCAGTTCCTTTAGAAGAAAAATAGGCTACCCCTACTCCCAATCGTTTTGCTACACAATACAGTTGAGAAAAAAGAATAAAAAATAACTGCTCATCTAAACCAACAGTGTACATATGGTGAGATCAAACAACAAAACCTAAAACACCAATAGACATCATTGCATAACAACATTTTGTGATAAACGCTGCGTTGTATATATATATTTATACAAAGCCTTGGGAGCTGCACACAAAAGTTGGACTATTTATTACAATACAATATTTGTATTGTCTCCACGTATAGTCTCTGAGGATACCTACCGGTACATTATATAAAACAAAAAGAATACTCAAGTTAAAATATAACATAAGTTATAATTAGAAGGTTTCCAGCTGATTGCTCATTGTTACAGCCTTAGCTTTGTCACATGGCAATAGGCCCAAGTATCTAAGGTATTAGAGATTCCAGCTTACAGTGGAGTTACACATAGACTTGTCTATGTGGGCCTACCTTTGACCATTCCTAAGTACTCTTCAATTTTAAGAAGATGGACCATCTCTTTGTCAACTAAGAAATATCCTCTATTACTAACTAAACTATTGACAATCACAAGCTCTATTTTTTTACTACCTCATTCCATTTTACTTGAAAATTTTTTCAGACTTTACCTAATACTGAATTAGGTGTTGCAGCATGAGCATGTAGTCTTCTAAGTTCATAAAATTTTTCCACCTTATTTAATCTTACTCGTTTTTCAGATCTAGAAGGATTAACGCTAAAATAATTATTGACTAAGGATAAAATATCATCTTTTTTGAATACAGTGTATTTAAATGCCCCTTGTTTAACCATAACATAAATAGTACCCCCATATAGTTCAACTAAAGCATCCAATAGGAATCTATTTTTCTGACTTACAGTGATAAATAATTGACCTGATAATTCGTTCATATAGATACTTCCATCAGAGTCGAAAAATCCTGCAAATCAACCGCTATTGAAAGTTAAAGGTTGAGGATCGATTAAGTTTATACCATATTTATCGCATATTTTTGCTAGCTGAAGTATTCTGACAGGATTACGAATCAAGCCGTTAACCGCGTTAATCAGATTTAATATACCTGCTTTATGGTGTAATCTATATCTTAAATGATTGACACCTGCACGTAGTTTTACTGAGCCACCAAATTTATCTTTAATTTGATATAGACAATGTTTATCTCTTAATTCCATAACTATTTCTAGACTAGCGTATCCTTGCTTTGATAGTTGAAAACAACCCTCTCCGTCAATTAGTCCTGCTAATCATTCGTTAAACTTCTTATTTTCGGCAGAATCACCGTTAGCTTTAGGACTACCGTTATTACTATTAGTTGTGTCCTCAATTGTCGCCAATTGGCTATCACTGTCAGTCATCATAGTATATAACGAGTATAAGACATGACTGCGTGTAATTAATAATAAACAAGTTGACAACGAGCGTATGGCCTCTGAAATTCCTACTAACATGCATAACCCGAAGTTTATTATTTCGGATTTGAAGTTTTCACTTCGTGCTTTGGTTATCTGCGGATTGTTCAATACTACAAAATTTGTTACTAGAAAGGAATATATAATATTACTTACATTCTTAGTATTCTGTAATAGCAAATTGATATCTCAATTTTTGAATTTCCTGCATATAGTTCGTTGCGTGTATTGGATTAAACCAATTCAAGGGCCACTTTGACCGAATATACTTTTATTTGAATTAGCAGCAACTACAGTACTTATTATACCAAAACCTGGGATAATTAATATATAACAATAATTTTGATTAATCGAATAGTTAATATTGATAAGAATAAAAATCTATTCCAATTAATTCTCAAGAACTTAACATCCTTGTTAGGACTTGATCTTAAACCGTTGGAGTATCACTCAATCTATTCATTGTATTTTTTAATTTAATAATTCTTTCAATCCCTTCCTTACTTAAATGCAGGCGGAGCCTCTTTATTTTGAATTATTAAATATGCTTTTCCACCTGGAGCCGGAAGGGGCTCCATTTTAAATAATTAGTATGTTTACTAGATAGTAAATGAAAGTAATCAAAATAATTTATAACCTTTTATTGTGCAGCCTTGGGAGCTTCCAAAACTAGTTGACCCGTAGTAGTATGTGTCTTGAGTTTTTCTATACCCTATATTGCACCTAGAGAATCTCTAATTAATATTAAAACACTATCTTTCTTTTGATCTATTTGGAAATTTAATCGTACGACCCCCCCCCCCTGTGCCCCCCCCCCCCAACCTTTCAGGTTTATTGTTTATTTTATTTTTACGATTAAGTACTTTAATCTGAAAACTAGCATCAGCATCAGAGAAACCAGCTAATCAATGGTTTTTTAGCAGGCCGGGCCTACCCTATCTAAGTTTAATTTTAAGCTAATTTCTTTTCTAAATTCAGCAAAATTTTCATGATTCAATATATTATTAGTTATTTGATTAAATTTATTTTCTGTTCTAAGTTTCCCATTTATTAAACTAATTACTTTTTCCAAACCTTTTCTCAAGCTATAATTAGAAGAAAAGCATTTTTATCCTTAACTTTACGAACACTCAAAAAGAAGGTCCAATCGTTCTTTTATGTAATAAGCTAAGGAAGCATCTAATGAATGAAATACAATGACTAATTGTTGTTTACTACTAAAATGTCCATCACCGTCTATTAAACCTGCTAAATAATGTCCTAATTGATCATCATTAACTGGCCTTAAGTGAGTAGGTACATGTACAGAAATAGGTTTAACATTTTCTGTAACTATTACGGTTTCGTTGTGTAAAGCCTCGGAAGTTACAATTTCATTTCCCCCTACCTTCTCGGCAATAAGGTACAAAAATTCAATATATTTTGTAAACAATATATTAGACAGGTATATAAAATTATAACCTGCTGATTTACTTCATCGTTTTAACCTTTTTACTATGTCATTTAAGAGGGAGTATTTAAAACTAGATATAGAAGTAGTTCCAGCAAATAACAACGTTAAGAGGCCTATATATTTGACCTCTGGATGCTCTCAAAGACTCTAGGCCCCCCACAATTCCTTCGGGTAACGAAGTGTACCATTGAAAAAAATAGGGCCCTGGATGTACCCTACGAACTAAATAATTAACGTGGAACTAGGAGGGAACCTTTAAAAACTTTAAGTGGACTATATCTTCACCACTTTGTATAATTAACCCCATTTATGATTAAATTTAACCCAAGCTTTATGTAATGCTGTACCTTCTGGTGCTTTGTGGGCTTTAAGACCCACAAGACGATAATATTCCTTAACCAGAAATAAACGATTACGTTTAATAGATTGGGGCGGACATACCTTTATGTATTCTAGGAAGGCTGCGAATTTTTCTTCTGATTGTATACTTCATTTATAGGAACCTTTTTGTGGGACCCCCCCCGTTTTATCAAAGTAAATATTACCACCAAAATAAGTCATAAAATGAACAACATCAACATACAATTTGTTAGTTACACTTAGAGTTAACTGAGGGTTATCAATATCACCCTTAAAATAATAACCAATAGTACCATCAGCATCAAAGAAACCTGCAAACCAAGCATGTTTGTTGTGTAAAGTATCAGGAGTTAATAGTTGCACGCCTAGTACAGCACATACACGGCTGAGTCCTTCTAATCGACCACTATGACGAATGTATCCATTTACACGGTTAACCAAATCAAGCATACCCGCTTGATTGTGTAAACGCCAACGAATAGCTTGTACTCCCGTACGAGGGTTAATAGAACCCCCTAATTTGTTCTGGATAATACGTAGAATACGTTCATCAGCTACAGCTACGGTAATTTCACAACTAGTGTATCCTGCTTTGCTAACCAGGAAACTACCGTCTCCGTCGATAAGACCTGCTAATCATTGATTAAATCGAGTTTCTTTTACACCAAAGGGTGTTGCGCGTGTAGTCTCTGAGGTTCCTACTAGAGAAGAAGAATAACTTCTTCCATTGGTTACCGGCTGATTTCACTTACGGATTCGTAAGACTTTAACCAATACGGCTAGGACTAGTCCTAGACTTACACTATTAGTACCCACGAACCCTAGGAGGTTCCAGCATATAGCGCAAGTTAATTTTAGAATTTTTCCAAAATTAGGCCATACCTGACCAAAGAATCCATTTCTCCAAATTTGACTTAAAGTAATAATACTGTCTCGTATCAAATCCAGGTACTACCATACAAGAATTTTTCTCAATGGTAGGCTTGTGCCCATCACTAACATATATCAGGATGGTGGAGAAACCGACTGTACATTAAGCAGCATTTCAGCCACCCACCAGTGAACCAGTCTGTAGCGATTGCTTAGACAACCGACGGTCTTTAATTGAGAAAATCATTGACCGTAACACTAGTGTAGCTAAGTAATTTTCCTCAATTACCCATTACTTTCGAGTAATGCTTATCCTAACTAACTTTTCCTTCCAATCACAAATTGTGAAAGAGTTTATAAGATATCCTTATTTTGTCTCTGTATAAACCTAAGAGTTGCAAGCAGAAATAGATAAGAGCTAGGGTTATGGTATACTTCAGTATTCGTTATTAATGGTCTTTTAAAACTTATAACACTTGCCTTAATAACTTCATAACTTATCTTATTTATACGTTAAACCACACCCTTTGTTCCAAAAATGATTTATTATTTTTCTCTCTTGATGCGTAGTCCCAAGCTGAGACGGAGCCTAATCAATCGCCATGAGGCATACACATGCTCCGATTCGATGACCTATTTTGTTTTATTTGTTGGATTTGTTTATAATAGACGCTTTTTCTTTTAAAACTACTCTAAGTTCAGGATCTAAATGTTCTTTATTTTGTAGTCTAGTGTATAGTTGTTTCCATAGTGCATAACTTACAGCTTTTTTAGAGTATAAATTAAACTCATCGAAATAGTTAAAGACATTAGAACAGGCCTTAAGACCATTAATTCTATATTCATACACGTTTTTTACAGAATGGGGCTCAACTCTCCCTCCTTTAAATAATGTGACTAGATGGTTTAAAATAGGAATATTAATTTCACCTTTTTGAGTTAATATAAATCTAAATCTAAACGCTCATGAGTTAGATAAAATAGAGACAGTAAAACAACCTTCCGAATCTGTAAATCCAGCTAATCAACTATTAGTCAGATCAGGTAAAATAGTAGAAGGGATAAAAGTAATTTGATTTAATTTTATCCTTCCTTTTGAACATCAGATATTAAAGCCGTCTATAAATTTTTCGAATGATTTTTGTCTACTAGGAAAAACCAAATTACCATTAAATAAATAAATAATCAGCTCAATTTCCAATTTACTTTGACAAACAAACCGACTAGTTGATTGAGATTGACTAATAACTTTACCAAAACCCAATGTTTCTTTAATAAATTCAAGCGTCTGTATGTCGCATTGAGATTGAGTTATTACAAAAGCCAAATCACCCCTCTTATTTACGATAAACGAACCATCTCCTTCTGTAAACCCTATAAGCCATGTTAAAAATTCTTTAGAAGGCAAGGGTCTATCACCTAAAAGGGCTTTATATTTAGTATAAAACTCTTGGAAATTAAATTTATTATTTGGAGTTATAGTTAAAGAAGTTAATCTACATCACAATCCTAGATTTGTTAGGTTTGATCCTAGTGCTAAAAAGAGAATAAATAACAGTTCACTACCTACCCCCATGGAACTGGGTAGGTTATGATAGAACAAGTGTTGGTATAAGATTGGATCACCACCACCAGCAGCTTCGAAGAATGAAGTGTTGAAGTTACGATCCGTGATAACCATCGTGATTGCCTATTAAGGTTATCTGGCACTACTTAAATATCTTATGTTACATAAATAGAGATACACCTAGTTAACGGGAATAGGTCTTTGACACCCTCGGATATTACACTAGTCCATATACTATTGAAGAGTGATGAGCCCATGAAAAGACAGTTCTACGGTTGTTCATATTTTCTTTAAGGGATTTCATTTTCTCATATTGTACAGGATCTTTGTGTAATTTGTTTATATAGATATTATTGGCTACCTCCCAGTCTTTAAAGTCCAAGTGTTTGGAACTTAATAGATGGTAAGTAGTTAAATAATCTATTAATATTTTATTACTAGTACGATTACTCGTGTTTATAATAAATTGGGTGTATTTTTCGGCTATGGTCCTTTCGTTTAACTTAACAGATAAAAATTCTGCTATCTTACTCATTATAGGAAGCAGGCTATCCCCGCTTATATCATAAGTCCGTTGCGGTAAATAATACTGAATACTTGGGTGTGTTGAAGGGTTATTAGAGAATCCTTTGACATTAAAGCTTCCATCAGCGTCTGTGAAACCTGCAAATCAGGCATTGCTATTTAAAGGGCTAGTATCTAAAGGAAGTTTGGGTATATTTGCCCCCTTAGCATTTAACCAGTCAATAAGTCTGTGTAGTGCATTTATTTTAGGTGTTCTAAATTTTCCATTTATCATGTTTACAATAAACACGACGGAATCTATGTTTTGAACCATTCATCTAGTCATATTTTTAGTTGTATGATCATAGACTTTTCCCCCAAATATAGATTGTAGTAATAATGCTGAAGGTTTGTCTTTAATTGCAAATACAACTTCAAAAGATGCCACTCTAAGTGAACCACTAGGGCCTCGAAGCCCTTTAGGTACATTTATTGCACCATCCCCTTCAATTAACCCTGCTAAATAGCTACACAGATTATCTGATATTTCAGTCGACCCTGAGGGTCCTCCCTTAATTAAATTCTTTACACCCCTTTTGGTTACGTAAATTGCATTATTACCACTTCGTGGGAGATCCGGTTGTAAGTATAAGGAATGTTTACCTATTCAACCCTGGAGCCCCTGATAACTTATTCCACATAGGAGTTCGATATTTAAGAAGATTGCCTAAATCTTGATCTACGAGACATAATCTCATGATAGTGTTACTATCTTAAAAACCTATTAGTATAACCCGCTGGGGAGACTAATAAGTTTAGAGTAGATACTCATGTACTCACGCACATGTTGGGACTATATCTTATTTATTTAAGTTGTAAAAGTTTTGTAAATGATCCCATACAAATACAGTTCTATTATCATTCATCTGAGATTTAATAAGTTTAACTTCGCAATGGTTTGATTTGTGATTCATTCTTCCTCAATGATAAGAGGATAATAATGTATTTGAACCATTATTAGAAGTAGCATAATTTCTACACGACTCCGTTCTAATAAATAGTTTTAAATCTTGTTTTATAGAGTTAATAGGGAAACAATGTATAAACAAAACAATACAGCAAATAAACTCTGGCGTATAGTCTCTGAAGAGCCCTAAAAAGTTCAAACTTAATAGGTTTCTTACTGATTGGGTGAAATCGAAATTTCACAGTTCCCGTCATATAGCCAAATTTAACGCCGGCACAATCTGCGATTTACCGGCTAATACAGGTAGAGATAATAATAATAAAACTGCTGTTATAAGTACAGCTCAACCGAATAATGCCAGTTTGTGTAATCTGATACCAGGACTTCTCATGTTTAATATAGTTGTGATGAAGTTTATTGCTCCTAATAAAGAACTAATTCCTGATAAGTGTAAACCGAAGATAGCTAAGTCTACACTAGCTCCACTGTGACTTTGTATTCCTGATAAAGGAGGATAAAGAGTTCAACCTGTTCCTGCTCCACCCTCTATACCACTTGCAAAAACAAATAATAATAAACTTGGAGGTAATAATCAGAAACTTATATTATTAAGTCTAGGGAAGGCCCAAACTTAGTTATCTGAAGTGGGGTTGCCCCACAGGTGTTTTCTCCGTGCTCTGTTCACTCCCCTCGCAGAATTATAAACATCATTGCTTTTGAGGGCCCTGCACACCAATCAGCCTGGAATAAAGGCCAATTCTAAGTTCCGACTGTACATTCGCGAGCATTTCAGCTCTACGTAGGTGAACCAGTCTGTAGCGATGTACTTAAGCCACCGACGGTCTTCAACTAGGGGGTCGTTAACCGTTTTCACCATGTCCGGCCGTTATATAGATTTTTGTAATTCTGCGCTTGTCATAATTTATGTACAGCGGAGCCCTATTCCCCACCTGGAGAAGGCTCTTACATACTTAGGGATTTACAAAAGCTACCTCGTGTTTCGCTTGGTCGTTACCACGAAGGGGTCTATAACGACTAGGTGGGATTGATGATTACCCACGATACTTATTGCAGAAAAAAAATATCAGGTCCACCAACTAATAATGGTAATAAGAAATTCAATTTATTGTAACCTCTCGGTTACATTGGACTATATCTTCCCCCGATACATAGTTCGGGGGTATAACGCGTAGTCTCTGAGGATCCTACTGAGATAATTCGTACCTCATTCGTTTCCTGCGGGTTGTCCATTCTTTGGCGGTTTGACAATGAATCCAAAAATATTCTTGTTATTATTAAGGTTTATGTAGGCTTCCTGTTTATGTACTATCCAGTATTGGCTTTTAATACGAGTACCCTTAACTTTCCGATATAGTGCAAGTAAGTTAATAAATCCCTATAAAATAAAATTCCGAGGTAATTGTCTATTATTCTCTAAACCTAGTATTTTATAGAGGTTATTAATGCTCCTAGAAAAAAGTGCAAATTGCACCCCTTGATATTACATAGTAGTGACTTGACCCAGATTCTAGACTCAACAAGAATAAAAATTTATCTCCATTTCATAGACACCACAACAAGGCTGGCCTTTGTGAGACATGATGAAATAGCGCCATTTTTATTCAGTCTAACCGGCTACAAAAACACTGCAAAACGGAGGGCGCTAACCAAGGAATTGCGCCCTCAGTAATTAAAAGCCGAAAGGTGTCATAACGTATAAAGTTTTCACAAATCCCATAAAAGACTTTAGGATTTTCCCGCAAACAGTTATATATTTAAAGTAATATTACTATTACCCATGGCAATTTCTATTTACAAAAATATTTAAAAGATATATATTATAAAGTTAAAGAATCTAAATGCGAAAAATCAAATATTTTACGCTTACTATTAAATTGTGCTTTAATTGATTCAACCTCCACAAGCATCTCTTTAGTTAAAGTCTTTCCTTTAACTAAATCCTGGACACGACACCAATCTTTATAGGCCAAATATTTAGAAGAATACAGTGGGAAAGTGTCAAAATAGCTTCTTACAAGTTCATGACTCTGGGCATTATAAGAAATAACCATAAATGCATAAAACACTTTATCACCCTGAATTCTAGTTCTAGTGTACAGATTTACAGTTAGAAATGCAGATATTTTAGTCAATATGTTGAAATAGCTAATTCCACCTTGTTTTTCTGTCACCTCACGATGGTAATTTTGTCTTACTTCAATACGGAAAAAAGTTTGTACTCTTTTACCTGTAACCAGACCTCTTTTCTTACGGTCTATTAAATTTATAGTAAAGTTTCCATCCCCATCCACAAAACCAGCTAATCAGCTGTTACTATCTATAGGTGAGGTATCTAAATCTAAACAGTCTATATTACAATTATCATATTTATTAAACCAATTTATAGCTCGATGTAATGCTTCTATTTTAGGAGTACGCATATAACCATTAATTAAAGAAATTATTTTTTTTACGTCTTCTTTTTTCTGAATTTGCCATAGTACGCATCCATCACCAGTTTTAACGTAAATTACACCAACTTGAGTAATCGAAGCCAGTTTTTCTGCTAAAGGTTTATCAGCCAGACTAAACACCACAATTATTTTTGGGCGGTACTTTTGACCCTTAGAATCTGCATCGTGTACGGCTATTGATCCATCAGCTTCAATTAATCCTGCTAAATATGGTCCGAATTCCTTACCTCCGGACGGTGTTTTTGATTCTTGTGTATTGAAAGGATTATCATTTGAGGTTCTTAATTCTTCATTGTTTGAGGACATATATCTTTTTGTTATAATTGTATTAATTTTACCAAACCCACCAATTAATGCGGGCATACGATTTATTGTTAATTCTTCATTAACATTCGGACTATATCTTTACCCTCTCTTTACCTTACAAAGGTGAGGAGTATTTCTCGCGTAGTACACTGAGGAACCTACTCGGTATAAGTGTTTAATGCTCATGTAAGCCCTTATACCTTTGGTTTCCTGCTGATTGCCTAATGTTTTGAAATGTTACTGTTTCCTGCTGCTCTTCATTTAAGAAAACTGCAGAACTAGTTCCAACGCCCTAAAGGTATTTCAGCGCACAGAGAAAAGAAAGTAGTATATTTCTACACTACCCGGCCATGCCTTCTAATTAACCTATTAACCTATAAATTAATTAGATTATGTTAAAATTTAATATATTACCCCCCCCCGTTTTAGGGCCTAGATAGGTAAATTTCCATTTACCTCGATAATAACCTGATTTTATCCCACTTAAATATTCCCTAATTACTTGACGATCCCCTTTAAGCTCCCTAGCTAAAGAACTTAACGAACCAAATTCTCTATTTAGGCGAGAGTCATCTTTAAATTCAGCTAGAATAGCTTTAGATGCCTCCAATTGGTGTTTAATAAGCAAGGCTCCATGAATCTCTCGTTTTTCTGAGACAATAGCCTTAATTTTATCTAAAGATAAGAGATTAGTTTTAGTACTTTCTTCAATCTGGTCTAATGAAAGGAAGAAAGTACCTAGATATAATAGCCCTGAATCTATACAATCATTAAGGGTTTTATGATGGATATTTATTGTATTATACATATGGGTTTTAGATTCAAATATATACAATAAAGTAAAATCCTTGGCATCATACACGAAAACAGGCGTACCTCTTTCTTTTCTTAATCGTGCTCGTATCTCCTGACTCATTTTGTCATGATATCCAGAGCTTCTAGCTACTAAATCTACATTTAGGTTGGGATTTAAGCTATCTATAAAATGCTGTTCTAACTCTACTACTTCTTCTAGGCTAACTGAATTATCCATAAGATAGATAGTTAATTTTATTTTACTAAAACCATACTTGTTAAAATATCTAAGAACTCTTCGTTCTTTGGTTTTTAGTATAGAGGGCATAAAATAAGAACAGATACGATTATATAGATTAATAGAATGACCAACATATAAGCTTTTTCCGTCTAGTGTTTCTGTTTCTCATACATAGACACCCTTTTGTTTTTTGGCTACTCTAGCTATTATCTCTCTATTATTATAAGGATCTTCTATGATAACCTTAGTATAATTAGATTTAGGGTTTAAAGGATCTTTTGGGGTATTATCATTACCTATCTTTACAACGGTATGGTAATTCTTTACCGTCGATACTAAGAATGATTTTAACATTTGCAATTTGTTGACCATAAAGAAGATCATTAAGATCGCATGGGCTGTTATAATACTATTATATAGTTGATTGTCGGCGATATATTGCACACCTGGACCAGCTAACTCTAATCTAATTAAAACTGAAAAAGCAGTTCCTACTAATCCTGAAAATAATGCAAAAATAAGATAGAGCGTACCTATATCTTTTGCATTACAGGATAAAAACCACCTTTCGGTTCACATAGAGATATTCCGCATGAAATATACTTTATATAGACTCCAGTCATCAACTAGAAAACTCTTTAATTCTCGAAAGCATTATTAGAAAGCATATCCTCAAGAGATACGGAATGCAACTAAAATATCTTTGCGTATATCCCTTACGTTTTGTGAGTGCTTAATAACATAACGTAGTTTTTATATCCGGAGGGAATCTATGTAACCCCTTCCATACTTATGAGTGGGGGATTCATGTAACCCCTCCCATACTTACGTGGGGGTTACATAAATTATGGGGCAGGCTTTTTTCCTAAGTATGTAACCCCTTGGGGAGAGAGCGCTTCGAAGCAATACTTGGGAGCCCCCCCCCCCCTACTACTTCGTGGGGATATTCAATACCTCCCACTGAAAAAAAAACCGCTCCCAATGTTGCCCAACATTGCCCATAATTTATGTAAGGAGAGCGCTTCCGAAGAGGGCCCTAAGTATGTAACCCCCCCCCCCCCCTCTCGGGATTATACCTTACATATAATTAGGGGCCACACACAAGCCTGCGCTCCACGGAGCTCAAGCTCCGAAGAGTGGGGTAGGGAACCTGCACCTGGGCAGGTAAGAATGTATCCCAATAATTTAAAGCACCTTCGGAAGAGTCCCTTCATACACAGGTTAGGAACCCACCCACTCTTCGGGTTATCTCCGCAAGTATGTGTGGGGAAACCTATTGAGGGGTGCTTTGCCTCACCACAATTGGTGCAAAGCAAGGCAGGATCACATAGTTTGTATGCCTGCTTCTTTAAATATTAAATAAAACTTTTGGGGAGCCGGCAGCTCCCTAATTTATGTAAGAAGGGTCTTCTTACATAAATTATGAAGGGTACCCCCACAATTATTTATATTGCCGTTAAACCAAGAGAGAAATTCGAATTCTCAACCTTTTATGCATGAAATAAACGTTCTAACCTATTGAACTATCTTGGTATTCTTTTTTTTTTTATCAATAAGCACCAATAGGGCAGCTATTCCCACCCCTTTCAGTGGGAAACTTACATTTAATTAGTCAATCGAAGGAATTTTGTGTTCGACCCCATACATTCTTACGGGCAGGCGGAGCCTACCCCCGTAAGTATGTAACCCCTTGGCCGGCCCCCCCCCCCCTAACCCGTAGGTATCCTAACTTGATTCTCACCATACATTCTTAGAGTGTGGATACATCCTTAGCGAAAAGGTCCCCCCCCCCCCCAAACCCCCTCCTACGGGATTGTTAATTTATGTAAGGTGCCGCTCTACTTCCCAATAAATTTATGCTCCGAAGAGTGGGCAATTATTTCAATCCGAAGGGCAGACAATGGTAATTTATGTAAGGGGAGTAGGCTCCGCCTGCCCCAGTATTGGCATAATTTATGTAAGAAGAGGCCCTTCATAATTTATGTAAAGGTGGGCACCCCAAAGAATTTGCCCCCGCCATCCAGGTGGAGAATTCTTTGTGCAGGTTCCCTAACTTGTGTAAGAAGCGCTCTTTGGTTCCCCCCCCCCCCTCTAGGGACGTATCTTTGGGGCCCTATTGGGGATATCCCCCTCTAACAGAGTGTATCCCCAATTGGAGGGATTTTATTTATCTTACATAAATTAGGGCACACCTTCCCCCCCCCCCCCTATTTGTTGTGTTCAAAATGGGGTAGGCTCCTTAACGTAGTTTATCCCAAGAATCACTCCTCCGAAGCGCTCTCTTAGGGATTGTGCCGTAATGAAATGTCCTCTGGGCCCCTTGAAATTTATGTAAGTGAGGCGGTTCCCCCCCCCCTCCCCCCCCCCCCTCCCCCTCCCTTCGGGAAAGAGTGGTTTCCCTAACTTGTGTAACCCCTTGGGTGCCCTATTGGCCATCTTAGAGCGCGGAGTGGGAAGCAGCCAATTTTGTACTAAAGGAGAGTAGCTTTGCGTGGGATCTCTAATTTATGTAAGCGCCCCACATACTTACGAAGAGGGGCGCGAAGCTTTTATGTAAACCGAGGTCAATGGTGCCCCCCCCCTACACCCCCCCCCCCTCCCTACGGGATTGTTAACGAAGTGTATCCGAAGAGTTGGTTCCCCCCCCCCCCACACCCCCCCTCTCCCTACGGGATTGTAATTGGAGGGATTTTATTTATGCTTTGCTAAGGAGGGAGCAGCTTCCTAAGAATGTATGGGAGGAGTCCCTAATATATGTAAAGCCTTCTCCGAAGAGGGGGGGGCTTACATAAAACCCCTACATTGCCGAAGAGGGGGAGCCCAGCCTAAGAGAGCGCCAATAGGGGATACATTTCCGATGGGAGTGATTATTGGCATAAACTACGTTAAGGAGCCTACCCCCATTTTTAACACAACAAAGAGTGGAGCCTCACTTTGTTTGGAACCACCTCCGGTGTCTTACATAAATTAGGGATATCCCCCCCCCCCTAGGTACGTATGGACCCCGAAGTGGGTGCTCCCATAATTTATGTAAGAAGGCACTCTCTTCGGGGGATTGTGTAAGAATGTAACCCTCCCTCCGGTTAAAAATGCTTCGCCCGGCTCCAATTGGGCAGCTATTGCCCCATACATACTTAGGGACAAAATGGGCCCTTCCATACTTTCGAGTGGGCTTTTATGTTACGCGCCCAAGACGTTCCTAGGAGAAGTGACTCTTCGGATACCAATACTGGGTTAGGGCAATACATGATTCTTGCGGAGAAGGGCCCATCCAGGTGGGGATTTATGTAAGAGCCTCCTTACATAAATTAGGGCTTACATAAATTAGATATTTGCCAATACTGGGGGACAATCCCCTATTGCCAATACTGGGGGAACCATCTTTGCATCCAAACGAAAAGAGGGCAGGCCCGTTGGCATCTTATAAGGCAATCCATTGTTTAGATATAGCTATAGATATTAAGCCTTAAATATAAATTATTACGAGTAGGCGGAGCCTGCCAATTATTACAATAACCAATGGACGGAGGATACCCTGAATCGAACAGGGAACGTACTGTGCCACATACAGTTGTTCTACCGATTGAACTATATCCACCACTTAGATAAAATAAAAGTTGCCCTCCTTCGGTCGAAAGGCTTCGGTCGAAAGGGTTGCCCCTAAGGCAATTCCTACAATCCAATTAAAGTTCTTTTAAGTTTTATTTATATATATAATATAAAATCCGCAATTCGCCCCCCCCCCCTGTACACTTACGGTGGAACGCGATTGTCGCTATGGAGTGTTATCCCTAAGTATGTAAGACCCCCCCCCCTTCCCCCCCCCCCTCCAACTTACATATAATTAGTGCTCCTACGGGATTGTGAAGGGTTACATAAATTATTGGGGAGCCTCCGAAGAGTGGCTATTGTACGGACAGGGCAGCTTTTGTTAAGAATGTAATTGGAAAAATACTCATCTATTTCCGGGATGTTATTGCCAACTCATAGTATTATTGGAGTTTGGAGTTTTTCCAATTAGGGTCAAGGCCCCCCCCCCTAAGAATGTGTCCCACGCAAAGCCACTCTCCCAAGGGGTTACATAAAAGCTTTCAGGGCCCTAACGAAGTGTATCCTCCGAAGAGGGGCACACCTTTAATTATATTGCGCTCTACGAAGCTTCTCACCTTAAATAAGGCGGGTTCCCCCAAAGGCGCTAGACCTTTGTGGGGGAGAGCGCCATACATTTTATTACGGTGGAGGCTATGTAGGGCTTAATTAATTATCCATGGCCTAAGATACATTCTTAGTGGGGCCTTGCCTCCTTAATACAAAAATTGTTGATTAGGGATACGGAGGAATTGAACCCCTTATTTAAGATTTGCAATCAAAACGTAGAACCGTCTACTACATATCCCTTTATGAAGCTCCTAAGAATCTTGTCCCACTAACGGAGTGTATCCGAAGGCCCCCTCTTCGGAGCGAGGCGCGTAACATAAAGACTGCTCCCTAACGGAGTTACAGCCTTCTCCCAATGGTGGGGCTTACATAAAGAAGAGCGGCTGCTGCTGTGGTTCCCCCCCCCCCACCCCCCCCCCCACAAACGCGCTCTAAGAGTCTTGTCCCCCCAATAGGCAGGCGGAGCCTACCCCCTCAAGATTTGTGTTCTAGCGAAGCTGCTCCTATTGGCACCCCTAATAAAATGTAAGGGGGCGATACATTCTTAGGCAAAATGGGGAGGGTTTACATATATTCCACCAAAGGGCGCTTACATAAAAGCTTTGCGTGGACAATCACATTCGAGGAAGAGTCCCTTCTCCAGTTTGCAAAAAGCACTCTTTGTAAGCCCCCCCAAAGAGCGCTTAGAGCGCTTTGGGTTGCCCCAATATCTTATCCGCCCCATAACTTTATTCTCAGCAAAGCAGCTTGAAAGTGTATCTAAAAAACGTACGTACGTACGTACGTTCGTTCCTCCGGGTGCAGTATTTGCCTAAGGACCCAAGGAGTGGTGCCCTAATTTATGTACAGCGGACCCTATTGCCCACACATACTTGCCCAATATTGCCCCCTGTCCCTGGTCTTACATACTTACGGGCGCTGCTTAATGTAAGCCCTAATTTATGTAAGGAGGCTCTTACATACTTACGGGGCGCTGCTTATGTAAGGCCTCTCCAATTGCCGGTGGCAATTTATGTAAGACCCTCCGGCTAAGTATGTATGGAGAGGGCTTACATAAATCCCCCCCCCCCCACACCCCCCCCCCCCTCCCTTCGGGATTGTGGTGGGCTTACATATAATTAGGGGAGAGTGGCTTTGCGTGGGAAATGCCCAAAGAGCGCTTTGGGGATGCTTTGCTGAGAATCTAGTTTTAGTTTTTTTTTAATAGCCTGCGCTTGTCCACACATACTTGCGGAGAACCCTCCGGTGTACATAAATTATGGGTAGGCGGAGCCTGCCACTTCCGAAGAGGTTGTGTTCGACCCCAGTTGGGCAGGCGAAGCCTACCCCAAAAGTATGTAGGTGACAAACTTCCTAAATCGTTTGGACCTTGTGAATTTATGTAAGCTTGTCCTACATACTTAGGAGTGGGGATTTACCTAAGTATGTAAAACTACTTCTCGAGTTCATTTCATTTGAGAAAGGCCCTATTGCCCCATAGAGCGCTTCGGGGGATTGGTTAACGGAGTGTGTCCCCCCCCCCCATAACTTTAACGGAGTGTGTGTGTGTTACAAGTGGTTTGGGGGGACACCCAGTTTTGTTAAAGTGGGTGTGCCCATAATAATACACTCCTCACCGGAGGTACAGTAGGTGCCCCCTAATTTGGTCTTGTCCTAAGTGCTTTATAATTAAGTTTCTATTATTTAGCCTTAGCCCCTGCGTGGACCGCAGGCAGTGGCCAAGGGCACGCAATAATTTATGTAAAAAACATACCATACCCATACCATACCCAGACCCAGAGCCTCCGGTGAGGCTGAGGCTGAGGTGAGGGTGAGTTATAGTTATAGTTAGACCCTACGAATAATAAGCCTCCGGCTTATTTTACTTTTAGTAGTATTTTTCCCACTTAAACTTTGCCCGGAGTGGGTTCTCTTAAGTGGGTACATAACGCGCTCTTAAGAGATTGTGATTGCCCTTACAACAAGTTATTATCCTTCCGGTCATTAGCCTATGTTATCTATCTTGGCCCCGTAATGATACATTCCATTAGTGAAGTGCTCCCCCCAACCGGAGGTCAATCACCCCCCCCCCCTCCCTTCGGTAGGCTCCGCCTGCCCATTTAGTGGTATCCCTAACTTTGTGTCCAGTTGGGAGCAGCTTCGCTTGAACACAACCTTGGAGCCGAGCCATCTTCGGCGGGATTGTTTAAAGGAGAGTAGCTTTCTTTGCGTGGATACACCCCTAAGAAGTACTTCTCCGAAGAGTTAATTTCATTTGAAAGCTTGTCCCTCCCCTAGCGGAGCGTATTTTAGGTTCCCTTTGCGAGCCCTGTTGCCTTTTATTTGATTGGAAGCACCCCCCCCCTTTCCCCCCCCCTCCCTACGGGATTGTAAAAGAGAGCGCCAACAGGGGATACAGTCCTTAGGGGGTGCCTCTACCCCCCCCCCCCCTAAGTATGTAAGGAGGGGCACCAAAGTATGTAGCCCCAAATGAAATGACTCCGTTAGGGGCTACCACTTTGTTGCCCCCGAAGGGTTTTATGTAAGGTGGCAACCCAATTTTGTGAACCCTTCCCTTCCCTTCCCTTCCCTTCTCCGAAGAGGGGGAGCTGCACCTCCTAAGGGTTTTATGTAAGCAGCTTCGCTTGGGTACCACCGAAGGGTTTTATGTAAGCAGCTTCGCTTGGGTACCACCGAAGGGTTTTATGTAAGCCGCTCTCCAACAGGGCTATTGGGGGGGGGAACCATTTATTATGCGTCGATTGCCTATATACTTAGGAGTGGTAAATTTATGTAAGCCCCCCCCCCCACCATACATAAATTAGCGCTCCGAAGAGTGGGACATAAATTCCTCCCTGAAGAGCGGGATTTTGCCCCGCCGAAGGAACTCTTCGGAGAAAGGCCCTCAATATTGGGAGCAGCTTCGCTTGACAAGTGAGTTGGCATAGCACTAAAAAAGCACTCTTGAGTGGCCGCTTCGGGATTGGTTAACGGAGTGTACTCCACCGGAGGCAATTTATGTAAGAGCCTTCGTGGGCCTTTAAATTTGCTGAACACATTCTTGCGGAGCCCGAAGTGGGACGACAAGCGTCCGCGCCGCTTGAACACAAACCTTGATTCTCTAGGGCACAAGCGTCCGCTATCGCTTGGGGAGCCTCCCATAGAGCGCTTAGAGCGCTTTGGGGGGGGGGGGGTAAATTTATGTAAGCCGCTCTTCATACATACTTAGGGAGTGGGGGGAGCAGCTTCCCTAAGAATGTATGGGGAGGAGTCCCTCCGGTGAGGACCCAATGGGCGGCAATTGCCCTAAGAATGTATGGAGCCTTAATTTAAGGGCCCCTCTTCGGGTATAACATAACGGAGTGTGTGTGTGCCACCATTTGTGGCTTGGCTTCACACCGAAGGGAAGAGCGCCAACAGGGGAGCTAGAGCTCCCTGCCGCTTGTGTGTGCCCCACAAAAGCCGCTCTACTTATTTGGGTAGGCTCCTTAACAAAGTTTATGCTGCGAAGGTTGTCAATACTCTGTTGCTAAAATTACAGACAGTGGCAGGCTCCGCCTACCCCTAAGAATGTATGGCTCCAAATTATTGCTAAAATGGCCCCCCCCCCTAACAGAGTGTATCCCACTCTCGGGGTTACACAAGGGACCGAACCTTTGAATGTATGGGCTTTGAATGTATGTGGGAGGACTCGGCCTAAGGATGTCAATCTATACCACATAAAGGTTTTACACCGGACAGGGGCCTCAAGAGTGCGGACTTTTTCAATCACACTCCGTTATGGTAAAAAACCAGCTCCGCTACCCTATTGGGTAGCGGACAAGCTTATTTATGCTAGAAAGGATTATCTGATGTCACCTTTTAGAGAAGAACGTCAACTACCTAGAACATTTTCAAAAATAGCTACAGCAGGAACTAACAGTAAGAATCAAGCAAAGTAAAGGAAAGTACATAATTGTCCAAGTTCAATAAATGGTGTTTCTACATGTTTTCCACCTAAGTACATTAAAGCTAAGAAATTAGCAATAAATGCTCAGAAAAATACTTTACTAATTGGTTTGAATTGTAATCCACGTACGTTAGAAGTATCCAGAAGAGGTAAAGCTAAAAGAACTAAGATAGCTGCAAACATTGCTATAACACCCGCAAGTTTATTTGGGATTGAACGTAAGATAGCATAGAAAGGAAGAAGATATCACTCAGGAACTATCGCGGCCGGAGTTTTCATTGGATTTGCTACCTCGTAATTTTCACTATCACCTAAAACATTAGGCATAAAGAATACAAATATTGATAAAACAAATATGAATATAAAGATAGTTATTAAGTCTTTAAATATGAAGTAAGGAGCAAATGCTAATCTATCTGCAAGACCACTTAAACCTAATGGGTTACTTGAACCTGCTCTATCATGTAAAGCAATTAAGTGCATTAGAGCTAAAGCAGCCAGAACAAATGGTAATACAAAATGTAGTGCAAAGAATCTATTTAAAGTAGCGTTGTTAACAGAAAAACCTCCTCAAATAAACTCAACTATATCTTGTCCAACTCATGGGATAGCACTCATTAAATTAGTAATACTTATTGTAATATTACTTAACATTTACGCTAAGGTAAAGTATAGTAACTTAATTTACCTCTCCTGTCCGTTATTAAGTTTACAACCACTCTTCGCTTGAAATTTATACCCAATTTGCAAAATGGGTATTGTCCGCCTGCCAACTGGAGAAGTGCTCCCCCCCATTTGTATAATTTATGTAAGCCCTAATTTATGTAAGGTGAGCAAATATATTTTCAATATGGACTATATCTTTATCCCATCGGTATAGGGGAAGATATATCACCCTACGATGGGATATATCACTTATAGTCTCTGAAGACCTTTTATCTAATTTTAAAACCCTCCCTAATGCACTATTAGTATCCGAAGAGGGGGTAAAAGTTTCCTGCGGATAATCTAATGTCTAAATATTTTTACATATTTATATATTTTAAATATTGTAATCTAGTTTTTAAAGAGTTCCCCGCATACTGTGATATTTTATAACAGCTATTACTATTTAACTGTTGCACCTCACAGGGACATTTGACCATACATGGCGGTCAGATTTATCATACAAGCATAAACAAGATGGTGTTGGGTCGATATAAAAGGTCCCCCCCCACCCCCCCCCCCCCCACGGAGCAGCTTCCGCTTGAGGAGGGATTTCCTAAGTATGTAAGAAGGGCCTCTTCGGATACATTTCCGATGGGACCACAAGAGAGAGTGCCTTCGGCGGGCTAATTTATGTAAGAAGGGTTCTCCCAAAGCACTCTTGAGGGAATCTATGTAAGCCCCTCAAGAGTGCGGAGAAGGGGCCCATCCAGGTGGGGACTACATTCTTAGGGCTACCCCTAAGAATGTACTTAGGAGCCTCCCAAAGAGCGCTTTGTCGAAGCTTTTATTTATACGGGCAACCCGGTTAAATTTATGTAAGGTCGCTTGTCAAGCATTGCCTATTGGGGATATCCCCCCCCCCCCACCTTACATACTTGCGGAGGTGAACACAACTGTAGGGGGAGAGTGGCCCTATTGGCGCTCAGTTAGGGATATCCCCCCATATGGACAAAGGCTCAATCCTTAAATATACATCCTTAGTGGGTCTTACATCAATATATTGTGAAAAAAACCCTGCCCCCTCCTTACATAAATTAGGGAACCACCCCCCCCCCCCTTCCCCAACTTACATATAATTAGTGCTCCTACGGGATTGGTTAACGGAGTGTATCCGAAGGGCCCCCTGTTTTGTGTGAAGCTCCGCTGCACCTGGAGACCCTCCTAATGCACTCTTAGTATCCGCACTCTCGAGGGGGTCATACATACTTAGGACAAGCGTACCCAATTGGGGTAGGAACCTGCCCCCGTAAGAATGTATGGAGCACCACCTTTACATAAATTATGAAGGGCCTCTTCTTACATAAATTATGCACTTCGGGACTCCCTAACGAAGTGTATCCGAAGAGTCTTGTCCCTCTAAATGGTCCCTAACGATAACCCGAAGAGTGGGTAGGTCCCCCCACTCCCTAAGTATGTATGAAGAGCGGCCTTGGGCAATTAATTTATGTTAGGTGACACTCCACCAAAGGGTGTCCGAAGCGCTCTTTGTTCCCCAGTTGGCGCAAAAAAGCATTGAGAGCGCCTTGGCGTAGCAGCTCCGGTGTAATCCCCTAAGTATGTAACCCGAAGTGGGGGTAGCGGAGCTGTTACTTCGAAGAGTGGGGATTTATTTATACATAAATTAGGCAATGATGCCCCACTCTTCGGGTTTATAATATTTGCTTGCTTAGAAGGGATTCTGATTTGATAGTTTCTTTTGAAACCCATTAGAGTATACCTTAAACACAAATTTATTGTGTCAACTACCGTCTACTCGTTGCTCTTTTACAGACAGCAATGCTGTCTGATTTAGATCCGCGGTTTCCCATTTCTGTTTCCAGAAATCTTCTGACTTATTACCATACCTAGAGTGATTAGTTCAGCCACTTATAGCCTTTCGACTAAAGTTTGGTATCAGAAGCTTTAGGGTATCCCCGGAGTTTGATAGTTAAACACCCACAATGAGCAATTTCCCACACTGCTCGGCAGGTAAAACGTACAAACTTGCTTGTAATTTTTTTTTTTAATTGCAGTTTGTAATATCAGGATTAATAAAGGCAGACTCAAATGTGAATCTATCTTTGTATAGTTTATTTGTATCTATTTTTTTTTAGATATTACAGAAGAAATGTTTATATTACCCAGGGCTAAAGCCGCTCTTCTTTGTGTAACCCCTATTGGGGGACAATCACCCGAAGAGTTGGTTCCCCCCCAATAGGGGTACCCTCGCTTACATAAATCCTCCCTGGAGCTGCTCAAACTTGGGTCCTTACATAAATTATTGTGTTGAGAACCTTTTAATAACACACCTCTATCATAGACATTAACACCATACCCTCCATGCCCACTAAGGATGTATTTTTTTTTTGAAGCTCCGCTGCACCTGGAGAAGGGTCTTCTCGCTACCCCCCCCCCCCCATAAAGGCAGAGCGGCTTAGTGGGTTTTTCCCTATAGAAAAATACACTCCGTTAGGCCCTATTGGCGTTTTACAATAATCAGCTCCCGGAGGATTGCCCCTAATTTATGTACAGCGGAGCCCCTATTGCCCACCTGGAGAAGGCTCTTACATACTTACGGGGCGCAGCTTATGTAAGGCGCTCTTGGATTTATGTTAGCCCTAATTTATGTAAGGAGGGCAGAGCGCTTCTTACATAAATTATGAAGGCTCTTACATAAATTAGGGGCCGAGAGTGGGCAGCTTATGTACAGCGGAGCCCTATTGCCCACACATACTTGCGGCAAGGCCCCAAAGAATTTGCCCCGCCATCCAGGTGGGCAAGAATCCCTTCGGTGTGGGGCTTACATAGATTAGGGCTTTATTAAGAATTTAACCGACATTCACCCGATGTGCGTGTTAGGCATTAAGCTGTAGAGTGGCCTTTTTTAGTAGGATTACTCCGATTAGGACCCGAAGAGTTTATATTCATTAAGGCGAAGGAATGCTAGTTACATTTCTTGTAATAATTGGACTAAATAAACTATAATGCATATCTTCAAACTTGCTTATTTTATTACCTAATTATGCATATGCATAATAAGCTAGAATAACTTTGAATTCGTATATTCTATTAGTTAAATTCTTTTAATTTAACTAAAAGTTCCGACTGTGCATTAAGCAGCATTTCAGCCACCCATTAGTGACCCAGTCTGTCGCGATTATTTATTTAACCGACGATCTCATTTATAATGAGCACCCTAATTTATGTAAGACCACCTGGACAGGCCCGGATTGCCCCCCCCCCCCATCCAGGTGGGGCTTACATAAATTAGAGCCCTATTGCCCCCCCTATAAATTTTGATCGTTTTCACTAATGTAACCAAGTATAACTTTAATAAAAATAATATATATATTCCCAACATTGACATACTTTCGGACAACCCACTAATTTAGTGCTCCCAATCAAGGAGATACACTCCTCACCGGAGGGTAAGTGTGCCCCCCAACATACCGGAGGGTTGTGGCTCTAATTTATGTACAGCGGAGCCCTATTGCCCACACATACTTGCGGAGACCCTACCCAATTTCAAGATAGGCCCCCCCCCCTTACATTTTATTAGGGGTGCCAATAGGAGCAGCTTCGCTAGAACACAAATCTTGAGGGGGTCTTACATACTTACGGGGGCGCCGCTTATGTACAGCGGAGCCCTATTGCCCCACACATACTTGCGGAGACCCTCCCCAAGCAGGCTTTTTTCAATAATGGCCCCTTACATAAATTACCATTGCCTGTATTGCCCTTCGGTGGGTCTTACATAACTTACGGGCCCACATACTTACGAAAGCGGCGCTTATGTAAGAAGGACACCTTTAGTGGATACACCCCTAATTTATGTAAGGAGGGACTATAATTTATGTTCGCTTGTCCCGCGGAGTGGGCAATCATAAATTATGCCGCTCTACGGAGCTTGTCTATGGTGCCCACCAACTGGACAGGGGAGTTGGTTCCCAAACGCGCTCTTAAGAGTGGCCTCCCCCCCATTTAAGAGGCCCTCCTTACATCAATTACGCGCTGTTGGCAAAGAGCGCTTCGGAGGAGTGTAGCCCCCGAAGTATCTTGTCCCTCCCCGAAGAGTGGGGGAAGAGATTGTAAACCCATTATTGGTATCCAAGAGAATAAAGTCAATATTGGGGACGAAGTAGCCCCCTACATAAATTATGCTTTGCGAAGGAGGTGCTACACAACCGGAGGTGCCCCCCCCCCCCTCACCAATAGGGTGATTGTTAGGAAAAGATATTTTTACAGTTATACTCAATACCCCTATCAGAGTATTTTACCGTAATTTATACATATTGCCAATAAAAGTTACCTATGTATAATTTCAACAGTTATAACTGTTGTACCGGTAAGATTATCATTTACTAACTAATTGTAATACATGACAAGAGATTTTTTACAAACACTCCCCTGTCCAGTTGGCTCCAAAGCGCTCTTTGGGGATATTTATCTTCTAATTCCAATAATAATTTATTATTATCTCTATTTATATTCAATGGAGCCCCTAACGATAACCCGAAGAGTGGGTAGGTTCCCCCCCATACATACTTTCTGGAGGTGCCATTTATTATAAGAATAATATTTACACAGGGCAGGAATTTGATAATTTAATTCTTCTTTCATGATTAACATTATTAGCTTTTAATGATTTTGGGCTACGTTTAAAGAAACCCAAGAAGGCTGTGGCCATCATTAAAATAAAGATTACAACTCCTATACTTCATACTAATGTTCTAGGATTTTGGTATGATCCGTAGTATAAACCACGACCGATGTGTAAGTACACAATAAAGAAGAAAGCTGAAGCTGTGTTGGAATGAATATAACGAATTAATCATCCATTATTCACATCTCTCATAATATGCTCTACGCTATTAAACGCTTCTAATACACTCGGATTGTAATGCATAGCTAATGTCACTCCACTGATTATCTGGATAATCAGAGATAAAGCTAGTAGAGATCCCATATTCCATCAATAGCTTATATTAGATGGTTGAGGTGAATCTATTAAATACGAATTCACAAGTTTTAATAAAGGATGGCTTTTAAAAATTCTCATTCTATAATTATTTTTTTTTTACATACTTTGGTTTTTTTAATTAGAATAATATATAAATATATTCTTTTTTTTTTTAAAGCTTTGCGAGCTGCACCTGGAGACAAAGAGTGCTTTGGGGGAACCGAGTTGTTGCAATGAGGTATTTTTACCCCGGAGGGATTTAATTATATAAACCATAACATTATACAAAAAGAATGTTTTATAGTAAAAAACAAATAAGACTTTTATTACAAAACTGTTAGGGTTGTAATAAATTCATTTATATATATATAGATATTTAATCTATAAAGGTTATAAGTAAACACTTAAGCAGTGTTTATTAGCCCAATGAAATGCTTCGGCAATGTAGGGGTTTTATACCCCCCCCCTTCGGTGACAAAAGCTGCCTTGGGTCCTATAACAAAGTTAGGTGCAAATACATTCTTAGGGCCCTTTGCAAAACTTCCCACAGGGCCCAAAGGCCCTCCCAAAGGGTCCCACTTTAACACACACGGAGTTATAGTGCTTATAGTTATAGTTATAGTTATGCCTCCTAGTCCCACAATTGGGCATGAGTGTTAGCCCCACCAACAACGGTTACGAAGTGTACACTAACCTGAGCCTCACCCATAACGAAGTTTGGATAGCAATACAAAGTGGGCTCCCAATCAAGGAGATACACTCCTCACCGGAGGTACAGTGTGCCCTCCCCTAGGAACGTATGGAGAAGTGCTCCCCAACCGGAGGTGCTACACCCCCCCTTTGCCCACTCCGCGGAGAGAGCGGCTAATTTATGTACAGCGGAGCTTCCCCATACATACTTGCGGGAGGCCCTTCCATACTTTCGAGTGGGCTTTTATGTAAGGAGGGCTTACATACTTAGGGCCTATTGGGCCTGTTGCCCAAAGAGTGGGGGAACCAACATGAAGAGTGGTTAAGAATCTTGTCAAAGTGAGGCTCCCCCCCCCTAACCACTCTTCGGGTCCCCCCCCCCCCTCCCTTCGGGAAGAGATTGAAACGCGCTCTAAGAGTGGCTCCCACAAAGCGCTCTTTGGGATACGCTCCGCTAGGGCCCGAAGTGGGGAGCCACTCTTCTTTGTTAATATATGTAAAACCCTTCATAATTTATGTAAGAAGAGGCCCTCCTTACATAAATTAGGGGTTACATAAAATCCCTCCGGTGAGGACAAACGCCCCTCCAGTTCCGAGGACCCTAGCCCACAAAAGTAGAGCGGCTTATTTAAGGTGGGATACACTTCGTTAGGGCAACTTCTCCGAAGAGTGGCGGGCAACCCTAAAGCACTCTTTGTAATATTGCTAATTATTTGCCACTCTTCTCCGTTTTAGGTGCCCAACCTCCGGTGCACAAATGGTGGGAGTCCCTAATTTATGTAAGAGCCTCCGGTGGTCTTACATTCCTACGCGAAGCAAGGCTGGAAATTTTTGTAAGGAGCTTTTCAATCCAAAGGGGGTTGCCCAATTGGAGGGATTTTAACCCACATACTTGGGACCCCAAGGTTTTTCTAGCGAAGCTGCCCCAAGAGTGCTTACACAGGCTAGGGATTTATGTAAGCCCTCCTTACATAAATTAGGGCCCGAGAGTGGGCAGCTTATGTAAGCCCCCCCCCCCACCGAAGGCTCTTACATACTTACGGGCGCAGCTTAATGTAACCCCTAATTTATGTAAGGAGGGCCTCTTCGGATACTAACAGTGCATTAGGGTGGGTCTTACATACTTACGGCGCAGCTTAATGTAAGCCCCCCCCCCACCTGGATACTAACAGTGCATTAGGGAGGCTCTTACATACTTACGGGGAGGTGCAGCTTCCCTAATTTATGTAAGGAGGGATTTATGTAAGAAGGGTCTTCGGAGAAGGCTTCACAAAAGTAGAGCGGCTTGAGGCCCAATGCTTATGTAAGGCCCAGCCGGAGCCCAATTTTGTGAAGCGAAGCTGCACCTCCACCGCGAGGGCTAATTTATGTAGGTGGACGCAAAGCTTTTATGTAAGGCCCCCCCCTCTTCGGAGTGGTCCCCCCCCCCTAACGGAGTGTATCCAAGGGAGGCGAAGCTTTTATGTAAGCTCCAGGTCGGGAATTTATGTAAGAAGCCCCCCCCCCCTAAAGAGCGCTTCGGGGTTGGTCCCCTGGTTCCTAGGTACGTATGAAAAATTACTGGGTTACCCACCGAAAGGCTCCGAAGAGTGGCAGGCTCCGCCCTGGGTCCCCATTCGGGATTGCCTTACCCACCGAAAGGGCTTCCATAACATAACGAAGTGTGTGTGTGCCACCTTACTTTGTGTGGGTCAATCCTTGCAATGCGTGGGTTTTATGTAAAAAAGATACATTCTTAGCCAACAGGGGGTTAATGGGAATGTATCCCAACTGGGCAATTGGTTAATGGAATGTTCCATGAATGGCCATATAATGGTTTTACGCTCCGCTAGGAGTGTATGTCTTTCATCCTAGGGAATAGAAGAATTGTGGATACATTCTCTGGGATAACTTTTGTGCATTCTATCGATCCTATTATATTCTATATAAAACCTCCGAAGTGCCTCCCCCACTCTTCGGAGAAGTGCCTCCCCACTCTTCGGAGAAGTGCCTCCCAACTACTTCTCCGAAGAGTCACTTCGTTGAGAAGTGCCTATTTTGGCATTGGCAATAATCGATTACAACTATGCCCAGAGATTTAATAGCTTATAAATGCTAGACCCCCCCCTAGCAAATACTGCTTGGTCCCCCCCCCCCCTCTTAAGGACTGTTTATTACAATCGTGTCTTATTTTATTCCTCCCCATAAACATGTCATACTGCATGTTTATATAGACAGGAGGAAGGCACAGTAATCGGTGATTAGACTATATACTCATAGGAGTTAAAGGGCTCGAACCTTTGGCCATTCAAGTGTAAGTTGAATGCTCTACCAACTGAGCTAAACTCCGTTTTTTTTTTTTTAGAATATTAAGCTATTCTTACAATCTTAAGCTATTATCCTCTTTACTTATAGTTTATTAAGGTTAATTCTCAGAGACTTTACTCTCTTCCTTATAGGAAGAGAGCTAAGTTTTAGCGTGTATCTATTATTTATTGTATCTATTATTTATAAGGGCATCTATTATTGTAATCATTTATTGTAATCTCTATTATTTATTGTAATCATTTATTGTAATCCCCAAGTATGTGGGGCAACATTGAGTGGGGGAAGGCTCCGCCTGCTAATTTATGTACAGCCTTGGGAGCCCCGTATTGGGGCCCCACCTGGACGGAGGCTCTTACATAAATTAGGGGGCGGCGCTTATGTAAGAACCCTCCCTAATGATACATTCTTAGTCAAAGGTGGTCATACATACTTGCGGGGGGATACACTCCGTTAGGGGGGACAAGACTCTTCCTGAAAGCGGATTTTTGCTTAGTGCAAAGGCCCCCAAGTATGTGGACAAAATGGGGCCCCCCAATATTGGCGCCCCCCCCCTAACAGAGTGTATCCTTACATGCCAATATTGGAAACTATTATTAGGTGCTTTTATAAAGGAGCGGCAATTCCCCTAAGAATGTATCTCCAATATTCAATGGCAGGGCAATCTTCGTTGAGATTTATTTTATTATTGACAATTTTCAATAACCGGCTGAGAAGTCAGTCTCTTGTAAATTGTCACCCGATTTTATTTTGGGCAACAACATTGCCCCGTAAGAATGTATGGACAATCTCTTCGGAGGAGTGTTGGGCAATTTCTCACCGAAGGGGCTACCCCCCCCCCCCCTAAGTATGTAAGCGCTCTGCAGGGTTGCGCTCTGCAGGGTATCCTCAAGGGGGATACACTCCGTTAGGGGTAGGCCAATTGGGCCTGCTGATTTATTTCTCTAGCCTGTGTAAGAACCCTTCATAATTTATGTAAGAAGAGGGGGCCCAATTGGCCTACTCCATAAAGTATGTAGGGGTCAAGATGCCTAATATATAAGGCCAATCGCTCGGGATGTCCGTTAGAAGTCTATCGTATTGGAATATAGTTATTGATAGCCTGATTGTTGTGATTTTATTTTTAAAGCCCCTCGAGCCATTTCATATACAAATCCAGCTGTTAATATCAGCAGGAAAATGATCACGTAAACTAACCCATAACCTCCGTTGTTATATATACTTACAGCATAAGGATATACTAGTAATATTTCCAGGTCTAGTAACAGAAAACATAGACCAAATAGGAAGAATGAGATACTAAATTCTGTTCTATTTTGACCTCTAAAGGAACTAAACCCACATTCGAAAGGGCCTAGTTTCTGTGAATAGGGCATATGTGGTCCTAATAGAAGAGTAAGGGCTAGTAATGCAAAAGCTAAAATAGGGATGAAAATTAAAAAAAAGATCATTGATGTCATTTAGGGGTTAAATAATGTCATTGCTAGTACACTAGCACTTCTTAATCATATTTTTGGGTATAGGATAAATAGTAAGTTGGCTAAAGTTAATACCGAAACAGTAATAGTGAAAGGTGAAGAAGGCCAAGTAGAAACTATACTCTTATCTTCATTGGAACTCTCGTCAGATTTATCAAAGAACATAGCTTTTATTAACATCAAGTAATAAACACCACCGATCACACTAGTTAATATTCCTATTAAAGAAAGGAATACGTAACCATTATTTAATGCTGCAGATAGTACTAACTGCTTAGCAAAAAAACCTAATAATGGAGGAATTCCGGCTAAAGAAAAGATTGAAATTGCAAAACTTAAAGCTAATACCGGATTGTGATAAAAATATCCTTTTAATTGAGAGATTAATTGTAAAGGAGAATGCTCTCTATCTAATAAGTTAGAATTAAGCCCTAAGTGAGCTCCCGGAGTTACATTTTTACAAAAACTCCCTACTGTGCAATGGTGGGAAACACCTATTAGGATTATTATAAAGAAAATGTTTATGTTTGTTAACATATACTGACTTAAATATAATATAAAGGCCTGTATAGATTCTACGCTGTTTATAGATAAAGCTAATAATAAGAAACCTACGTTAGAAATTGAACTATAGGCCAGTAGTTTTTTTATTCTGAACTGAACTAATCCACCCACAGTTCCTACAACTAAAGATAAGAATGAACTTACTAAGAAAACATTCGTTCAACTAAACTCGGGATATTTGCTTAAGGCTCCATGTGTAAGTCCCAATAAGAATATAAGTATCGATATTTTTGGTAGATTGGCTACAAAAGTAGTAACTACTGTGTCTAGTGCATCATAAACATCCTAGGCCCTCAAATTTATCATACAAATTTCAAAAACAACTTTATTATTGCCTGCATACATTGGCAACGACCGGCTACCTGCTCCTACTGGTCTTGGACGGTCAAAACATATCGTCCTTTATATGGCTTCTGGCCATTACGAGAAAAATATCTAGAAATACTTCCTTTAGTCGCACCTAAGGCTATAGCAGCTTCACCATTGGTAAAACAATAGCCAAGGTTACTAGTAACACCAGCATAAAGGTTACTAGTAACACCAGTATCAACATACTCGTAAAATAGTGTGACAAAGCGGAGGCAGGTACGTACATAGTATTTATTATACTTTGTAAAGGTGCCTTATAGAGATACACTACGGAGTAACTAATAATTTATTCGACACCTCTACCTCTATTCATTCCAGCTTTGATTTGACGAATCTGGTCAAAACCTTCCGTCGTTAGATGAGCCTCCTTTAGTCGCACCTAAGGCTCATTAGACTCCGAAAATAAATCTCTACTATTCCACTATTTTTGTTATTTTATACTGCCCTTTATACGGCTTATCGGTATTACGAAGAATATACATAGATATCGACGAACGAGGGATGTCTAAAGCTCATTGTGCTTCACTAATCGAAGGATAAACAGTCTTAATCCCTGACTCCAGGTTCAGTACTTCTAACCGTACTACTTTCATCGCCTCACCAATTCTTTTTTTAGTCCCCTCAGAAAGGTTAGAACCTTTCTTAGCCTCACTCATTCTATTTTTAGTTAACTCAGAATGTTTACGGCCTTTCATTTTATTTTTAGTTAACTCAGAATGGTTAGGCCGATCATTGGAGCACTACCGGCAACCTTTAGTACATTATATTCGGGGTTAAAGTAAAGAATTAATATTTGCTCAAGAACTAAAATTCAATTTTTTATGTCTATTGTATCAACCTGAGGGGGCAAGATATAAAGATAAAGAGAAAAGGCGTCTAATCCAAATTCTTTTATTGCTGACTCTATTTTTCGACTTCCTAATTTAGATTTAAAATAACCATTGCTTAATCTCTTAGCTAAACACACAGATGACCCTACGTAACGAAATCCATTTACTTTATGTTTAAATACATAAACTCCGGATGAACGGGTGTCACTGTAGTTACCTACTAGTTTTACTAAATCCTTTTTATCTTTAAGCGGTGACTCTATTATAATTGGTTTAATGTTAAAAAGAAAATCCAACTCTTCTTGAGTTAAATTATTAATACAGAGAATAGAAATAAGAAGCTCTAGTGTTATAACTTCTTTAGCTAACATTGGATCTTTTACTAACTTAGGATAATCTTTTAAGCAATTATTGACGATTACGAAGGGATTTTCATTATCTAATATATCCCTGGAATTTACTTTTCTTCAAAATTCATTTTTAGCCCTTTCGTTAGCTGGGACAACAGATGTATTTTTAGTTGAATAAGACCTTAGCTGAAAAAATGATAATTCCTCAACACCTAAGTATAAAACACAAGAAGTTCATTCTTGGTATTCTTGAACAAATTGAAATGGATCTTGTAGTAAGACCATGAACTGAATTAAAAAAAAATGGGGGTGGTCGCCACTCAAATTTATCATACAAATTTTAAAAACATCATTCCACTTATTTCGGTGCCAGCGCGTCCCCGGCTTGTTGAACCGCACGCAAGTCTTGGGACCCACCCCTAATAAAATGTAAGGGGCCCGCGGATCGCGGATCCGCGGACGCTCCGCCACTTTGCATCAATCTTCGAAATCTCTGGATTTTACACCTATGATAGGATATTTGCGGAAAAATGGCAAGATCTTTTCATAATTATCTAGGAATGTTCGACATTTAAATTCTGCATAATCTTTATAAGAATAAGATTGCCCACATCCAAAGTAATCTATGAATTTTTTCATTAATTGTTCATCTCTAACGTGTTGAGTTAATACAAACAATAATGTTACACGACCTCCGGCTTGGAAAGCCTTAGATACTCTTATACTAATTCAGAAACTACCATCACCCGAAGCAAACCCCGCTACTCATTGAGGATGTAGCGTTGATTTTTCGAAGCTTTCTTCCATCACCGGTCTTGGTACAGGAACGCTGTTAGGGAAAGCTTCTTTCAATACTGGAGTCAGTCCTTTATTAAGAGTAGCTCGAATATTTATAATAGCTTGTAAGCCCTCAACCGTTAAATGTTCCCCACGCTCCATCATCATTACTACCTTTCTAAATAGAAGATAATCGGCTCGCTTCTGAGTAATTAAAGGATATTTATCAAAATGAGGAATTATTCAGTTCAAAAGGTGGTTTAGAGAACTAACCCTGAAATCACAGCAATCATTTCTCTCCGAAGGTTTTCCTATTGTACCTATTCCTCCAAAATAATCTTGAATAAGTTTTAAGAGTTTGCTAGGGAATCTTTTTTATGAAGATTAATCGTAAAATTGGCTTAGATTTGTCAACCTGTGCTATTTCGAAGTGCTTTCCTAATGACAATCATGAATGATCCTTCAGCATCAGTGAACCCCGTAACAAACCAAGGTATGTTTAGTAGAGTGAGTTTATTAGTTTCGGAAAGGTTGATAACCTTTTGGTGGTTATTAACTTAAATATTATTGCCGTGGTATGTCTTCTTGGTAGAATAAAGTCGTTTTTGCTGAATTTGGTTAGAAGGGATTTTGATTTGAGAATTTCTTTCGAAACCTATTAGAGTATACCTTAAGTACAAAAATAATATTAATAAAAATGATAATAAAACATCGTATCAACTACCGTCTACTCGTTGCTCTTTTACAGACTTTTTAGGCAGGCGCGCCTACTGATTTAGATCCGCGATATCCCATTTTCCTTTCGTCTATCTCCTGGCTTATTACCATACATGAGTAATTAATTCATCCACTTATAATCTTTCGAATATAGCTTGGTACCAGAAGCTTTAGGGGGTCCCCGGAGTTTGGTAATTTATCCCGTATAGATGATTTCCCAGATCATCCGGCAGGAGATCAGAAATGGAAAGGGGCAGCTGATATTTTAAATAAATATCCACATGACATAATTAAAAGCCCCATACTTAATATTTCACTGTGTCCAGTTGTTGTGAAAGAGGTTGAAGGTATTTCGATATTAGAAAAAACATATATTCCATCTAAGCTTGTTAGACCACAATTTGCATATAATAATGCAGATCCTAACAAGATAAAACAAGAAGATAAACCACCTAATAAAAAATACGTTAAACCCGCCGATGTTGATCATTCGGAATTCCTATATAATGTGGCAAAAATATACAACCCGTAACTTTGTAATTCTATGGCTAAAAACATAGATATTAAGTCACTACTTGACATTAACAGTATAGCCCCTATTAATATAAAGAGCGTTACCAACGGATATGTTACTATTGTAAATTGTTCCGCACTTAGACCCCTTAACGTCTCTTGTATCTGTGTATTCTTTGGCAACATTGGGTTTTCTAATTTGTTCCCATAAGATCTGCTCCCATAAAATCCACTTAATAATAATACGACGGGTGCAAGTATATACATTAAAAGATCCATGCTTTGTGTTATAGCAGACGTCTGGAATAGTCCATTATAGATTCCTATTCCTTGTTCTAAACAGCGCACATGTAAACTACCTATACTAAGAAGAGCTGAATAAAGTAATACAATAATAGATGCCCTTATAAATAATATAGAATACTCGCTCCTGTATGTGAAAGCATTGACTAGTAAAAGGGAGGCATTACTCAAGAATAGCATTACCTCCCTATACTTAATCAATTCCAATCACTTAGGCTTAGCCTTCTGCTTGCAACCGAAGGACGCATTGTCAGCCGAAGGCTAGTCCCCCCCGCCTAAGAGAGCGCCAATAGGGGAGTGGTTCCCCCCCCCCCCCAATTTACTTCTCACCCAGAGGGAAGAGAGTGACTTCTCCGAAGAGTGGGGAATATCATTTCGCTAATTTAGATATATAATCTATAATTTATATTTACTATTTCCTTGATTTTAATAACCTGATTTTTGTTTAGAGTAGATTTATCTTTAGGATTTTAATATAAAGCCCCGAGGTGCTTGGGCAATACATTGCGAGTGCCTCGAATGAAGGGTGTCTTGCACCCACCCGGACAAGCCTCCGCGGAGTGGCCAATAGGTGCAGCTCCACACATACTTGCTTAAGGTCCCACCTGGACGGAGGGTGCTAAAATACATTCTTAGGGATTGCCTATTGCCTAAGAATGTATCGCCCCCCATAAATTTTTATATCGAAGTACCTCCGTGGACAAGCGTCCACCGAAGGGTTGTCTAAAATTCAGTCATCAAAGCATTACCTCACCTCACCTCACCTCCAGGGAGGTATGGTATGGTATGTATGGTGTGGTGTGGTGTGGTATTTTTAATTGGACGCACCCTGTAGGGCACTCTGCTCATATTGTGAATTATGCTGAGGCCGGCATGAAACCCTTCCTGGATATATATTAGTCCTTTACGATTGATTTTGACGGCTAAAAAAAAATTTAGTTCTCATTTGTGAGTAATTTTCTCGATTCCTACTCATCTGGGGCTAATCTATTATACTAGACCTATAATTTACTAGCCTAAGAGACCACAAGGTATTTACCCAATGAGGTAATTTATCACTAGTTTAATTTTCTATGATATATTAGGATTTTTATCCTTAATTCTTGGAATGTAATTCCCTAAGAATGGAGATTTTGAATTAATACCTTAATTGCTTACTCCCATACATACTTACCTCCGTAACCCGAAGAGTGGGGCTTTATGAAGAATTGTATTGTCAATCCTTAAATGATGATTCCCACCTGGAGAAGCCAGAGCGCATAATTTATGTAAGGGGACCCCTCCCGCAAGTATGTGCAAGTATGTGCAAGTATGTGCAAGTATGTGCAAGTATGTGCGAGTATGTGCAAGTATGTATTGGGGGGGGCCAAATAAAAGCTTCGCCCGGCTCCCATTGGGTCCATTGGCTTACATAAATTATGGCTTACATAAATTAATTGAATGTTGGGGAACCTCAGGCGGAGTGCTTTCATAAATTTGCTGGAAACCCATCGTAACGGAGTGTGTTACCCTAAGTATGTATGACCCCCAAAGAGCGCTTATGAGACGCTAAAAATTATTTTCGTTTGTGCTCAGAGGTTCCTTCCATTCATCGTTTAATTTATAATAATAAAAAATGGTCCCCATCCCTACATACTTACGGGCACCTGGGTCCCCATACATACTTGCGGAGAAGGACCATTTTTTTTTAAATCCGAGGGATTTTCAAACAATAAAAATCAAAGGTATAGTAAACATAAATTACCCCTTATATTTAATAAACGGGCCCTAAGAATATTGTCTGGGAAGAGTGGTAGTTAATTTAGTTTCGAGATCTGTAACCTCCACCTCAATTCCTGGCACTGGTGGTTTTATTCTCTTAGCTCAGGCAGCTTTAATTAGAGATGCATGTAAAATAGCTAAAAGATTAAGATCTGAAAATAATGAGCCGCTTAGATTTAATCCAAAAACCCCTCTTAACCGAAGAGAAGGATAAAGGTTTATTGGGGCCCTTTAAACCTTGCAAGAAAATTAAGCTTAGTAAAGTAATAAGAAAGCCATCATTAAAGCGAATACTTTGTGTTATCATAAGGCTCTTTATCCACCGGAGGGATTTCAACAACTCACTAAGTTGATCAGACTATATCATCAATAAAGAGCCTTGGGAGCTGCTCTTTTATTGTAGGGCACTCGTGGAAGGATTATTGTTAACATTACTCACCTTCTAGTCGTTGAACGTTCTTGTTATGAATAATTAACATATATATCTTATTTTTATTTATGTATATATATTATACTACGTTGTAACAAGCTTCGCTGCAAATTAACTTATATTAAATTTTTCTTGCAATTAACCCTATTTATACAGGTCTATTCACCTTAAACCTGTCTTTACACTCCATTACCTAATTTATAGGACATTGACTCATGCATGTATGGACCCACGATTTCTTTTAGTCTTGGTATAGATTTAGAAGAAATGTAAATACGGTATTGATTCTCCCTTTTTGTATGTAGAGTACAATTCAATCCATAACGTATTATTAATACATTCATCAATCGAACTACATCAAGTAAAGAATTAGAGTCAGTGCAAAGTTGTAATCCATAAGGTCATTGAACCCCGTCACCCATAATTCAATGACAATGAGCCACAGGGGTCAATAGTTCATAAATGTTTTGTGGGTAGGCTCCGCCTGCACCTTTATAGAATCTACATAGAAAAGAGAATGAAGCTCAGTAAAACAAGGTAAGGCTCGAGTAAAAAATGGGGGTGGTCGACCAAAATATCTTACACCAGATCTTACACCTGTTACCAAGAAAGGATAACTAGAACAATAATGACATAAGATAGTAAAGACAAATCAAACATATTTTGATTTGACTAAAGCTTGTTTAAAGCCTAAATGGCTATTAATGCTACGCTGTTTAGTCTGAAGCTGTAACCAAGCATCTGACAGAAGCAAACCAATAATGACACCATATTGATAAGACGGAATTCTAACCATATCTCTTTCCTGCTTTGAAATTAGTTTATTGGTTACACCTGATGGTAAATTAACACCTCAAGGTACTAAGGCTAAACAGGTAGAGTGTTCCGGATTTTTATAAAAATAAAACTTACCTTTTTCAGTTAAAGTTAACACTCCTTTATTTATTACACGTAGGATATGTTGTAAATTTTTATTTTTTTGTAGTTCTGAATCAGAAAAGTGCATGCATCTTTGTGGTGTTAAGCACCTGGCGGCTTGCCCGCAATTATCAAAAACAAAAGCTACTGTCTTTTTATCCGGATGATACACAAATATTTTACCTTTTTCCAACCCATGGATAGAAATATCTGAAACCACCTTAGCTGGTGATTTCTTCTTTAACGCAACTCCCAATGAAGTAATAGAAAAATCAATAAACAAATCACTCGTACTTATCAAATACTTATAAAGGTTTATTATTTCTAACAAACCTTGTTCCTTGAGAAATACTAAGCAACATACAAAAGTAAGAAGGCCATCATAAGCGATACATAGTTAGCACTGCATACTTCTTAGATTTTCTTTAATAAACAATGCATTGATACAAGCTAAAGCTTATTTAAATTAAGTATTATTAGTAACTAACATACCCTAATTAAGGTCTTTTTATAGTTATCATGTATCTATTTCTGTACGGAGTATTAATCCCTTTTTTCAATTGGGATTCTTCACGTCTACATAGAGTCTTTATATCGGAATTTATAGCTATAGCTGCCTTTCGTATAGATTCATAAGTAGAAGTTACTTTAGTCTCAAGATCTGTAATTTCTACCTCTAAACCAGCCACAGGGAGTTTTACTCTTTTAGAGGCTGCATCTTTTATAAGTTTTAACGAGTGTTCAGAATGTTTTTTACCATAAAAGGGATTATTTTCCCCTTTTCGGGATTCACTCATAACTTTTTTTACTTCATCAGTGTGTTTTCTACCTAAAACAGCTCTACGCATTTTTTCTATACTTTCTTCGGAATGTTTATAACCTTTAGAATTACCAGCTGTAGGATTAACATTATACTCGGGTTTAAGTTGATCTATTCATTTTTGTTCACAGCTAATTAAATTTTGAGAATCAGTATATTCTAAAATTATCAATGAAAAATTATCCAATCCATACTTAGCCATAGCTCTAACTATATATAAATTAGGACGAGCAAGAAAATATCAGGGTTGATAATAGTCACTTATTCTTAAGTATAAAGGATCTCCACTCCCAATGTAAAATTTTCCATTTATTCTGTTAAATCAACAATAAACCCCTACTTTACCATTATTTTCTTCTCGTATTAAATTTCGTGTATTAATTGGATCATCATACCTTTTAATTCCATAATTGGAGGCGAATGGTGGTAAAATAGCTAAAAGATAAAAATCTGAGAATAATGAGACGAATTCTTTATCGCCACATAAAGCTACGACAAAACTGTATACATCTCTCAAGTTTAGATTTAATACAATTAGATTATCAAGTCAAATAAACAAAAAGACAAAGCAAGGGGCGAAAACCCCTCTTAATCAAAAAGAAGGATAAAGGTTTAAATAATTAAACCCTTGAAAACCAAAGTAAACTAAGCAACGTAAAGTAATAAGAATGCCCAAGCAAGGATCTTTTACCCTAATATCTGATTTTATCATATATTGAGGGTTTAGGCGATCTTTCCCGTTTTAAACTTTATCGTTAATATTACGTAAAGACACCTGTATAAACACACTTCTCTTTGTGGAAGTGATACATTATTACACAGGTCAGTACTTTCATACTGGGTTAGACTATACCTTAAGCCACACGTACATGTGGCCGACTCCCGTCTAGTCGTTGAACTGCACACCTTTTTTTTTATAAATGGTGCTTGGCTGCGGATTGCCTATTTCCTTTCGTGCATCAATTTCGATTTTACCTTACCACGAGTCATTACCTGTGCCACAGACTGTGTTACCACGTCTGTTTGGTTGAAATTGCTTTAAGGCGTTCCCGTCAATTTGAGAATCTCGCTTTATACTATTAAGTTGCTAATCCTAGTATACAAACTAGCCCTGGGTTGACCAGAACTTTTATTGACCGAATAGGTTTCCTATTTACCTACGGATCATTAATGCAAATAAACCAGTGGCTTCCGCGAATGCGAATCCAAGGATAGCGTAAGAGAATAATTGTGATTTTAAGCTAGGGTTTCTAGCTACACCTAAGATTAATGCACCGAAAACTACACCAATTCCTACTCCAGCTCCGATTAATCCTGTAGTTGCTAGACCTGTTCCTATAATTTTTGAAGCTTGGATCATATTATAAATTTATATATCATTTGTGTCTATTGCTAGAAGGGTACCTTCCAAATTTGATCACATTCAAGTGCTCTTCTACACCGAAGAAGTAAGCTTTACTTCCTTCTTTTAGTATAAAAATCCTGTTGCATTCTAATGCTTTTCTTCACCGGAGGAAGTTTTCAATACCTTCTTAATTTGCGCTCTGCAAAAAAAAAAATCCTTCCAGGTGCCCCCCCCCCTTGGTAGCGGACAAGCTTATTTATGTACAGCGGAGCCCCCCCCCCCTATTGCCCACACATACTTGCCCAATTGGCAATGCCTGGTCTTACATACTTACGAAAGCGGCATGGCGCTTAATGTAAGCCCACCGGACAGGGCCACACATACTTGCCCAATATTGCCCCCTGTCCCTAATTTAAAGATTGGCCCCCCCCCCCTTACATTTTATTAGCAGGCGGAGCCTACCCGCCAATAGGAGCTGCTTCGCTTGAACACAAATCTTGAGGGGTTTCTTACATTGTATATAAATTAGGGGCAAAGCGGCGCTTATGTATAGCGGAGCTGCCCCCCCCCCCCCTTCGGGGTTACATTCTTATCGAAGGTGCCTCTCCCCCCCCCCCTATCACCAATAGGGTCAATCTCTTCGGGTTTGAGGTGCAGGTTCCCACACATACTTGCGGAGATGGTTCCCCCCCCCCCATACATACTTACTGGGTTGCCCCCCCCCTTTCCCCCCCCCCCTCCCTGCGGGATTGTTTACGGAGTGTAATTTCACCAAAGCTCTGGACTTACTTTTTTAATGCCCATACATACTTGCGGTTGCGTAATTTATGTAAGCCCTCTTACATACTTAGTGGGCCCGCAAGTATGTATGAGGGCACCCCTAAGAATGTATGCTTTGCGTGGAATACTCCGAAGAGTTTGTGTTCACCTCTAGGGGTGAGTTAATGTAAGCCCCTCAAGAGTGCCTTGGGAGAAGGCTCTCCCTAACGAAGTGTATCCGAAGAGTGGTGATTTATGTAAGGCCCGCCAATGGTGGACAGGCCATTAGCTTTTATGTAAGCCCCCAATCAAGGATACATTTCCGATGGGAGTGATTCTTGCCCGTAAGTATGTATGGGCCCACCTTACATATAATTAGGGCTTCTCCAGGTGGAGATTGCCTAATTTATGTAACCCCTATTGGGCCCTATTGGCACTCTCGAGGTTGTGTTCAAGCAAAGCTGCTCCCGTAATGAAATGTCCTGCCCTATTGAAATTTATTTGGGAGAGCGCCCTTGATAGGGATAGATTGCTTCTTAGTATTAAACCCTCCACCTCCTACAACGCGCCCGTAGCCGGAGTGTCCCTCACCTTTTTGGAGGTGCAGCTTCGCTTCACAAAATGGTGCCCCCCCCCCTAAGGATGTATCCTAGTGCTCCAAATGAAATGACTCCCCTAGTGCTCCTCCTTGATTGGGAGCACTAATTATATGTAAGTTGGGGTCATTTCATTATATTGCCTAATATATGTAAAGGGGCAAGCTCCGCTGCACCATTGGAAGGCTTTACATAAATTAGCCCCAAGTGGTCCTGCGGTCAATATCAGCTTTTATGTATTTGAGCTCCCTAATTTATGTAAGGAGGGATTTATGTAAGAAGGGTCTTCGGAGAAGGGGTTTCCTTACATGAATTATTGAGCCCAAGCAATTGGGCCCACATACTTACGAGGCCAGTTGCCCACCCCTCAATACTTAGGACAAACAAGTATTGCCAACAGGGCACCAATAGGCGCTCTTAGAAATTTTATATAATACTAATAGTATATCTATATATTATACATATTATGAAGTGCCCCCTACATACTTACTTGTCGAGAGCACGTTAGTCTAATGGAAAGGCAAAATACTACGGATATTTACATGCAAGTTCGACCCTTGCACGTGCTTTATTAGAAAGAATTATGTTTTTTTTTTGTATGAAATGTCCCCACTCCGCGGAGAGAGCGGCTTACATAGATTAGGGCAACTACACTCTGTTAGTGATACATTTCATTAGCAGGTGATTCTATTACGGGAGCCACTCTTAGTGCGCGTTAGGGAACTAAGGTTGCCAATAGCGACTCTCCGGTCATACTTAATCTTGCCAACCTATTAACCTTAAATTCATAATTAGCGAAGAGCGCCTTACATAAATTTCAAGGGGCCCTGAGGACCCTATGGGGGACCAATTTTATTACGGCACAATCCCTAAGAGAGCGCTTCGGAGGAGTGATTCTTGGCATAAACTACGTTAAGGACCCGTTGCCCATTTTGAACACAACAAATGGGGTTGAGCTTCTAGAGCCTGCGCTTGGGAATCCTCCTTACATAAATTAGGGCAGGCCATACATACTTAGGAGCTCCGCTACACCTGATTTTTATTCACCCCAGTTGGGGACTCTTATCCCCGTAAGAATGTATGGGTAGGCTTCGCCTGCCCGAAGAGAGAGTAGTAGGCCATACATTCTTAGGGCCTGCACCTGGAAGGCCTCCAATAGGGCGGAAAAACTTTGTGTCTGCCGACTTGGTAAAATTTCGTAGCTAGGGATAAAGGTTAAAAGTCAACCTCGTTAGCAGAGTAAATTAGAGTTGAAACAGAGTAGTGTAAACCATCTAAGATAACAGATGGATATAAACCGAAAAGAACAGTAGGAATAACCAATGCTAATAAGATAGCAAATTCTCTCTTATTAAGATCAGGAATATTTGTAGCTAAGTAAGCTGATAAAGATCCCCCAAAGGCTATTCTATTGAATAAGAATATAGTAAAGGCAGCAGAAAGAACAATAGATGAACAGGCTAATGCACCTAACAGAGGTAATCTTTCGAAAGCTCCGTATAGAGACAGGAATTCCCCTACGAAATTGAATGTAAGCGGAGTACCCGCGTTCCCAAGTCCTAGGATGAAGAATAATAGGGAGAACAATGGCATTATTGAGGCTAGTCCTCTGTAGTAAGTAATTAGTCTTGTATGACTTCTGTCATAAAGGACACCTCCTACACAGAAGAATAATCCACTACTTACGAATCCGTGAGCTAAACCTAATACTATTGCACCTTCGATTCCCTGGATTGTGTTAGAGAAAACTCCCAGTATATACACAGCAGCATGAGCTACTGATGAATACGCGACTAACTCTTTTACATCAATAGTACGGAGAGTACTCAAGGATGCATAAACTATTGTTATTACACAAATCATAAAGACTATTGCTGTAAAGTCTAACGAAGCTTTGGGAAAGGGTACCGGAGGGTACCTACGCCTAGCGGAGCGTACCACACTTCTATCCAGCAACGGGGGTAAAGCCAGGCAGTTTGCTTGCTGACAAAGGGTAGATTAGGAATTAAGCAGACTCTTGTGATCTTCCATTATTCATACCAGCTTTGAGAATACGAATCTCTTCTATTCCACTTTCAGTTAAGTGACGACCTTCTTTAATTATAAGAGCCGCTCTACATCAATCAGCAAAGTCTAAAGCCTTCGCTCCTTGAATTTGGGATTTTTGTAAAAGAGGGACCCCCCCCGTTTTTTCAAAGATGTCTGGGAACTTTGATACGACAAACTGACCTACATTTCTCTTTTCCTCAGGATGTCATCCTCCACATCCTAAATAAGTGATTAAGCTCTTCATTAATGCCGCATCACGGCTTGACTGACCAATTTTAAGTTGCAGGGATACTCTGAAACCAATTTTAACTGTTCTACTTTTTGCAAGATTTATATGGAAACAACCATCACCACTAATAAATCCTGCAATTCATTGAGGGGATCTTATTTCACTTTGGATTAAAGGTCTATCAGCTGGGATTATGTTTGGGTGGGCTTCCTTTAATTCCTCGGAAAATCCTTTATTAAGTGAAGCTTTTAAAGCTAGAATACTAACAAATCCTGTTTCAGTTAGGTGGGCTCCCAGTTGCGACAAATTATATCATAGGCTGCTCTGAAAAGGAAATAATCAGCTTGCTTTTGAGTAATTAAAGGATATTTATCAAAATGAGCAATTACTAATGCTAAATCCTTACGAGAAGCTATCCTAAATCGTACCATATTTTGCGTTTTTGTTATAGAACCAACACCTTTAAAATATCTTTGCAGGCGCACTAGTAACATTTTATCCCTAGTATGTAAACCCATCGAAAAACGGGGGTGGTCGACTAAAATAGGTTTTAGGCTTAGGACCACTATTGTCCTTCACAATATTAAGTTCGAAACAACCTTCGCTATCTACAAGACCTGTTACAAACTCAGGATCTAGATCTTCAAGCTCAGGATCTAGATCTGTAGGAACACTCTTATTTTTTAATGCTATACCCCCCCCCAGAATGCAGCCATAGCTGATAAAGGTTGAAAGTCAACCTCGTTAGCAGAGTAAATTAGAGTTGAAACAGAGTAGTGTAGACCATCTAAGATTGGAGCGGGATATAAACCAAAAAGAACAGTAGGGATAACTAATGCTAATAAGATTACAAACTCTCTTTTATTCAGATCAGGGATGTTTGTAGCTAAGTAAGCTGATAATGAACCACCGAAAGATATTCTGTTGAATAAGAATATAGTAAAGGCAGCAGAAAGAACAATAGATGAACAAGCTAATGCACCTAACAGAGGCAGTCTCTCGAAAGCTCCATATAAAGACAGGAATTCACCTATGAAATTAAATGTAAGCGGAGTACCCGCGTTCGCTAAACCTAAGATGAAGAATAATAGAGAGAACAATGGCATTATAGAAGCGACTCCTCTGTAGTAAGTAATTAATCTAGTATGAGTACGATCATACAAGACCCCACCTACACAGAAGAATAATCCGCTGGAAACAAAACCATGTCCTAAACCTAAAAGTATCGCTCCTTCAATACCTTGGATTGTGTTAGAGAAAACACCCAATATGTACACAGCAGCATGAGCTACCGAGGAATATGCAATTATTTCCTTAACATCAATAGTTCTTAGAGTACTTAAAGATGCGTAAATAATAGTAATGACACAAATCACAAATACGATAGGAACAAATAACATAGTGGATACTGGGAGTAATGGCAAGACTAGTCTTAAAAAACCATACAGGCTTAGTTTTAACACGATAGCTGCAAGAATGATACTACCAGCCAATGGGGATTCAACATGGGCTTTTAATAACCAAGTGTTTAAGAAGATCACCGGTGTTTTAATAGCAAAGGCTGTCCCCTAGTGGTTTCGGATAAAATAAAGCTACTTATATCGGCGCACATTATTAGAGATAAGTAGCTTAAATTTAAGCGATGTCGACGCATGAGTCGGCGCGACCTAATTTAAATAATTACTCATCTTCTAGACTAGCGTATCTAACAGAATTCATACCTCCTTTGATTTTTAGGAGCTCCTCTAAACCTTCAGTTGTTAAGTGCCCTTTGTTTTTTATTATAATTGCTACACGCTTGAAACTATCAAAATCCTTCGACTTATCACCATGAAGCGGATATTTGTTAAAAAATGGTATAATCTTTGACTCAATGTCTGAAAATTTACTTACAATAAATTCCTCACTACTTTTCTCAGGTTGTGAACTCAAATTACCACAAGATAAATACCCACTTATATTTTTAATTAACTTGCTATCCCGTTTATGTTGACTTATTGAAAAGTTTAATCTCGCATTGTAACCAGATTTGCTTAATTTAGATTTAGAAACTCCTACTAAGAAACACCCCTCACCACAAACAAATCCAGCTAATCAATTGGGATCTTTGATTTCTTGTTCTTCAACTAAAGGTCTTTGAACAGGGATAACATTTGGGAAGTCTGCTTTTAAATTTTCACTTAAACCTTTGTTCATTGAGGCTTTAATTGCAACAATTTTATATAATCCTTCTATTGTTAAATGCTCTTTACCATAACTTAAATTTAATATCTGTCTAAACAGAAGATAATCCGCTCATTTTTGAGTTATTAAAGGGTACTTACTAATGTGATCAACAATTACTTTTAAATCTTTAGGAGAACTCACCCGATATTGAACTGAATTCTTACCATGTTTTGTAATACTCCCTACGCCAAAAAATTTTTGAACTAATATTAGTAAAGCTATATCCTTTTCATGTAAACCAATAGTAAACACAGTATGAACTCGATACCCTGTTGCCCTTTTTGGAATTTTTTGGATAGTTACATGAAAACAGCCCTCCGCGTCAATAAATCCAGTGACGTAATTAGGATCCAAATTTTTATTCTTACTATTATTATTATTTAATTCCAAAGGTATAGATAATAGCATAGCTCCAGATAAAGGTTGAAATAGATCAACCTCCTCGAAAGAGTAAATTAGAGTTGAAACCGAGTAATGTAAACCATCTAGGATAGGACTAGGATATATACCAAATAATATTGTAGGGACAACTAATGAGATTATTATAACAAACTCTCGTTTGGTTAAATCTGGAACATTAACTGCAAAGTAAGAAGATAAAGCTCCTCCGAAAGCAATTCTGTTATATAAGTAGATAGTGAAGGCGGCGGATAATACTATTGAAGAACACGCAAGAACACCAAGGATAGGTAGTCTTTCAAACGCACCGTATAGGCTCAAGAACTCTCCTACAAAATTAAATGTAAGAGGAGTACCCATGTTACCTAAACATAGAATAAAGAAAAGTAATGAGAATAAAGGCATGATTTGAGTTACACCTCTATAGTAAGTAATTAATCTAGTATGAACACGGTCATAGAGAACTCCACCCGCGCACATAAATAACCCTGTAGATACAAACCCGTGAGCTAGACCTAAAAGAATTCCTCCTTCAATACCCTGGATCGTATTACTGAATACACCCAGCAGATATACAGCTGCATGGGCTACTGAAGAGTATGCAATTATTTCCTTAATGTCTATAGTACGTAGAGTACCTAAGGATGCGTATACTATAGTAATTACACAAATCATAAAGACTAAGGGTGTTGATACTAATGAGGCTTGAGGCAATATAGGTAAGACAAATCTTAAAAAACCATATAGACTTAATTTTAAAACGATCGCAGCTAAAACTATTGAACCAGATAAAGGAGATTCCACATGGGCTTTTAAAAGTCAGTTGTTTAAGAAAATTAGCGGAGTTTTTACTGCAAAAGCCAGAAAGATTCCTGCAAATAAGAACATTTGAGTAGAATAATTGAAATTTCCTTTGAATAAAGCATCGAAATCAGTAGTACCCATTAAAGAAGACATTGTTAATATAGCTAATAATAAGAACAATGAACCAAACAGTGTGTATAAAAATAAATATAAACTAGCTCTTACTTTATTATCAGATCCAAATAATCCAATTAATAAGAAAAGTGGGGGCAATATGCTTTCGAAGAAAATATAAAATAAGAATACATCTAATACTAGGAATACACCTAATAGTAATGTCTCTAACAGTAGTACTATAATTACAAAAGATCTTTGATTCTCTTTTATTGAGCTTCAATTAGATAATAATGCTATCGGCATTATTATTGTAGTTAATAAAACGAAATAAATAGATAAACCATCTAGACCTAGATAAAGGTCGCAAAAACTTACTTTATGGTATTCTTGTACAAATTGAAATTGGTTTTGACTAAAATCAAATAGAATTCATATCACTAAAGAAACTATTAAATTTACAACTAATGTTGTCAATCCTATAATTTTTTCTTCGTAACCGGAGGTTATTCTATTATTGAAAAAGTTTGAATTGGACCCCATGTAAGCCATACGAGTATAGATAATAAATATACCTACTAAAGGTATTAATAATAATGATAATAATAACATTTTATGTTCCGCTGTCTTTTTAATATATAAATTTCCATCTTAACCGGCCTGAAGATGAGATCCTGTAACAAAATCAGGGGGTACCCCCTCAAATGGTCGCACTCTTGAGGGAACCTGCACCTCTAGTTATTTGTAACTCCAATACCAACGTAATGGAAAAAAAAAGCCTGCTTGTTTTTTTATGTACCTCTACCTCTACCTCTACCTCTACCTCTACCTCTACCTCCGGGTGGGTGGGTTTGGGGTTGGGTGGGTTTGGGCTTTGGGGTTTGGGGTTTGGGGTTTGGGGTTTGCAATCTCTTCGGAGCAGCTTCTTGTCGCAAGGGGTCTTCCCCCCCCCCCCTAGGTACGTAACAAAGGCCTCCATCCAGGTCTGCCCTTACATAAATTATGGAGTGCCTCTCAAGGACCCAAGGCCCACAAATTATTTCATTGTGGGCAAGACCTCCAAGAGTCACTTCGTTGGCAATCTCAAGAGTGCGGGTTTTACATAAAAGCTGCGCGTCCCCTAACGGAGAGAGTGGGTTCCCCCCCCCCTCCCTACGGGATTGTAAAAGAGAGCGCTTCGGGGTCAAATCTCTTTGTTGGCATGAGCTTTTTATATACCCTTTCCCTCCGGGTGAGGGTGCTGTGTATAAAGATAAAGGTTTATTTTATGAGTTTAGTTAGAGACTCCCCAAGTATGTGCACACCGAAGGGCAGAGCCGCTTCGGTGAAGGCTCCTTACATAAATTATGGGTACCCACCGAGAGGGCTTACATTACATTACATAAAACCCCTACATTGCCGAAGAGGGCAGGCTCTTCGGAGCTTCCTAATATATGTAAAGCCTTCTCCAAAGCGCTCTTTGGGCGCTCTAAGAGTTCCCGCAATAAAATGTAAGGGGCCTATTGGAAAAAGCCTTCCAATGGTGCAGCGGAGCTTGCCCCCCCCCCCCCGCAAGTATGTATGAGCCTTTGCCCTAATTTATGTAAGAAGGCCCCCTATTGCCCCGAAGCGCATAATTTATGTAAGGAGGGACTAGAATGTATGGGGTGAGTTTATGTAACCCCTATTGCCCACCGAAGGTGCAGGCTCCGCCTACCCCCATCCTGGTGGCCCCCCCCCCATTGCGCAAAAGTATGGACAGGAGGGGACCAATTTATGTAACCCTTCTCCAGGTGGAGGGGTTACATAAATGGTCCCCCCCCCCCCCTAACGGAGTGTTGGTCCCCGAAGCGCAATAGGGGTGACAAGCACCCAATTTTGCAAACTGAGCGCAAGCAAGGAGGGGTTCAAGCATACGCTTGTCCTTAAAATAAACCATTTTGGGCTATAGACCGGAAATATTAGTAGGGATAGCGTCAAACGAAATTAGCATAGTTAAGACAAGGAACATGAAAGCAAAGATTAAAGGCAGTAAAACAGTTCAACAGAATTCCATAAGTGTGTCGAAACGAATTCTTGGGAAACTGGCCCGTACCCATACAAAACTAAAGACTAGTGCACAAGTTTTAATTCCTAACGCTAGACCATATAAAACTCCCTCTAATAAAGGAATGTTTAACTGTCTTATTTGTCAATCGAATGGGTAAGAGTAACCACCGAAGAATAATATTGTCATTAATATACTTATTAAAATAATACTAGCATACTCGGCTAAAAAAAAGAAAACGAAAATCACAGAAGAGTGCTCCGTGAAGAAACCACTTACTAGTTCTGATTCAGCCTCGGCTAAATCCATAGGAGCTCTATTAGTTTCTGCTAAAGCTCCAATAAAGAATATTATAAATACAGGTAATAAAGGTATGATAAATCATATCGATTTTTGAGATTCTACTATATCAGTTAAATTTAAACTTCCTGTAAATAGAATAATAAGTAATATAGCAGAACTCAAGATTAACTCATAACTTATTAATTGAGCTGTACTTCTAAGAGATCCTAAGAAAGCATATTTAGAATTAGCAGATCATCCCGCTAATAAAATTCCGTAGGCCGATAACGAAGATACAGCCAACATATATAATATTCCTAAATGGTAATCTGATACCGCTAAACCAGGACCATAAGGAATTACAGCATAACCTAGCAATGAAAAGATTAAAGTTATGATAGGACCTAGAAAGAATAAAACTAAATTAGCTTGTGTTGGGGATACATACTCTTTTAAAATTAATTTTAAAGCATCAGCAACCCTTATTAGTAATAAACAAGTATAACTACTCGCATAGTTATACTTATCTTACTATCCATACCTTTACATATGGGGTAGACTCTATCTCCATCTTTCTATTTCCCACCTGGACGGAGCCTCCCATTGTGAACATACTTGCGGAGAAGGCCCCATACATTCTTACGGGGTTTTATATAGATGAGAAAGATGTAAGGCATATAGTCGTTGAGGACAAGCTTTATACAGTTTCTTAAATATCTATAAACTTTTAAGAGATGTATAAAGAAATTTCCTGCTGATTCTCCATGTAATTATTCTTAAGATTATCACTGATCATATTTGATCTAGTACTTAAGACTTTAGGAGTTCCCAGCAAATAGCCTTATTTTTTTTAATAGTATTAATAATTTATATCTTAACTTAATATAAGGAAATAAATCCCGCCGAAGGGACTCTTCGGACAGGGGCCCCTTGAAAAATATAATTAATAATACTATGCACTTGCCAACAATATACAATGTTTATTGTCCAACCCACGCAAAGCCACTCTCCCCTAATTATATGTAAGGTGGGGACCCCACTTACATTCTTTTTAGTAAGTATGTTAGGCGCTCTCCCCCCCCCCCCCCTTACATACTTATGAGTGGGGGAGAGCCCAATTACATACTTAGGGACCCACCGAAGGCTCTTACATAAATTATAGTGCGGGACAAAGAGTGCACTAAAGATTGTGCAATTCCCCCTAATTAAATGTAAGCCCTCTCCATACATACTTAGTCGTCCAGGTGGGGCAAAAGAATTTTTAGTGCTACGCCAAGGACACACTTTGTATTGCCTCACCTGGAGAGGCAAACCCCTGCACTTGCCGAAGAGGGGGTAATTTATGTAAGGGCAATACAGGGGCTAATTTATGTAACCCCGAGAGTGGGGGGCTTCTCCAGGTGACCCCAAAGAATTTGCCCCGCCATCCAGGTGGAGAATTCTTTGGGTCAATGGTGCCCCTCTAAGAATGTATGGCCCCCGTAGGCCTACGTCACATTTAATTAGTGATACATTCTTACGGCATACATACTTAACTTTCAATATATTCAATGCTACAGGAATTTTTCCTAGGGATCCACTGGCTAGGTGCGACCCCATACATTCTTACCTGCCCAGGTGCAGGCCCTAAGAATGTATGGCCTTCAAAAATGTGCTTCCAATCCCCTCAAATCGGTTCCCCCCCCCCCTAGGTCCGTCAATTAATTCACACCTAAGTATGTAAGCCCTTCATAATTTATGTAAGAAGAGCCTTCTCCGGGCTTACATAAATTAGTGCTTTGCTTTTAATCATACACTCCGTTAGAGGCCACTCTTCGGGTTAAATTTATGTCAAAGGCACCCCCCAAGTATTGCCAAGGGGCATTGTGAGCATTTCAACCCCTATTGGGGGGGACCCATTTCAGTGGTTGGGTCCTTACATAAAAGTGCAGGCTCCGCCTACCCCCTATCATGCATAATTTATGTAAGAAGGGTTACATAAATCCGTAAGTATGTAAGAGCCTTCTCCAGGTGGGGCTTACATAAATTAGGGAACCACCGCTCAAGCCCCCCCCCCCCTTGAGGCCCAATTGGCCTCTAATTTATGTAAGGAGGGTATCCCAATACTGGAGAAGTTCAGTTCTATTCAATCCGGAGGGAATATATGTAAGCCCCTGCACTTGCCGAAGAGGGGGCAGAGCCGCATAACATAACGGAGTGTGTGTGTGCCCTCAAATGGCGAGGTATTAAACTTGTTCTTCCAATATAATAAACATTAGCAATATGTTGGATACACACACCGAAGGGCTCCTTCCATACTTTTGAGTGGCCCCCTACATAAATTATAGGGTAGGCGAAGCCTGCCGGTAAGAATGTATGGGGTCGAACACAAACTCTTCGGCAGGCCCAATTGGCCTACCCCTCTAAGAATGTATCGCCCCCCACGTTGTCAAACTTAAACTGAATTAAATAGATCAATCCTTTATTTCAATAGGATAGCGGACAAGCGACCTTCTCCAAGTGGGAATTATTCTAAGAATACAGATCTTTCTTTTAAATTCCCTACAAAGTAGTCCCCTGTCCAGGATTGAAATTAGGGCAGAAGAGTGGCCTTCTTAAATTCCCTAAGAATGTATCGGCCCCCCCCCCCTATTCAATGGGCTCCGAAGAGTGGATAAAATGTCCTCACTCCGCATGTAAGGAGGGAGCTCCGGTGGAGGCTTTTATCAATACCCATTTGGGGGGATACACTCCGTTAGGGGGAACCAAAGAGCGCCAATAGGGGCAAAGCGGTTTTTCTAGCCACGTAAGAAGGGACTCTTCGGAGGAGTGTATCAAGGACCCCTTTGGGTATTGACTGATTGGTAATTCTGACCCCTTTGGGTTTGTGTTCTAGCGAAGCTCAGGCAATATCAAGAATGTAGGCACTTTTAACCTGTCCGAAGGGCCTCACTAAATAAACTACTTCCTTGTGTATTGTCATTTAAATTATATAATCTGTAAGATGTATGATAAGCACGTATATTATTTTCTTTCAATGCTTGTAGAAGACCATACACACCAACTTTGTTAGGACCGACTCTTCTTTGCATACTAGCCATCGTTTTTCTTTCGGCTACTGTTACATAAGCTACACTTAATAAAGCAGGAACAATTACTAATAAGACTTCCAAAATAGAAAATAATGAAAATGAATATAACATTGTTTTTCAATACCTAATTTTACTAATTTACTAAACCAAATCTTCAGTTCCCGCAACACATGCTTGAAAATTTTTTATTATGACATTCTTATGAACTCACCGGAGGGGCAGCTCCCTAATTTATGTAAGCCCCACCTGGAGAAGGGCTCCAGGTGGGGATTTATGTAAGAAGGGTATTCGGAGAAGGCTACCCTCTGGGGTTTTAAGAGGGGTTCCTAAGTATGTAGGGGTCCCCAAGCAGTCTTTGCACTCCGAGTGGGCCCCCCCCCCCCTACATACTTAGCAATATTGCCATTCAGAATAAGTGCAATACTTAGAAATGTATCGTTAGAGAGCCTTCTCCTGGATGTTCAATAACCCCAATGTAGAGTGGTTGCCCTTACATAAAATCTTATTGTCCCCAGCGAAGGATACATTCTTACGCCCCACCTTACATTTAATTAGGAACACCCCCCCCCTCCCTTCGGGATTGACCCTTTAAATTATTGGCAGGCGGAGCCTACCCTTCTTAAATGTATTATGAACACAAGGAGCCGGGGGCTTATTTTTGTGTACACCGGAGGGTCTCCATACATACTTAGTCGGTGACAAGCCCCCCACACCGTAATTTATTTAGGCAATACTGGAGCGCCTCACCAATACGGGTGATTGTAATTGGGGCCAATTGCCCCCGTAAGAATGTATGGACGGTGAAGTAACTTCAGGAGAAGCCAGTTGCCCCCCCCCCCAAGTATGTGGGTCGCATAAATTTATTGAGAAGGTGCCCTGTCCACACAAGTTAGTCAGGTTGTGAAACAGCTCTAATTTATGTAAGGAGGATTGTCCCCCCAAATACAATCACCCTATTGGTGAGTAGGCTTCGCCTGCAGCAAATTAAAAGGTGGGGGATACACTCCGTTAGGGGCCAATGGGTCCCCTCTAAGAATGTATCTTAGGCCCCTAAGAATGTATCTTGGAGCAACTCCGTTAGTACACAAAACTGGAGCGCCCCACTAAAGTTTAAAGTTGGGGGACAAGATTCCATTAGTGAAGTGCTCCCCTGTCAGAGGGCCTATCCATTGACCATTTCCGTAACCACTCTTCTCGGAGAAGTCATAATTTATGTAAGCCCTCGCGGTGGATTTATGTAAGCCCTCGCGGTGGGACCCCCCCCCTTTGCCTTGGAAGTGACCCCTGGGCCACCTTTAAATTATTGGGATTCTATTACGGGGAGTGCCCAAATTTATGTTGCTCAATTGGCGTTAAATCATGTTAACAATAATTAAATACATAGGTAGACACACAATACCTCGTAAGAATTATCTACTACTATTTAATTTTTTCCCTACATACTTAGGAGTGAGTGCCTCCACACAAAGTTAGGCCCTCTTGAAGTTTTCCAATATTGTCCCCTGTTGGACAGGGCCCTATTGGCACAACGAAGTGACTCTTCGGGTTAGAGGATTGTCCACACATACTTGCGGAGAGGCAGGTAATTTATGTAGGGGTACCCTTCTCCGAAGAGGGGGAACCTGCCCCTTCGGTGAGAATTTTTGGCGCTCTCCAAGAGCGATTGGCCACTCTCTCCGTTATGTCGAGCGTCCGCTTCCCCCCCCCCCCCCAAGTATGTGGCCAAAAGGGCTCCTTACATAAATTATGGGGCAATCCTCAATATGAAATGTTTCGGAGACAAAGAGTGCTTTGGGCAGCTCCGCTAGCCCACCTTACATACTTACGGATTGATGTACAGCGGAGCCCGTATTGGGGCCCCACCTGGACGGAGGCTCTTACACAGGTTAGGGTAAAAACCCTTCTCCGAAGAGGGGGCCAATACATTTTATTGACCGACATACTTTGCACCGGAGGTGGTGGCCCTAATTTATGTAAGGAGGGATTTATGTAAGCCCCCCCCCCCCGAAGCGCCCTGTTGGACCCTTCTCCAGGTGGGGATTTATGTACAGCGGAGCTTCCCCTAATTTATGTAAGGAGGGCAGAGCCGCTTCTTACATAAATTATGAAGGCTCTTACATAACTTACGGGGCAAAGCGGCGCTTATGTAAGAAGGGTTCCCTAATTTATGTAAGGAGGGATTTATGTAACCCCTTGGGGGGCAAATCTTCGGAGCGAGGGAATTTATGTAACCCCTTCCATACTTATGAGTGGGGCTACACCACTCCGCGGAGCTGCCCCAATTAAATGCTTCGGGGGTATATTTGTAGGGGGACAAGACTCTTCGGGGAACCAATTTTATGCCGCTCTCCAAGAGCGATTGGCAACGCCAATATTGACTTGGGTCCTTACATAAATTACGCCCCCCCCCACTCTTCGGCCCTATTGCCCCCCCCCCTAAGAGAGCGCTTCGGCCCCCCCCCCCATACATACTTACGGACAAGCGACCGCTAGTGAAAAAAAAAGGTTTGTGTTCTAGCGGCGCGGACGCTTTAGTCCTAAGAATGTATGGGCATAAATAAATTTACCCCTAAGGATGTATCCGAAGAGTTTGTGTTCATAATACTTTAAGAAGGGTCCCCCCGTTATGCACTCCGCCTTCTTACATAAAAGCCTGCAAAGGGTCGCTTACATAAATCCCTCCGGTGGGACCAACTCTGTTATGCACTCCGCTGGGACAATCTCCCCCCCCCCCTGTCCGAAGGGTGCCCCCCGTTATGGACAAGCACAAATCATTTCATTGTGGGAACCCTCTGGGTGATACATTCTTAGGAGTACCTTTGGTGAGGAGTGCTTTCAATATTGTTGGGCCCTTACATAAAATCAGGCTTGTCCACCGGAGGGATTTATGTAAGAAGGGCCTCTTCGGAGCAGGGATTTATGTAAGCGCCACCGGAGGGTTTTCAAAGCGGAGTGAGGAATTTATGTAAGCCCTCTCCAAAGCGCTCTTTGGCCTCCGAAGAGGGGGACGCGGAGCTTTTATGTAAGAACCCCCTACATTGCCGAAGAGGGGGCTCCCTAACGGAGTGTATCCCCCATAAAGTGTGCCTTCGGGATTGGTTAGCGGTGCGTAATTTATGTAAGGGCGCTCTCCCCCACTCATAAGTATGGAAGGGGTTACATAAATGGTCCCACCGCGAGGGAATTTATGTTAGGACAAGCGCAGCTAAAAATTTTAGTAAGTATGTAAGGAGGGGTTCACCTCCCCTGTCCGGTGGGACCTAATTTATGTAAGAAGGGTTTCCCTAATGGAATGTACCTCCCAAGGCCCCCCATATAATGGGGTAGCGAGCTGCTCCCCAACAAAGATTGACCTTGCCTGAGAAGTGATACATTCTTAGGCGGAATGTACCCCGAAGAGTGGCTTTCCCCCCCCCCTCCCTTCGGGATTGATTAATGGAATGTAAAACCCATAGACAATGGTAATTTATGTAAGGGCCCCACTATGACCGATTTTATTATGCCAATATCGCCTGGAGCAGCTCCCTAATTTATGTAAGAAGGCTCTTCGGAGAAGGGTACCCGCCCTATAGAGAAGAGAGTGCCTTCTTACACAAGTTAGGAATACTCAGAGTGGCCTAGGAGAATTTTATCCTAAGAGAGCGCTTCGGAGCGGCTTTCGTAAGTATGTGTGCCCCGAACTGCCTAAAATATTGCCGAAGAGTGGGCCCTATTGGACAGGGCCCTATTGGCACAACGAAGTGACTCTTCGGGTTATCGTTATCGTTGGGGGCAACAACCACTCTTCGCTCCAGAATTTATTATGGCCACCTGGAGGAGGGAACACATTCTTGCGGAGAAGGGTTACATAAATTGTTGGCGCTCTCCCCCCCCCGTCCCCCCCTCCCTACGGGATTGTAAAAGAATGTATGGGGTAAAAACAGCTATTTTGTGTGCACCTCCCACAATGAAATTATTTGTGGGGGGGCAGACCGCATTTTTGGTTAACGAAGTGTATGTACACTCTTAGGAGTGTCTTGACCCAAGAAGGCTTTCCAAATTGAGCTGCTTCGCGCCCAAAGCACTCTTTGCTCCGAAGAGGGGGACCCCGAAGTGGGTGAGAGCGCACATGCCCCCACACACACACACGAAGTTATAGTTAGGGCATGCCATACACTTTGTTAGGCGCTCTCCTCCAATCCGCCCGCGGCTCCCGTCGGCAACCCCTCTGGTTTAGTTACTAATAGAAATATAGTTCTTCCTTCCCCTGACCAAGCATATAGACTAGGATTGAAGCTGCGAAAAAGGCTCCCCCCTGCCTACTAATGAAATGTGCCTTACCCTCTGGGTGAGAAGGACTCCCAACAAAGTGGTTTTTGACCACTTGGGGAGATGAACATAAACTCGAGAGTGCGGAACAAAGTTATGCGGAGTGGCACTCCTAAGTATGTAGGCAAATTCGCCTTTGTTAATGATACATTCCATTAGTGATACCCTCCTGAATGTTTGTGTTTCCAACAAGGTTTGGTTCCCAAAAGGGCACTCTTTAAGGCCCCCCTAACGATAACCCGTAGAGTGGGGGTTTCCACAACCCTGTTGGTGACTCGAGGAGTCACCAACAGGGTTGTGCCCCTCATACATACTTACGGGCAATAATCTTAAAAGGGTTTGGTTCCCAAGAGGGAAGGGGCACTCTTTAAGCGCTTTGGACCCGAAGAGGGCCTAACGGGGACGGAGTGGTTTCCACCGTAATAAAATGTATGGCGCTCTCCCCAACTTACATATAATTAGTATTGCCCCACCGAGAGGGATATCCCGCCGAAGGAACTCCTCTTCCGAAGGTGCCTCCCCCCCTAAGAGACAATGGGAATTTATGTAAGGGGAGCCGCTCTGCTGATTTATCGAAGAGTGGCCACTCTTCGGAGGGGTAGGCTCCGCCTGCAAATTTATGTAAGGCCGCTCTACCAATGGGGCAGAGTTCCCAATAGGGGCGGAATTTATGTAAGAAGCTGGGTCCCAAACCCTGTATTGGAACTCTTCGGAGGAGTGTATCAAGCCCATTGAATATATTGACAAGGATACATCCCTAGAGGTGAACACAAACTCTTCGGAGTATTCCTTCGGTGGGAAACACTCTGTTGCGGAGGGACCCTCTTCACTAGCGGAGCGTAAATTATTGAGAAGTGACAAAGTATTCAATCATTCTATTACGGAAGTGATCCCCCCCCCCTTACCCCTGGGTCCACCTTACATACTTGCGGTTTTTTTTTTAATAGCCTGCGCTTGTCCACACCGAAGGGACTCTTCGGATACATTTCCGATGGGAGTGATACTTGCGGAGAACCCTTCATAATTTATGTAAGAAGAGCCTTCGGTGGTACATAAATTAGAGCTGTATCCTTAGGGGAACCAAACTCTTTGGCGGTTAATGGAATGTCAGGCCAAGAATTGCTCCCTAACGAAGTGTATTGCCCCCCCCCCCTAGCCACGTATGGACAAACTTCCCCTACATACTTAGGGATAGGCGGAGCCTCCCCCAAATGGTCCGCACTCTCGAGGGGTACCCTTCTCCAGGTGGAGCTGCACCAATATTGGAAATTATTTGTGGACAAACGCCCGTTAGCACACAAAATTGGGTTGACCCTCGTAAGTATGTAAGAAGGGATTACCAATATTGGTGAAACCCTAAGTATGTAACCCCGAGAGTGGGGAGAGCGCATTTACCACCTGGAGAAGGGACCCCAGAGCGCTTCGGAGAAGGGTGTCTTGGAAACCCTCCTCATTCCATTGTGAAACCCTCCTCATTCCATGTTAAAAGAAGAGCGCCAATTGAGGCTACCCTCCCCTGTCCGAAAGGGGAGCTCAATCTTAAATCGAAATCGAAATCGAAATCGAAACCCTCCTATATTGGGCAACAGGCCCAATAGGCCCCGTAAGTATGTAAGGAGGGCCTCATTGGGGGATACACTCCGTTAGGCAATACAAAGTGTGCCTACATTCTTGTGGGGAGCTTAGGACTTTTTTACACACCGAAGGGACTCCGTTAGAAGGACAATCTCCGTTTACCGTTAGAAGGCCCACCGTAAGTATGTATGGAGAAGTTATGGCGTACCGGGACTTAACGTCCAATTAGTCATTATCTAATGCTATTACATTAGAGGCCTGTCCCCCCCCAATACTGGACAGGGCAGGTGGTCCCCCCCTAACGAAGTGTATCCCTAACGGAGTGTATCCCCCCCGGGCCCCCGCACAATATTGGTATGAATATATAACTTCTTCTCTTCCCGGAGCCTCCAAAGCGCTCTTTGGGACCTTGGTCGTGAACATCCTAATTTATGTTACGCGCCCAAGACGTTCCTAGGAGAAGTGACTCTTCGGATACCAATACTGGGTTAGGGAGTGATTCTTGGCATAAACTACGTTAAGGACCCGTTGGGGGCCCATTTTGAACACAACAAAGATGGCGCCGCACCCAAGGGGTTACACAAGTTAGGGACAATCCTCCCTGGTCTAACATACTTACGGGGGAGCAATTGGAGGCTCTACTTAGCGGAGTGCACAAAAGTAGAGCGGCTTGAGGGGGACCCGTAGAGCGTTTTGCTCCCCAGCGAAGCAATACTTGGGCAGTGTATGTATGGGGACAATCCCAATTGGGCAACAGGCGGAGCGGTTTTATTTATTGGTGTCAAGCTAATTTATTATATATTGGACACAAGCTTCTTTGGGCAGAAAATCTGGTTTTTCAATCACATACTTACGGAGAAGGTTGGGCACCATTGAAAATATGCTGTGGACTAATAGGTAAGTCATAAATTTTTGATATTTATAATTGAGTGTTCGAACCACTCCAGCATAAAGTTTATATAAATTCTCATTAGTTTAATGGTAAAACCAGATACTTCTGATATCTTAATTTAAGTTCGAATCTTAAATGAGAATATGTCACCCCTTGTATCTTTTTAATTGGACGCACCCTGTAGGGGACCAATTGGGCAAGCTATCATGCTTGATGGGTCCATGCTACCTTAAATACCCGATTATAGGCACATAGTACCCCTCTATGTTTCTACTCTCTATTAGTCGGAGTCTATTTTATAGCGACGTAGGGGGGGGGCCCTCCTGATCTTTTTCTACCTCTCACCCCTCTCAACCCCCCCTCTTTCTCCTCTGTACATGGAATATTTCTCTATAGGTTTTGCAGTCCCTAATTATCTAATAGGCGACTTTCGCCCACTCGGGATGGGTACCCTCCAATTATCCAGTTGGCTAGGTTTTGCGGGGTTTAGCGGGTTCCTGTCTCTAAGGGTTTCTCCCGGCTCCTCCTTAGGGTTATTATTAAAATTATTATTATTATTATTAAAATTATTATTAAAATTAAATTCAAATTAAAATTATTAAGAGTACCTCCTGACCTTGTCTTAGAGGGTCGCCCTTGAGGGTGGCTCCTAGGTCCCCATAGCAATCCTACTAGGACTCTCAAGGGTTATAAAGAGGAACTTGTTTAGTTTGAAGTGATAAAGAACCCTTCGGTGGAAGTTAGATGAGGGAAAAGATGGATATGGAAAAAAGGTAGGGGAGCTTTTCCAAAGGGTCTCTGTAACAAGAGTATAACCAGGATATTGGGCCAATAAGGGGTAATAGGAGATAGACTCCTTCAGGGTAGGTAGATATTAATTTTGTATTTAATAGATATTAATTTTGTATTTTTGAGATATTTAATGACTACGTAAAATTCGTCAACTTTTACGTAGTCAGTAAAATGTCAACTTGTATACATAAATGGGTGAATAATCCCAACATTGGAAAAAAGGATTTTAATACTTTGAAAAGGTAATTAAAAGGGATAGGATGGGATATTGTCAAAGGTAGTTCGCTTGTCCTTATAACATAGCTGTTTATGAGGGTAAAGGTATTAAGAAGATTGAAAGTGGTTAATAATTTGTGTAAGGAGAGGGGTTATCTCTAGTAGGACAAGTGTGTATACGATGGGATAGTGTGTATACACACTCCCCCATGGCGAGACAGTGTGAATCCCCCCAGGGGTTTATACTTTCTTGTCATTGGGTAGTGTATACACCCGGGCCCCCACCCCCTCCCCCTAGGGACTGGTAGGGCTGGTAGTGGAGTTCTGAGGTTTGTCCGGGGCTTTTTGGTCCTCCCTTGGGATTGGTGATGGTGTCCGTCTTCTCTTCCGAGAGAAATTCAAGGTAACGTGGTGTGGAAGAGGATGGAGCCGCTTACGGAGCGCTCCATCCCCCAGTTGATGTGACAATCCCGGTAAAGGAACATACCGACAAATGAAGTGCTGGTCCAGGTCCGATCTGATCAAGAAACCTAAGCTAGAGTCGAACGGTCGACGCTCTAGCATGTTATCATGTGTGTTTAGCACTACGGGCCGGTTCCCTACCTAGTAGGTTTACGGTTAAAGTAAGGTAAGTTGATCCGAGTGGTCAATGAGTAGGCTTCGCCTGCCAAAACTGTGAGGCTTCGCTATAAGTGGAACGTTTGTCAACTCTGCCCATCCTAGTATTATTATTGGGGTGAGAGGCTCAAGAGTGAGTCCGGTAGAAACTACCGGAAGAGATGGTTGTTTCCTTGCGTCGTAAGTCCTCACCCCAAGTGTGAATCCCCATAGGGGTTTATACTTTCCCATCATTGGGTAGTGCATATACACTCGGGGCCCCCAGGGAGCCTCCCCTTAGGCCCCCGGGGTGGCTGGTTGTGATAAGCGGAGTTGTCTCTGGAGATCTAGGATGGCGATAAGGGTGCAGTAGGCTAGCAAATAGTGGGTTAGTAACCGGGCTGTGGGCGTCTGGGTTCAAGAGAAGTTAGTGTGCAGGTAACGTGGTAGTGGATGAGGGTAGCCTCCCCCGGGTACTCCAGGTGCGGATAGGGTAGTCCGGTTGTGGGTAGAGGGACCCAGCCCAGCCTTGAGGGGTGAGATGTTTCTATAAGGTGGCCCTCCGGGCCCCTATTAGGGGGTACCTTTTAGAAGTCTCCGTGCTCTCCCTCGGACAGGGGCCACCAGGCCTCTCAAGTAACGATAGCCTAGAGTAACTAGCCGACCATAGGGAGGGTAACTCAATGACAATGAGTCTTCTAGTAATTAAACTCTAGCCGACCCTTGCTCGGGTACCAATAAAGCCCTTAAGGGGCTCACTACAAGAGTAACCATAGTATAAGAGGAAGCATATAAAAGAAGGGGCTCTGGCCCTCTAAAGAATAGGGCCCGACAAGGTGGAGGGGCCCATAAAGGCCTCCCTCTTCAAGAGTAACCAACCCTGTCTTCAACTAAGAGGCCTCTCCTGAACATCGCAATGATTAACGAAAAAGGTACTTCTCTCCCCTCCTCTAATTCTCTAATTGGCTACTTTGCGGGAGAGGGTAAATTATTACCGAGAATGGGTCGCCGACCCCCAATGGGTTGTAGTAGGTTGGTAGGTAGAAAAGTTAGGCGAGGGAAGAAAGGGGTAGCAAAGTTCAGAGTTAATAGAGCAATCAACAAGTAACCAGTCTATCCTATGGGCGGTGAGTACGTTCAGATAATCTCACAGAAAGAATTTTGCAAGTCAGGCACCCGGCAGGACGAGGCAGGGTTAAAGAAGTAGACGAAGTGATATACTGGAACCTCAACTAACAAGCGGTTACCAACCTACCTCCACCAGGTGGGTCTGTGGTCGGTCGGGAAAGGGTAGGTTGACAGATAAGTAGGAAAGTAACAAGCGAGGGCACCTTCGGGGAGGTCTAGAAAACGGTTCTAAGTAGTGTAACTCATAATTAAAAGATCAAATATTTAATTGGTAAAAGTAATAGATTGAATAGTTAAACGGGATGTTATAAAACCCATAACCATCCTACCCAGCAGGATGAGTCTCTCC